AGTTTCCAGAATATTTATAGACTAGGTGATTTACCTTAGTAAAACTGAGGAGCAAGAAAAAATCATCTGACTAGTCATCCAAATATTCAACTCATAGTTGGATATTTGGACTTTCAAATGTTTTTCTTGAGCAAAACTTTGCCCAATCAACTTATGGAATTATAGTAATATGATAAACCCTTAATTGTCAAGTAAATTTTATGTTTTTTTTTCAATAACAAACATTCTATTGACAATATACTAAAGGATTAAATAAAACATGAGTATGAAAGTAAAAAAATAAACACAAAAAACCAGTAAAATAAATAAAACAATAATGTAAAGTATTAAAAAATCTAATTAATTAGATCATAATAATATTTTTTAATAAAATCGCAATTGTATAAAAAATATCAAAAATATAACAAAACATTTATTAATCTAATCTATCAAATAAGAATAAAGGGAATTAAATACAAAATAATAGACAATAGAATAGAGAGGGAAAATTGGATAATCATAAGGAAAAAATTTTAGTAGTAGATGATGAAATAAGTATTCGCAGAATACTAGAAACAAGACTATCAATGATAGGTTATGATGTTGTAAGTGCGTCAGATGGTGAAGAAGCATTACAAATATTCAGAAAAGAGTATCCAACATTAGTTGTACTAGATGTAATGATTCCTAAATTAGATGGCTATGGAGTTTGTCAAGAACTAAGAAAAGAATCAGATGTTCCTATTATAATCTTAACTGCTTTAGGAGACGTTTCAGATAGAATCACTGGTCTAGAATTAGGAGCAGATGATTATATAGTAAAACCCTTCTCACCAAAAGAGTTAGAAGCAAGGATCAGGTCAGTGTTAAGAAGAATAGAAAAAATTAATATTAATTCGTCTATACCAAGTTCTGGAGTCATAAACATAGGCTTTTTAAAAATTGATACCAACAAGAGGCAAGTATATAAAAATCACGAAAGAGTAAGGTTAACAGGAATGGAATTTAGTTTGCTAGAGCTTTTAATAAGTAAAGCAGGGGAAGCATTTTCTAGAGGATCTATATTACAGGAAGTATGGGGATACACTCCAGAAAGGCATGTAGACACAAGAGTTGTAGATGTACATATCTCAAGACTAAGAGCTAAACTAGAAGATGATCCAAGCAATCCAGATTTGATATTAACTGCTAGGGGTACTGGTTATCTATTTCAGAAAATAATAATCAAGGAATCTATAAATTAAAAAAATTAAGTAATTAAAATATACAAATAAGTGCAAAATAATTTATCAACTAACTTAGAGAACTAATATAAAAGTTAACAAATAAAATGTAATTTTAAATATATTCATCTTATAATAGATTATAACTGAAAAGAGAAGTAATAACATATATTATTACGAGATGAAGTACACAAATAAATTCATTTTATAATGCAAATAAATTATAATATTTACTTGAATGATTAGAGTTGGAGAAAAATATTATGACTGTCGCAATTGGACAAGAAAAGAATAGAGGAAGATTTGATTTAATAGATGATTGGGTAAAAAGAGATCGTTTTGTATTTGTAGGATGGTCTGGACTTTTACTTTTTCCATGTTCTTACTTAGCACTAGGAGGATGGTTAACTGGTACAACTTTTGTAACTTCTTGGTATACACATGGTTTAGCTAGTTCTTATTTAGAAGGATGTAACTTTCTTACTGCAGCAGTATCTACACCAGCAAATAGTATGGGACACTCTTTACTATTATTATGGGGACCAGAAGCTCAAGGTGATTTTACAAGATGGTGTCAGATAGGAGGACTATGGGCTTTCATCGCACTACATGGATCTTTTGGACTGATAGGGTTTTGCTTAAGACAATTTGAGATAGCAAGATTAGTAGGTATAAGACCTTATAATGCAATTGCATTTTCAGGTCCAATTGCTGTTTTCGTATCGGTATTTTTAATGTATCCACTAGGTCAAGCAAGCTGGTTTTTTGCTCCTAGTTTTGGTGTTGCAGCAATATTTAGATTTCTTTTATTTCTACAAGGATTCCATAACTGGACATTAAACCCATTTCATATGATGGGAGTAGCAGGAATTCTAGGTGGAGCTTTATTATGTGCTATTCATGGTGCAACTGTTCAAAATACTTTATTTGAAGATGGAGATGCAGCAGATACATTTAGAGCATTTACACCAACACAATCCGAAGAAACTTATTCAATGGTAACAGCTAATCGCTTCTGGTCACAAATTTTCGGTGTTGCCTTTTCAAATAAAAGATGGCTACACTTTTTTATGTTATTTGTTCCTGTAACAGGAATGTGGACTAGTTCTTTTGGTATAGTAGGTCTAGCTTTAAATTTAAGAGCATATGATTTCGTATCTCAGGAGCTAAGAGCTGCTGAAGATCCAGAATTTGAAACATTTTATACAAAAAATATTTTATTAAACGAAGGTATTCGTTCATGGATGGCTGCACAAGATCAACCTCACGAAAACTTCATATTCCCAGAGGAGGTTTTACCACGTGGAAACGCGCTTTAATAATAGTAATGTAATTGGAGGAAGAGACTTAGAATCAACAGGTTTTGCATGGTGGTCAGGAAATGCAAGGCTTATTAATGTTTCAGGAAAACTTTTAGGAGCTCACGTAGCTCACGCTGGTATCATGGTTTTTTGGACAGGAGCGATGACATTATTTGAAGTTGCACATTTTGTACCAGAAAAACCTTTATATGAACAAGGATTTATCTTAATACCTCACCTAGCAACACTAGGTTGGGGTGTGGGACCTAGTGGAGATATATCAAATACATACCCATACTTTATAGTTGGTGTTGTACATTTAATTTCTTCTGCAGTACTAGGATTTGGAGGTTTATATCATTCATTAATAGGACCAGATACTTTAGAAGAATCATTCCCTTTTTTTGGATATGACTGGAGAGATAAAAACAAAATGACAACAATACTAGGTATACATTTAGTATTACTAGGTATTGGTTCATTTTTACTTGTTATAAAAGCACTATTTTTTGGTGGTGTATATGATACATGGGCACCCGGTGGAGGAGATGTTAGAATCATTAATAACCCTACATTAAATCCTTCGGTAATTTTTGGATACATACTAAAATCACCTTTTGGTGGAGACGGCTGGATAGTAAGCATTGATAATATGGAAGACTTAATTGGTGGACATGTATGGATGGGAGTTATTTGTATTGCTGGCGGTATATGGCATATATTAACTAAACCTTTTGCATGGGCAAGAAGAGCTTTTGTTTGGTCAGGAGAAGCTTATTTATCATATAGTCTAGGAGCATTGTCTATAATGGGACTAACTGCCTCAAACTATGTTTGGTATAATAACACAGCATATCCAAGTGAATTTTACGGACCAACTGGACCTGAAGCATCACAAGCGCAAGCTTTTACGTTCTTAGTGAGAGACCAAAGACTAGGTGCTAATGTGGCTTCAGCTCAAGGTCCCACTGGTTTAGGTAAATACTTAATGAGGTCGCCTAGTGGAGAAATTATCTTTGGTGGTGAGACTATGAGATTTTGGGATCTTAGAGCACCTTGGGTTGAACCCTTAAGAGGACCTAATGGATTAGACTTAAATAAAATTAAAAATGATATACAGCCTTGGCAAGAAAGAAGAGCTGCTGAGTATATGACACACGCACCACTAGGATCATTAAATTCAGTAGGAGGAGTTGCAACAGAAATTAACTCAGTTAACTACGTTTCTCCAAGAAGCTGGCTAACAACTTCTCACTTTTTTCTAGGATTTTTCCTTTTCATTGGCCACTTATGGCATGCAGGTAGAGCTCGTGCTGCTGCTGCTGGATTTGAAAAAGGCATTAATAGAGAAAATGAAGCTGTATTATCAATGAGACCATTAGATTAAAATAAATAATATCTAACTTAACAAAATAACACAACAATATCCTTTAATTAAATAATTAGTTAGGGGATATTTTTCTTTTAAAGATTAAATGTAATTATATTAATAAATCTGATAATATTTATTTTTTAGTAAAAAAAATATTAAAATCGACTTATTAAATAATATCAAGACGAAAAAATTAAAGAATGAAATTAAAAATATACAAAATTTCTCATCCACTAATAAAGCTTATGTTAACTCGTATGGAAACAGAATACTTATCGGCAATAGATAAAAAATATTACGAGAGATACATAGGCTTCTTTGTCATATATGAAATACTTAGAAAATATATGATAATCAAAAACTTACATATACAACTACTAGAAGGTAGTAAAAAAATAGAAACTATAGATATTAGAACAAAATATATAATTTTAACCAATCTATCAGATACTTATAGTATGATAAGTGAAATTAAATTTATAACATCAAATGTACATATTATTCACACAGAATACGAAGATATTAATAAGATAAAAAACTATTTAGAAAGAATTGGTAAAATTGATAACAATTCATATATTTTTATTATCGAAAAAACTACAAAAAACTATAAAATTATAAATTTAATTGATTATTTAAAAAACACAAGTCATATTGCGTTAAGTAAAATTAGTATAGGAAACATATTGAGTGATAGTACAATACTAAAGAAGATAGGAGAACAATATCCAGAACTCAAAGTTTACACTACACAAATTAAATAATAAATAAAATAACAATTAATACATAAAGATGACAATTATTACTTATTCATTAAATCTAGTTTTTACTTCCATAGCAAGCTTTTCAGAAATATACCTTATACTTATTTTATTAAAATTATCATTAGCTTGGTTGCCAACGGTAAATTGGTACAATGAACCTTTTTGTTCATTGAATCGATTAACTGATCCATATCTACGATTATTCAGAGGTACTATACCAATGATATTTGGAATGGATATGTCACCAATGTTAGGAATTATATTTTTACAATGCTTAACAGTGATCTTTAATAATATTAGCATTGAATCAGTAACTTAATGTATATAACATCTGCAATTATTATGATATAATGTCTTAACAAAAATAATCATAAAATAGTCAAAAAATCAATGCTAAAAATAAGACTAAAAAAACTAGGCAGAAAGAAAAAGCCATTCTATAGAATTATACTAATAGACAGTAGGAAAAAGAGAGATAGTAAAGCAATAGAAGAACTTGGTTTTTACAATCCAATTAATAAAAATAGTAAATTAGATATCAAAACAGTATTAAATAAGAAAAAAGAAGGGGCAATGCTAACTAAAACAGTTGAAACATTACTTCACCAAATGATAAACAAATAAGGAGAAAAATATTGCAAAAATTTACATTCAAAATTTTATGGCTTGATAATAATGTAGCGATAGCTATAGACCACGTAATAGGAGAAAATATTAGTCCTTTAACGTCTTACTTTTTTTGGCCTCGTAATGATGCTTGGGAACAATTAAAAACAGAGTTAGATTCAAAACCATGGATATCAGAAAATGACAAAATATACTTGCTTAATAAAGCGACTGAAATTATCAATTTTTGGCAGGAAAAAGGTAAAAACAAATCTTTAAACGAAGCACAAGAAAAATTTCCAAACTTTATATTTGCAGGTACTAATTGAAATTAAAAACAAAAATATTAAAGTAATACTATTATAAACTACACTAATGAAAAAAGAAATTTTTCTAAAAAAATTAGACTTATTAAGTATAAGTCTTGAAGTGTTAACTTCTTGGAATGAAAATAAACAAATAGTTAGGAGATTTGATTATTTATACTACGATATAAAAAACAAAAATTACAACAAGAAACAAAGATTTATTTTTCTAGTAAAATACATTTATAACATTCTTAAAATAATAAAAAAATATTCACTGATTAAACTAGCAAATAAAATTGTAAGCAATAATAAACAATCTCTTAAAAAGTACATATCAAAATTTTGTTATACATACTATAAGAACAAAAAGTATTATGTAAATCATAAATTAGTTTTATATAATTATAATAAAATAGAACAAATAGCTATAAATGATAACGCTATTTTAAACTTATACATAATATGTCAGTTAAAAAAAAATTACGGAATTTATACTTTAATCAAATATTTAGAAAAATAATAGTTTAATTAGATTATACAGAATCTACAATAATACATTCTGTAGTCAAAATCATTGAAGCAATAGAAGCTGCATTTTGTAATGCAGAGCGAGTTACTTTAGCAGGATCAATAATACCAGTATCGTACATATCAACTAAAGAGTTAGAATTAATATCATATCCTAAAGGAAAAGACCCTTGACTTACTTTTTCCACAGTGACAGCACCGTTTAAACCAGCATTAGTAGCAATTCTAATAAGTGGCAATAGTAATGCTTTTTGTACAATAAGAGCACCAATTAATTCCTCATCAACTAAATTCTTTTCAGACCAGGTATCAAGTGCCTTAGACAAATGTACATATGTTGAACCACCACCAGGGACTATTCCTTCCTCAACAGCAGCTTTAGTAGCATTAATAGCATCTTCTAAACGAAGCTTTTTATCTTTCATTTCTGTTTCAGTAGCAGCACCAACTTTAATAACTGCAACACCACTGGACAACTTTGCTAACCTTTCTTGCAATTTCTCTTTTTCATAAGTATTAGTGCTAACGCTTATTTGCTTACGAATTTCATCGCATCGACTATTAACAGCATCTTCATTAGAGTCAGCTATTATAGTAGTACTATCTTTTAATATTTGTATTTTTTTTGCAAAACCTAGGTCAGATAAAGATATCTTGTTTAAAGTTAAGCCAGTATCTTCACTAATAAGATTACCAGAAGTTAAAATAGCTATATCTTCCAGTAAAAACTTTCTCCGATCTCCAAAGCCCGGTGCTCTTACCGCAGCAACATTAATGATACCTCTTAATTTATTAACAACAATTGTAGCTAAAGCTTCTTTTTCAATATCTTCAGCAATTATTAATAACGATCTTCCTGTTTTTGCAACCTGTTCTAGTACAGGTAATAATTCTTCTTGTATTAATGTAATTTTTTTGTCAGTTAATAAAATATAGCTATTCTCCTGTACAACCTCCATGCGAGAAGTATCAGTAATAAAATAAGGAGAAATAAATCCCTTCTCAAATTTCATACCTTCTTTAATGTCAAGAAAAGTTTCTGTAGACTGACCTTCTTCTATCGAAATAATGCCTTCCTTACCAACTTTTTGTATTGCCTCAGAAATTATCTTACCTATATGCTTGTCATTACCAGCAGAAATCGAAGCAACCTGTGATATATCACGAGAACTATCTATAGGACGAGAGTATTGGCTTATTTTTTGAGTAACGAATTTTACTGCTTTATTAATACCTTTTTTTAATACTATAGGATTAGAACCAGCAGCCACATTTTTCAATCCCTGTTTTACAATTGCATAAGCTAAAACTGTAGCAGTAGTTGTACCGTCACCAGCTACATCATTTGTTTTAGAAGCAGCTTGTCTAATTAAAGAAACGCCTGTATTCTCTATAGAATCAGACAATTCAATTTCTTTGGCTATTGTTACCCCATCATTAATAATTTGGGGAGAACCATATTTTTTTTCCAAAACAACATTACGACCTTTAGGACCTAATGTAATTGATACAGCTTCAGACAAAATATCCATTCCTTTTTCTAAAGCTTTACGAGCATCATCCTGATACAAAATAATTTTATTCATAACTAGTTCACCTTACAAATTAATAAAAACGAAAAATAAAAATATAAATATAAAATATAAATATCTACAAAAAATATCAAGAATTAAAAAAATGAAAATTTCATCAATTGAATATGCTACAATTTATGTAAGTATTGGGCTTGTAGCTCAGCGGATTAGAGCACGTGGCTACGAACCACGGTGTCGGGGGTTCGAGTCCCTCCTTGCCCGTCAAAACAATAAACACTAGACAAAAAAATAAATTAACTTAAGAGGTTAAAAAATAATAATGCAACCAATACGAGGAACAAAAGATATTCTACCTAAAGATATAGAAATTTGGCAAGAAATATATAAAATTGCTCACAATACACTTAACAACTATAATTATTCAGAAATTAGAACGCCAATACTTGAAAATACAAATCTTTTTGAAAGATGTATTGGTAACTTTACAGATATTGTTAACAAAGAAATGTATACGTTTACGGATCAAGGCGATAGGTCAATCACATTAAGACCAGAAGGGACAGCTAGTATAGCAAGAGCAGTTTTAAGTAATAAAATATACTTAAACAATACAATGAATAGACTTTGGTATTTTGGTCCTATGTTTAGATACGAAAGACCACAGAAAGGAAGACAAAGACAATTTCATCAACTGGGTATTGAATGCCTGGGAAGTAATATGCCAATAGCAGACACAGAGGTTATTAGAATAGCATATAACATCTTAATGCAACTCAATTGTGAAACAGACTGCCATTTAGAAATCAATTCTATAGGAGATATAAATGAAAGAGAATTATACAAAATAGACTTAATACAGTATCTAGAGAAATACGAAAATGAGCTAGATGAAGATTCAAAAAAAAAAATACATAAAAATCCTTTAAGGATTTTAGATAGTAAGAATGCGAAAACACAAGAAATTCTAATAAATGCACCCATATTACAAAACTATTTGGGTAAAATTTCAAAAACTCATTTCGATAGTTTATGTGATAATCTAGACTACTTAAATATTAAATATGTAATAAATAACCATCTAGTAAGAGGACTAGATTACTACAATTACACAGCATTTGAAATAAAAACAAATGAAACAAGTCAACAGAATACAATATGTGGAGGTGGAAGATACGACTATCTAACTGAACAATTAGGAGGACCATCAATACCTGCTGTTGGATGGGCTATAGGTATTGAAAGACTTATTACATTAACCAAACGTCAACTAACAAAAAACATAATGTGTAGTACAATTTACATAGCAACAGAAGATTTTAAAACATATGAAACCATATGGAAAATTATAGATATTTTGGAAAAATACAAATTAAAATTTGAACTAGATATTACAGGAAGTAGTATCAGTAAAAAAATAAAAAAAGCATATCAAATTGGAATAAACATCTGTATTATACTACGGCAACATGAATTAGAATCTAATTCTTTAATAATCAAATGGTTAAAGACAGGAAAAAAACAAATAATACCAATATCAAGACTGGCGGAATATATAAACTATGTAAAAAATTTTTTCTAGCTTGACAGTAACTTTGAGATTATTGTACAAATTATGTCATTGGATTGGGGTGTAGCCAAGTGGTAAGGCAGCGGACTTTGACTCCGCCATTCGCAGGTTCGAATCCTCCTACCCCAGATTAAAAACAACAACAAAATAAGATTCGTATTTTAATTAAAATTAAGGAGCATATTATGGCAGTAATTCAATTTATTGAAGGAATAAATGAAGAGGTAATACCAAACATAAAACTAACAAGGTCAAGAGATGGTAGTACTGGAACAGCAACATTTAGATTCAATCAACCAGATATCATTAAACCTGAAATGCAAGACAAAGGCGATATCACAGGGATGTATCTTAAAGACGAAGAGGGATCACTATCAACGACAGACGTAAATGCAAAATTTATTAATGGCAAACCACAAGGAATAGAATGCGTATATGTAATAAAAAGCCCGTCAGAATGGGATAGATTTATGAGATTTATGGAAAGATACGCAAATAATAATAATTTATCATTCACAAAAGCATAGAATTTACAATCAAAACATAAATAAAAATGAGATTTTCATGGCAGCTCACAAATAGTTTTCTGAAAATGCCCCACAAAAATTTTCAAAAAATTCTGAACAAATTAATTTTATCAGGAATAGAAGTTGATAAAATAGAAAATATGACAAATGACAAAATATTAGACCTAAATATTACGACAAATAGGAAAGAAATAAATTCAGCATTCAGCTTAGCGAGAGAGCTAAGTATACTCACAAATAATAAAATACAAATTAAAAGAGTAAAATTTAATTTAGATACGAGAAGCATGAATAAATTACATTTAAATTATGTAAGAATACAAATAATTGATGATGAATTAAATCAAAGCACACCTCAGTGGATCTTGGAACATTTAAAAATTAAAGGAGAGACTATTTGTAATAACCTAGAGAATATTCAAAAATATATTTATAGTAAATGGGGAACAACTTTTAAAATAATTAAAATGAATGAGATAGATCAATCTGTTTTTTCAAATAATATTGATGGTAGCAAAATAACAATAAAACAAATAATACAAAAACAAAAAACTTTAAAAACCAGTAGACCAATAAAGATACTAGTTTTCAGTACAGAACAAAAACTTAGAAAAAGTAGTGATATTGACTACGACGTCAATGAATTTTACGAAAATTATTATTCAGATAGCATAAATATAATTAAAGACTCACTAAGATGTACAGTTGGAAAATATTATGAATACTACAAAAACTTTATACCTGAAAATAATACAATTTCAATAGGAAAAAACACTTTAAACAATTTACTAGGTAGTTCAGAAAAAACAAAAATAAAGTTTTTAGAAAATCAAAAAATAAGAGAAATTTTAAAAAACCTTAAGTTTTTACCTAAATATATAAAAGAGAAAAAAATTTTTATAATAAATACACCAAAATATAGAAAACATGATATAAAACATAAAATAGATATAGTAGAAGAAATAGGAAAAATTCATGAATTTCAAAATTTTTATAATAAATATAAATATAAAAAACTTACAGGAAAGAAATCAGAGAAATTTGTAAAAATTAATAAAATCAGGCGTGTACTAAGGAATATAGGGCTAAATGAAGTAATAAATTCTTCGCTAGCAAACAATTCATTAGATATAAACAAAAGCATAAAAATACACAACCCTATTAATGAAGAACAAAAACACCTTAGAAATAACATAATAGATAGCTTGATAAGCAATTACATACATCATAAAAAATATACAGATGAAAATTTATTAATTTTTGAAATAGGTAAAACTTTTCAAAAAAAAAATTTAGAACATAAATATATAGAAGCAAAATCCTTAGGAGCATTAATTTACGCGCCTAAATACCACAGAAAAGATTGGAGAGAAAAGCCAAATCTAATGAGTATTTTTCATGCAAAAGGAATCTTAGAATTATTTTTAGAACAAATTAATGCAGATATATATTTAGACAAACTCGATAAGAAAAATGATTCAATTAGTAATATATTAAAAAAAAATAACATAATTGGCATATATAATAAAAAAAATCATAAACTAATTGGAATTTTGGGAGAAATCAATAATGAACTAATAAAATTAAATCGGAATAACAATGAAAAAGTGTATATTTTCGAAATTAAATTGGATAAATTAATAAGTACAACTAAGATAAAAAATCATCTAAATTATAGTAAGAAATTATATTCTGAATATCCATCTATAACAAGAGATATTTCTATACCTATGTCAAGATATCAAAATATAGATACAATAAAAAATAAAATTGTGTGTATGAATAAAGAAATAATTGAGAGTATAGAAATATTCAATGAGTATAAAACAATTGAATCGCACGAGGATAGTCAAAGAAGCAGATTTGTAGGCATTAGAATAAAGTACAGATCACTATATAAAACCTTAAATACGGAAGATATTAGAAATATAGATAATCAGTTAAGTTATATTATGAATAGCATATAGTAAAATCTAGAAAATAGAGCTTTTGAGGTAAAACATAAGCCGGGTTTTGTTCTATTCACATTTTTGTTAACATAATACAAAACATGAAAAGGGTAATTATTAATCTGAAGTAAAAAATCACTTTATGCAGTAAGCAAGAAACAATTTAAAAAAATGTAAATCTTATAAAAATTTGCTAATTAAAAATATTTAATAACTTTGCTCTAATACGGGGTTTACTTAGCCAATACTTTAATTGTATTTCTGGTTTGCTTTTACCAAACCATTGCACCCTTACCTATAAAATTAGGCGGTATATTTCTGTAGCACGATCCTTATGATTTATCATACTGTAGTTTATACAGCTATATTATTATAAATAGAGCCCGGACTTTCCTCAAGTTTGTTAAAAACCTGCAATTACCTACGATTACCACTATGAAATATAGTATCATACTATCAAACACTACTCAATAAAAAAATGAAAAAAAAAAAAGTTTATTTTGCAGAAATCTTAAAAAAGTACAAGTATAGGATACAAGAAGGAGATATTGTTGCTGGAACAATAATACATAGTGAAGAGTACGGCTTTTTAGTAGATATAGGATCAGATAAATCTGGGTACCTGCCAAAAGAAGAAATATCAATAAATTTCAAAGAAAAAAGCAATGATCATTTACTGCTTATAAATACAACAAGAGATTTTTTTTTAGTTGCACAAAATCAAAACAATGCACAGTACATACTTTCATTAAAAAGACTAGATTATATTAGATCTTGGAAAAGAATAAAGCAAATTTATCTGGAAGATATAGTATTTGATTTAAAAATAGAACATATAAACAAAGGGGGAATAATAACCTATCTAGAAGGCATTCAAAGCTTTATACCTAAATCCCATGTATTTAGTAAAAATAAAAGTATTAACTTCAATCAACTTAAAAATACAACAATAAAGTGTAAACTTTTAACTTTTAATGATAGTAAAAATCAATTAATCTTAAGTAATAAAAGTGCTAACTTCAGTATCATAGAGCACAAATTTAAGCTAGGAGAGATTTTATACGGAGAAATAATAATAAAAAAATCATATGGAGTTTTTCTAAATATATATAATATTAATGCATTATTACATAACTCGGAAATTAACACAAGCAATATAAAATACAGAGGTAAAATTATAAAAACAGGTAAACTAATTAAAACCAAGGTAATATATCTAAACAATAAAGAAGGTTTAATTTCTGTTTCCATGCGTAATATAAAAGTTATGCTCACCCCCCTCCAACAATACTAATAACTTCAATAGAATCATTATTTCTAAAATATAAACTATTGAAATTTTGCTTCTCAACAATAGAGTGATTATACTCGATTATTACAAGATTTATATTGATATCTAAATAATTTAGAATGTCATTTAATGACATAGAAGAATCACAATTAAATGGACTGCCATTAATAAATATGGTTAAATAGTTTTGCATAAGTATAAAAAAATACCTCCGTTTAAGTAGACCAATAACACAAAAAATAGTATAATTCTGGTCAGCGACCGACAGAAATAATGGCGGATGTAGCCAAGTGGTTACGGCAATGGATTGTGACTCCATCATTCGCGGGTTCGACTCCCGTCATTCGCCCTGTAATTACTTACATAAATAACCTAATTAGGTGTACTCTATTTCGAGCATGTGTTTTACGGAGAATGCGAGTTACATATTTCTCAACATTTCTTAAGCTAGTATTAAGAATAATTGCTATTTCTTTATTCATATAACCTTTTAAAATGAACTTAAGTACACTTTTTTCACGAGCAGTAAAATATAAGTCATTATAAGGTCTTTCAGATAAGAGAAGTTTCTCGGGCTTAGATAATAAGATAGAAGCTTTTGTCAATAAATCTACATGTCCTAAAATACTATTAATAATTGCAACTAATTCTTGTGGATCAAAAGGTTTAATTAAATAAGCATAACATCCTAAATTGTAGCCTTTAATTCTATCATTAGTCATACCTTTAGCAGTTAAAAAAATTACAGGAATATAAATAAAAGAATCATTTAAGTTTAGTAGTTTGATAAAATCATAACCATTTAAATCTTGCATCATAATATCAGCAATAACTAAATCTGGTTGTTCTTCCTTAATTAAAACTAAAGCACTTCGAGTATTACAAACTGATTGTACAGAAAAATTACAAGAAAACAGGTAAGAAGATAATAATTGACATAAATTTTTATCATCATCTATAAGCAAAATTTTTTTCACTGCTTTGTAACCTATCTAATATTTAATTATATAATATAGAAAAATAAAATAATTATATAAAAAGTATAATGAATTGGATTATTTTTTTTACGACACAAAAGATAACTTACCAAGTTTACAAATTAAATCAAAGCGACAGTATAGTATTAAAAAACACAGAAGAAAAAAACCTTGATATTATTATTATACTTACGGGTATTATCTCACTAGCTAAAATATTTTGCAACAAAGAAGTTTTACCTTTAGCAATTTTGAATAAAAATGACATTATTAGTCAAAGCAAAGTACAAAAAACAAACTACCAAATAACAGCACTAAAAACTTCTTATGTTATTAAAATTAAAGAGCAAAATTTATATCAAAAAAATATTAAAGCTATAGATAAACCTTATATAATAGCGTATTATCAACAAACAATAGAAAAATACGAAGAAACACTTAGCATAATTAATCAACAGAATAAAACAAAAAAAATTTTATTATTCTTACTACATATTTTTTGGCGATTCGGAAGTATACATCAATATAAAATTATCATATCATTTAAACTAACAAAAAATTGCATATCAATCATGACAGCAACAAGTATAAACACAGTCAATAAGATCATTAAAAAAATATGTATGAATAAAAAAAAGAAAATTAACTTTATTAAAATAAAAAACTTAAAGTTAATATAGAATATTGAATCAAAATGTTATAATAGTGTTAGATCTAAAATATTAAAGAAGTTTAAACGTACTAATTAAGCAAAAATTAAATACTAAAAATGGGAAAAGTATATGATTGGTTTGAGGAAAGATTAGAAATTCAATCTATAGCAGATGACATTTCTAGTAAATACGTTCCGCCACACGTGAACATTTTTTACTGCATTGGGGGCATAGTATTTACTTCATTTTTGATTCAAGTAGCAAGTGGATTTGCAATGACCTTTTATTATAGACCAACTGTTGCAGAGGCATTTACATCTGTAGAATACATAATGACAGAAGTTAACTTTGGTTGGTTAATTAGATCAATACATAGGTGGTCTGCAAGCATGATGGTCTTAATGCTGATTTTACACGTTTTTAGAGTTTATTTAACAGGTGGATTTAAAAAACCACGTGAATTAACTTGGGTAACAGGTGTAATACTAGCTGTTCTAACAGTATCTTTTGGAGTAACAGGATACTCGCTACCATGGGATCAAATAGGATATTGGGCAGTAAAAATTGTGACTGGAGTACCAGAAGCTATTCCTGTGGTAGGGAGTACCATAGTAGAACTTTTAAGAGGAAGCGTGAGTGTGGGACAAAGCACATTAACAAGATTTTACAGCTTGCATACATTTGTTTTACCATTACTTACAGCTGTTTTCATGTTAATGCACTTTTTAATGATACGTAAACAAGGAATCTCAGGTCCATTATAAAAAGAAAGAAAAAATACATAAGGCAAAGCAATATGTCAATAATAAAGAAACCAGATTTAACAGACCCTAAACTAAGAGCAAAACTAGCAAAAGGTATGGGTCACAACTATTACGGTGAGCCAGCATGGCCTAATGACTTACTATATATTTTTCCTGTAGTAATACTAGGAACAATAGCATGTAATGTAGGATTAGCTGTATTGGAACCTATGGGAATAGGTGAAGCAGCTAACCCATTCGCTACACCTTTAGAAATTTTACCTGAGTGGTACTTTTTTCCGACTTTTAACCTATTAAGAGTTATACCAAATAAACTTATAGGTGTACTCTCTATGGCAGCTGTTCCTGCGGGTTTAATAACTGTACCATTTATAGAAAGTATCAATAAGTTTCAAAATCCATTTAGAAGACCTATTGCTACTAGTATATTTATAATTGCTACAATTATTACAATTTGGCTTGGAATAGGAGCTACTATGCCACTATCTGAAGCTATTACTTTAGGTATAATTTAAAAAATTTATTAATGCAATAGAAATATAATCAAACAAGTGTTATTTCTTGTTTACTATTGCATTTTTTATATTATTTAATAGAAACTTTAGCACCAACTTCTTCTAACTTCGACCTTATTTCTTCAGCATCTTCTTTAGATGTACTTTCCTTGATAAGCTTAGGAGCAGACTCAACTAACTCTTTGGCTTCTTTTAAACCTAAAGCAGTTAATGAACGTACTACTTTTAGTATAGTAATTTTTTTAGGTGCAGGTACCTCTTCTAATATAACATCGAACTCTGTTTTCTCTTCCGTAGATTCTAATGATGCTTCACTCGTATCGGTAGGCATCATAACTACACCAGAGCTAGCTGCTACGGAAGCATCAACACCAAACGTATCTTCTATCTGTTTAACTAAATCTGCAGCCTCTAATAAAGTTAAAGACTTTAATTCTTCAATAATATTATTAATTTTATCGCTCATACTAAATTTTAAAATAAAAATAACTTAATTTTATATTCCTCTACTATACACTATTTCAAAAGACCTATATCTACAGGAATACCTGGTCCCATTGTACTAGATAAGTATAAAGATTTCCAATACTTACCCTTAGAACCACTAGGACGATTTCTTTCAATAGAACTTTGTAGTGCTTTTAAGTTAATTTTCAAATCATTAACAGAAAAATTAATTTTACCAATAGGAACATGCAAAATACCTGTACGATCAATCTTATACTCTAATTTACCAGATTTAAATTCACGTATAGCATCTTTTAAATTATTAGTGACTGTTCCAGATTTAGGTGAAGGCATTAAACCTCTAGGACCTAATATACGACCTAACTTAGCTATCATTAACATCATATCGGGAGTAGCAACTAACTTATCAAAATCTAAGTAGCCTTTCAAAATTTCTTCTATTAAGTCTTCAGAGCCTACCTTATCCGCACCAGCTAACGAGGCTGTATGTAGACCTTCACCTTGTGCTATTACAGCAACTTTAACTATCTTTCCTGATCCTTTGGGTAAAATAACTGTAGATCTAAGCTGTTGATCAGCATATTTGGGATCTAAACCTAACGAAATATGAGCTTCCAATGTTTCAATAAAATTAACAGATGAAAATTTTTTAAGTAAAGCCAGTGCGTCATCTGGACTATAAAGTGAAGTTTTATCTAATTCCTGTATAATTGTTTTAAAACGACGTGAATGTTTAACCATAAAATTCTATTATTACTCCTTAAACAAAATTAATCTTGTGACTTTATTGTAATACCCATACTACGAGCTGTACCTTGAATAATCAACTTAGCTTGATTAATATCATCTGTATTTAAATCAGGCAACTTAGTACTAGCTATATCATTCAATTGATTTATAGAAATTGAACCTACTATCTTCGAATTAGGTGTTCCAGATCCTTTATCAACACCTGCCGCTTTAGCTAATAGGATAGAAGCAGGCGGTGTTTTTAAAATAAAAGAGAAACTACGATCATCATAAATTGAGACTTCTACAGGAATTACTAAACCTACTTTATCTGCTGTTTTAGCATTGTATTCTTTACAAAACATAACTATATTAGCACCATGTTGGCCTAGAGCAGGACCAACAGGTGGTGCTGGAGTAGCTTTACCAGCTGGTAAAGCCAATTTAACAAAACCAATCACTTTTTTAGGCATAAGAAAAATTATATAAAAAATATACTATCTAGATACAAACTAGACAACAAAATATACTATATTATATGACGAATATTAAATTTATCCAACTAAGATTATATGATAATTTGAAAAACACGCCCTGAAGGACTTGAACCCTCGACATCAGGTTTTGGAAACCTGCGTTCTACCATCTGAACTAAAGGCGTATTCAGTAAAGATACCCAAAAAGATTATACATTATAAACAACAAAAGTTTTATTGAAAATCATGAAAAATCAGCTATCAAGAGAAGAAATTATACTATACAAGCAACAAATTAATTTAGAAAACGTGGGGCTAGAAGGTCAGAACAAAATCAGGAAAACAAAAATTTTAGTGATAGGTGCAGGTGGACTTGGATGTCCTATTTTAATATATTTAGTATCATCTGGAATAGGTTATGTAGGTATTGTAGATAATGATAAAATCGAAAGTTCTAATCTAAATAGACAAATTTTGTACAAAATGAAAGATATAAAGTTAAAAAAAGTATTAGCTGCTAAAAAAAACTTAAATTTAATTAATCAACAATGCCAAATTATAGTACATAATTACGTACTAAATGAATACAACAGTATAGAAATTATATCTTACTATGACATCATATTAGATGCTACGGATAACTTTATAGCAAGATGTAATATAGATGAAGCTTGCTATAAACTACATAAAATTTATGTATATGGTGCAGCAAATAAATTCAGTGGACAAAGTGGTGTATTTAACTACCAAAATGGTATTAGATATAGAAATATATATGAACTAAAATTTAGTGTCGTAGAAAATCAATGCGATATTGAGGGAATCATGGGTATTACAACAGGTTATGTAGGTATTTTGCAAGCAACAGAAGCTATAAAAATAGTTTTGGGACTAAATAAGACTTCTAAAGATTATATTAATATATATCAACTAATTAATGCGATAACAAAAAGAAAAGAAATTAAGCCACAAAGACATCAAATGAATAATATAAAATTAAGAAACATGATACAGGACAATCAAAATTTCCCGTTAATTTACAAAAACTTAATAGATGAAGAAAAAAAAATAATAATAGACTTAAAAAATGAAAAAGAATTTATAGATGAACACATTAAAAAAGCAATTAACATCCCAATTATGAAATTTAAACAAGAACAAACAATAAATTTATTAAAAAAATATGAAAAAATAAATAATATTATAATTTATTGCAAAAATACACAAAAAACAAATATAGCATCACAACTCTTGAAACAAAAGATAATTAAACATAAAATACTAAAAAGTAATAACAAAAATCTGGTAAAATAAATTCTAAAATTATACTTTTTAAAAATCAATTAAATACATGAAAAAGAAAATTCAAATAATACTAAACAATGAAACAGAATCTTTAGTTAGTGTTTCTAGAGGATATGCTTTTAACTATCTAATACCAAAAGGAAAAGCTACTATACCAACTAAGAAAAAAATTAAGCACCTTAAAATGTTTCACAGAATAAACAAAGAGAAACAAAAAATTGACGAAATTAGAATAAAAACAGTTAGTAAAAATTTAGAAGAAATAAATAAAATTTCAATACGTAAAAAAAGAGGAGAAAGCAATTTAATTTTTGGCAGTATTACAGATAAAGAAATTTTAAAATGGCTTTTGCAACATACAAACCTTCAAATCGTTAAAAACCAAATTAAAATCAATAATATGAAAACAATAGGTAAAACAAATTTCAATATAAATCTTAAAGAAAATCTAAATAAAGAATTACAACTCAATATAATACCAGCGAATATATAAACCTATTGTTAATGCACAACTTTTATAGATATAAATTTATTCCACAAAACTATTTAGCAGAAGAAGTATTACTAGGAATAATTTTAATATATCCTAAGATAATTAATCAGACGAGAAACTTAATAACAAATGACATTTTTTTCATCGAAGTACATAAAATCTTATATTCAAAAGTTAATAGCATCATTAATAATAGTGATAATAGTATAATAAAACTATTGTATGAGATAGAAAAAACAAATTTGCATTGTACAGTAAATGGAATAGAATATATGATACAGTTAATGAAGAAAAGTCAAATTTTCATATCATGCTGTGAAACAAATAATTACTTGGAGAACTTAATTAAATTATTACAAGCAAATTATATTAAAAGACTTATTATACAACTAGGACACAACATAATAACATTAGGTTATAACATTAATATAAAAAACAGCCACTTATACACAAAACTATCATATTACGTAAAAAATATAGAGAAAGAAATTAACCACAATAAAAATAATGAAATTACGAATATCAAAACATTTATATCCAATGAGATATTGGACTTTAAATACATAAATACAAAAGAAACAAATCAAGCAAAAGAAATATCAATTACTTCAGGATTAGTACATTTAGACAAAATTATTCAATGTCTTCCACCAGGTAATTTAATTATCATAGCTGGTAGGCCTTCAATAGGAAAAACTTCACTTAGTATCAATATTGCATACAATTGTTTCTTAAAAGAAAAAATAAGCTTGTTAGTATTCAGTCTTGAAATGACAAGTGATCAAATATTTAAAAAATTCATCACCATAGACTCAAAAATAAATATTGGGAAAGAATCAATAGAAACAATTTATAATAAGAATTGGGAAAAGATTAGTAAAATTTGCAATAGATTACTAGAGCAAAATATATATATAAATGAAGAACCTAAACTAAATATAGATCAAATAGAATTTATAGCTCATAATTTAGCTAAAAATCAGTTCATTAAACTTATCATAATAGACTATTTACAACTTATAGAATTAAATATTGATAAAAAAGTCAATAATAACAGAAATCAAGAAGTAGGTTACATTACAAGAAGATTAAAACTACTCGCACAATATCTTAAAATACCAATTATTACGATATCTCAACTAAACAGAAATATAGAAAATAGACAGCAAAAAGAGCCTATATTATCAGATTTGAAAGAGAGCGGTTGTATTATTTACAATAATAATATTAGTTTAAATAAAAAAAACCTGAGTACAGCTAATATTAGCAAAAATATAATACCATTACGAAAGAAGTTTGAACAAGATATAAATCAATCAAGTAATATCTTAAAATATAACAATCATGAAATCAGCATACTAAATAAAAAAACTTTTAAATATATTAATGATCAAATAATTTTAGGCCTAACATATAATCATAAATTTCTAACAACAATTCATTGGATTAAATCAACACAAATATCAAAAATCAATCATATATTTAGTAATATTAATCTAAATTATTCAATCAAACTAAAAGAATACGTAAATTTAGTGAAATTTGACAAAGAAACTAAAACATATGATGTTAATAACTATAATTATTTCAATTTTTCAACAGACAAAACAACTCTTCATAACTCGATTGAACAGGATGCTGATATTATAATGATGTTATATGAGATAGATAATACAAAATACCATAATGGAATCACAAAAACTAAAACCATTGACCTAAAAATATCTAAAAATCGTAACGGCAATACTGGATCCTGCAAACTTACTTTTGAACCTTACACAAATATATTCAAAGATCTAATAATAGAAAATAGTATTGAAAATTAACACAAAATATAATATAATTTGCTAGATGGCCGGGATAGCTCAGTTGGTAGAGCAGTGGACTGAAAATCCTCGTGTCACCAGTTCAAATCTGGTTCCTGGCATAAAAAAATATACAATCCTATTAAGTTAAACATTATTCATAAAATTGAAGGATAAAGATAAATTATCACAAGATAGAAAAAAGCATCAGTTGAAAACTTTTTTTAACAATCATAACAAAAGCGCAAATTATGCGAGTAGCGATTTAATAAAATTAAATACCTACAAAAACAATGTTGAAAAGTTAAAAATATTATAGGGTTTGAAAAAATATTTCCAACGATCTAGATACATCATTAGAATATCTGTTTTTAATATAGTTAAAGAATTTATGATGCAGTATTTTAAGTTTAAAAGATCTGAAGATATTAGAGCAGTTGTTAAAAAAGCATTGCAGCAAGTTTTAATTAATAATTTATCAAGCAAATATACTTAGCTAAAACAAATGGTGGAAGGTACTACAATAAAAGACCAAAAGAAGCTTACTTTAAAAGACTTTTAGTAAATGTTAACATCAAAGGTTCCTAAGCAAGTGGAATATCAGTAGAAGAATATCAAAAAAAAGAAAATTTTGAAAGAATGAATGAGTACATTGAAAAAAATTAAAACAGTTGACAACAATATAGCGAAATTACTGCAAAACGAGTTTTTTATAGACATATCATTTTTTACAATTTGTAATTATGTCAAATGTAAAAAAACACCATCTAAATTTTCTTTTTTCTAAAAACACCGAACTTCACTCGGTGCTTTCTTTAATGTATGAATATTTTAATACATTTTAATAGTCTTATTATTGTTAATACTAATTAAATTGTCGCAAATGCATTATCATTATAGGTTGACGCAACTGATTAAAATGTTACAAGATAGAAACCGGCAGATATACCAAAGAATCTAAAAAAATATAACCTATTTATTAGAAATTTCTAACATTCGAATGAACAGGACACAAATTAACTATCTTTTAATAATGAGATCAAAACAATTTCTTTAATATAACCAGGCATTAATAGACGTACTGCCAATAACACAATTACTATAAATTCTGTTGAAAATATAATAATAGTAAATATTAATGAGGGTTCTCTTGTAAATGTATTATCTTAGAGATTTTTTGTAATTACATTTTCACTCAATGTGATAAATATATTGGGTTTCATATTTATGATTTTCAAAAAAGTATTATCTTCTAGACTGTTTTCCAGGTATTAAAATGATTATGTAGTTTATTACAAGGCTTCTTTTTTAAACTAGCGAGTAAAAAAAAGTAATCGATATTGATACTAAACTAGTTAATAAACGAAAAAAAATATATACTAAAAAAACAATTAGGTAAAAACAAGCTACAAACCTATAAATACATAAGATTTCGATATAGATATTCTATAAACAGTTAAGCAAATAAAAGTAATAACATTTAAAATACAAATTTAACTTCATTATAAAAAAATATCTATGTTTCGATTACTTGAATATATTAGAAAAAACATTCTCAACGAAATAGTTTACTTGCAACATAAAGATCTCGAATAAAAAATTGTAAGTATTATATTTCCAAATTCAAGATATGGCATAGATAAAGAACTTCTTAGACAAGCACTCACAACTTATCTTGACACTGGAACATCTGAAAGTTGAGACATATATAATTTAAAAGTAATATGTATTAGATTACGTTTTCAAGATAAACCATTGCTAAGAGAGGTAGATATATGCTGTAGATGGAACCAAAAATTAATTATTGGATAATACAAAACAAATAAAAGGAATTTAAAATAAAATATTTCATTTTATAAAATACTAGAATTTATAACAAATCTTTTATGACCAATTGGGTTATATATAGCAAATAATAGAAATGTAGTAAGTTTAAAAGATTTTCATATTGAATAAATATAATACAGAATAACTGATAGCGATGAAAGCGAACAATTTACATTTAATACTCAGACAAATAATACTATATATGTATATATAAGCAAAATAAGCCTTATCAAAAAAAACACGTACAAGCAAAAACGCTGCGATGGAGCAGAGATATATCTGACTTTCTGACAAACGATTAATTAGTTTATTTTATTAGATGTTAAGAACAGAAATGATAAATAGAAAGTTAAAAATTTCAGATACCGCAAATATATTCCGATATTTGGGTGAAGCGATGCTGGTGAGATCTAGAAAAGAGTCAAAATAAATGTTAAATAAATCAATATGAGGAAACATTCAAGAATAATTATCAAATAAATTCATATCAAAAAAATTCAAAATGTTACAAACAAAAACCTCATTGGTACCCACCTAAATTTTAATGAATACCAATTTACAAAAAAGACTTAGTTACTCTAATAGAGAATAAATAGTTAGAAAATATAATTCATTATAACAAAACACGAAATATGTTCTGTGAAATACTTATAATATGATAATGTCAAATAAACCACTTTTAGATATTAATAATACAAATAAAGATCTGTTATATTTTAGAGTTAAAGTGAATACAGAATTTCAGAATAGGCACACTCCATTAAAAAATAAAATAGACGCAATTAAGAAAATGATCAGCATTCAAATGGCATATATAAAAGAAAAACCAAGGTTTTCTGTACATAAAAAGATGAACGAATATAAAAACAGATATAATCAACATCCAATCATTGAGCGTGATTTTACAATCTCAAATTTAATTAAAGAACTTGGTTGTAATACAAAAGAGATAGCTAAAATAAAATACAATGATTTTGACATTACATCAAGTATATATATATATATGGATTTTTTTTGTTTACGGATGTAATACGAATAGTCTCTGGAAAGTGGAGAGAACTATTCTAGTCAAAGATATCTACGACAAAAGATAAATTATCTTACATCTATCCAATGTATATTTACACTATTAGCTTATCACCTAAAAGAACTTTAACAGATCCATCATCAGCAACATCAACAACTGCGCTATCACCAGCTTTTATTTTCCCTGACAATACTTCTTCTGCTAAAATATCTTCTAACAAACGCATTACAGCTCGCCTTAATGGTCGCGCACCATAACTAGGATTATAACCTTCATCAACAAGCTTAATCTTAAATCTATCTGTAACACTCAGGGTTATTTCTTGCTGCTTAATTCTCTGAAAAACCTCATCCAACATTAAATCAGCTATTTCACGTACTTCTTCTTTAGTAAGTTGTCTAAATACAATAATTTCATCTAATCTATTTAAAAATTCAGGTCGAAAATATTGCTTTAATTCTTCATTAACTAATGATTTAATGCGATTGTATTGCGACTCTATTTGTGATTCACCTAACTCAAAACCTAGACTACCGCCTCCTTTTTCGATCACCTTAGAACCAATATTAGAAGTCATAATCAATAACGTGTTTTTAAAATCGATTGTGCGTCCTTTAGCATCTGTTAAACGACCATCTTCTAAAATTTGTAGTAATAAGTTAAAAATATCGGGATGAGCTTTTTCAATTTCATCAAATAAAATTACTGTATAAGGTCTTTTTCTAACAGCCTCTGTCAAGTAACCACCTTCACTATAACCAACATAACCTGGAGGCGAACCTATTAATTTAGATACTGTATGCCTTTCCATATACTCAGACATATCTAATCTAACCATAGCTTCCTGAGCACCAAAAAAGTAAGATGCTAAAGCTTTAGTTAACTCAGTTTTACCAACACCGGTAGGTCCTGAGAAAATGAAACTTGCTATTGGTCTATTAGGGTTTTTTAAACCAACCCTTGCACGACGAATAGCACGTGATACAGCCACCACAGCTTCCTCTTGTCCAATAATTCTGCTATGTAAAGTATCTTCCATATGCATTAACTTTTCAGACTCACTTTTTGTAAGCTTAGTTACTGGTATACCAGTCCAAAAGGCTACTATTTCAGCAATATCTTCTTCTGTAACAACAGGATCTTCTAACTTCAAGTCAGGTTCAGAATTTTTGCTTTGAGCTATAGCTGCTATTTGAGCTTTAATCTCCATTTCACGTGCCCTGTATTGCTCAGCTTTTTCATATTTTTGTGCCCTTATTGCCTCATCTTTTGTTTTCAGAACAGAACGCAACTCTCTATCTAATTCTCTAGCAGCAGGAGGTAATTGAGAATTAAGCAATCTTACTCTAGAACCAGCTTCATCTATTAAGTCAATAGCTTTGTCAGGCAAAAAACGATCTGAAATATACTGATTAGCATATTTAGCAGCAGCAGCTAACGCTTCATCGGACATTTTAAGTTGATGATGTTTTTCATAACGATCTCTCAACCCAAAAAGAATTTCAATTGTTTCTTCAACGCTAGGTTCACCAACTAATACAGGCTGAAAACGACGCTCTAAAGCAGCATCTTTCTCAATATGTTTACGGTATTCTTCTAATGTGGTAGCGCCAATACATTGCAGCTCACCTCTAGCTAAAGCAGGTTTCAGCAAATTAGCAGCATCAATAGCACCTTCAGCTGCACCTGCACCTATTAATGTGTGAACTTCATCTATTACAAGTACCACATTTGCAGCAGATTTAATTTCATCCATTATTCTTTTCAAACGCTCTTCAAACTCGCCACGATATTTGGTACCAGCAACTAACAATCCAACGTCTAATGTAATGACAAGCTTATCTTCTAATATAGATGGAATATCTCTATTTGCTATTCTTTGTGCTAAACCTTCTGCAATAGCTGTTTTACCGACACCAGGCTCACCAATTAATACAGGATTATTTTTAGTACGGCGACCTAAAATTTGTATAACTCTTTCAATCTCTTTTTGTCTACCCACTACTGGATCTAGTACACCTTCAACGGCTAATTCGGTTAAGTTAGAACCAAATTCTTCTAAAGTAGGCGTCTTACTTCTAGCTTGCATATTATTAGCATTAGTAGAATTTGCATCTGTATTATCACCTAACATTTGAATAACTTCAGTTCTAATAGAAGCAACACTTACAGATAAATTTTCTAATACCCTTGCAGCTACTCCTTCCCCTTCTCTAACTAAACCCATTAAGAGATGCTCAGTTCCAATATAATTATGGCCTAATTGTCTAGCTTCTTCTAAAGATAACTCTAAGACACGTTTAGCTCTAGGAGTAAAAGGAATTTCAACAGCAACAAAACCAGAACCACGACCTATAATTTTTTCTACTTCAATCCTAGCGTCTTTTAAATTAACATTCATAGATTTAAGGACTTGGGCAGCAATTCCAGTTCCTTCACCAATTAAACCTAATAATATTTGCTCAGTTCCAACGAAGTTATGACCTAATCTTCTTGCTTCTTCCTGGGCTAGCATAATTACTTTAATTGCTTTTTCAGTAAAGCGTTCAAACATATAAATTTTAGAAACAGAAAAAGTTAATTACCTTTGATGATAAGAGATTATAACATAATAAAACAGAAAATGAAATATATCATGGATATAAAGTTTTCAAATAGTTGACTAAACGAAAACTTTTCCAATAAGATAGTTGAATAATTAAATAATAAGCTTTTACAAAAATGATCAATAAGATAAAAAATAAAGTAGACTTAATTAAATTTATTGAAAAAGATTACATTAAAATTAATCATCCAGCAATTGACATTGGAGATAGCATAAAAATAACAAAAATAATACAGGAAGGCAATAAAGAACGAATTCAAATATCAGAAGGAGTAGTTATTTCAAAAAAAAATTCAGGTCTTAATGCGACATTAACTCTACGTAAAACAATACACAATATTGGTGTAGAAAGAGTATATTTGTTGAACTCACCACATATAATGAAAATAGAAATAATTAAACAAGCCAGAGTGCGTAGATCTAAATTATATTATTTACGTTTGAGATCAGGAAAAGCAACAAGATTAAAACAAAGATAAAATAAATATTTATTAACTAAATTACTTACATATATTTCTTTAATATATAAGAAATATTTAAATTTCATTACACAATTGCTTTTTAACACATATTTAGATACAATAAAATTGCAGTAAAAGATAAGTATAAGTAATGTATAAAATAAAACAAAGATAAGCGAATGGGTCGGTGCCCGAGTGGTTAATGGGGGCGGACTGTAAATCCGCTGGCTAAGCCTACATTGGTTCAAATCCAATCCGGCCCAATATAATTAAAATATTCTTTGTATATTCTGTAAAATGTCAACTAAGTCTTGGTAGTAGAGTAATTTTTGCCTAAACCTATCATTTGAGCATTACTTTTACCTGGTGCAACCATTGGATAGCAATTTGCTGTTTCTTTTACTATACAATTAAGAATAACAGGGCCTTTATAATTCAAAAATTCATCTATGACACTTTCCATATTACTTCTTAAATGAACTTCTAAACCTAAAATACCAAAGGCGTGAGCTAATTTAACTAAATCGGGTGAACCTTTTTCCATATTAGAATGGGAATACCTTTCCCCATAAAATGCTTGCTGCCATTGTCTAACCATTCCTTGCCATTTATTATTTATTACCAGGATTTTTATTGGTAAATTATACTGTGCAATGGTTCCAAGTTCTTGAAGATTCATTTGAAAGCTAGCATCACCACTTACACAAATAACTTGCTTATGAATATGTGCAAACTGAACACCTATAGCAGCAGGCAATCCATACCCCATAGTTCCTAAGCCGGAACTAGACATCCAATGGCGAGGTAAGACATTAAGAAATTGAGCCGACCACATCTGATGTTGACCTACATCTGTAGTGTAGTAAGCGCTAGGTTTAGCTTTAGAAATATAATATAAAATTTCTTGAGCAGATAAAAAAGAAACATTCTTAGGAACTAATAAAGGGTATTGTTTTTTCCATACTGATATTCTCTGTAACCATGAAATGGTTAAATCAATATTAAAGTCGTTTTTTTTGAACTTTTCCAAATAACTTAGAAAATTTCTCATAACAATTCTCAAATCTCCAACAATTGCTACTTGAGGAATACGATTTTTTCCCAATTCTGCTAAATCAACATCAATATGCACTACTTGGGCATTACATGCGAATTCATCTAATTTACCAGTAACTCTATCATCAAAACGAGCGCCTAAAGCTATTAACAAATCACATTCACTAACTGCAAAATTGGCGTACGCTGTACCGTGCATGCCTAACATTCCTAATGATAAAGGATGATTTTCTTGAATAACTCCTTTCCCCATTAATGTTGTTGTGATAGGGATTTGAAACTTTTCTGCTAGTATTTGAATTAAATGAGAAGAATCAGAATTAATTACACCACCGCCAACATATAACAAAGGTTGACTAGATTGCTTAATTAAATTCAAGAATGTATCAAAGTGCTTTTCCTTAACGTCTTTTGTCACATTGCAACCAGGTAGATTGATATTAAACTTGGAAATAAATTGGTACGGAAATTTTTCAAGACCAACGTCTTTTGGAATATCAATTAAGACAGGACCAGGTCTGCCATTTTGAGCTATAAAAAAGGCTTCCGAAACAATACGACTCATATCTCTAGGGTCTCTAACAACATAAGAGTGTTTAACGATAGGTAGGGTTATACCAAATATATCAACTTCTTGGAATGCATCTGTACCAATAAAAGGACGTGCAACTTGACCAGTGATTAAAATAATAGGAACAGAATCCATTTGAGCAGTTGCTATTCCAGTAACTAAATTAGTAGCACCAGGACCAGAAGTCGCAAAACAAATACCAACTTTACCAGAAGACCTGGCGTAGCCATCAGCTGCATGAACAGCACCTTGTTCATGTCTACAGAGTATATGTCTAACTAAATTTTTTTCTTCCCAACGAAATAACTCATCATAAATTGGTAATATTGCACCACCAGGATAACCAAAAATATGATAAGTTCCATTACGAGTTAAGGTATCAATTAAAGCGTAAGAACCACTAACGAAACAATCAGAAGACATAGTAAGAACCTCCATACAAGTGTATTATATATTATATATGTTCAATTTTATTCTATAGCTATCATTTTAGCTAGAATTTTATAGCATACTCCTATTATTATTACTAAAATTATGTTGAATACAATTACTCTTTTTTTATTCTTTAATAACTTAAAAATTGGTTGAAAAGTTGTCAAGAAAAACCCCAGAAATGCACCTATTAAAAATCTTGGAAATTTATATAAATTTACCCAAAAATCTGACATAGTATTTTATTATATTATTTATGAAACCTTTATCTAATAAATTATTAATATTAAATCATTATTTAAATGTCAAATTCTATTCTTGATGACCGTTTTTATTTTTTTCCTGAAACTATATCTCTTATTAAAAATTATTGTGGGTCTACTTTTGTAATTAAATATGGTGGATCAGCTATGAAAGATATATCTATACAATCTAATATTATTCAAGATATATCTTTACTATCATCTCTAGGTATTAATATTATTTTAGTACATGGAGGTGGTTATGCTATTGATCAATGGTTAGAAAAACTTAACATTAATCCTGTTTTTCATAATGGAATTCGTATTACTGATGCAGTAACTGTTGAGGTTGTAGAAATGGTTTTAAGTGCTAAAGTTAACAAAAAACTGGTTTCAGAATTCAATAAAAGTGAAGTTTTAGCTGTTGGTTTATCAGGAAAAGATGCTAATTTAATTACCGCATCTTCCATTTCTGGTACTCCTGAAAATTATACAGGTCAAGTAGATAATGTTAATCCTATTATTTTGAGTACTTTACTATCTAATGGTTTTTTACCAGTTGTATCTAGTGTTGCTTCTGATATACATGGTAATACATATAATGTTAATGCAGATACAGTTGCTAGCTTCATTGCTAGTGCTTTAAAAGTTGATAAATATATATTAATTACTGATACACCTGGGGTTCTTAAAAATATCAATGATCCTAATAGTTTAGTAAAAACATTAAATATTGATCAGGTTAATAAATTTAAGTCTGAGGGAATTATTATGGGTGGTATGATTCCAAAACTAGATTCTTGTGTATATGCTGTATTAAATAATGTTAAAGAAGCTCATATAATTGACGGTAGATTACGTCATTCTTTATTATATGAAACTCTTACTTTTATTCGGAATGGGTCAAGAATTGTAAAGTAGTTTTTATATTAGTTTGTCTATTTTCTTTTTACGTGTTATATTCCTATGGTAGTACTTGTGGCTCAGTAGCTCAGTTGGTTAGAGCAGGGGACTCATAAGCCCAAGGTCGCAGGTTCAAGTCCCGCCTGAGCCATTTCAAAGTTCAAATTGTAACAGCTTTTAACTTGGAGAAGTGGCTGAGAGGTTGAAAGCGGCAGATTGCTAATCTGTTGTATAATACATATTATACCGAGGGTTCGAATCCCTTCTTCTCCTTTGCTCTTTTTTATTTGACAACTTGATATTTAGTGTTTTATTATTTGACCGTACCAAGGGACTGTAGTTCAACTGGTTAGAGCACCGCCCTGTCACGGCGGAAGTTGCGGGTTCGAGTCCCGTCAGTCTCGTTATTATATTTTTTTCAGTTCTTGTTTATGTTTATTTGGAATGTCAGTGTACTGTCTTATTATCTTTCTAAATTCTTCTCCGTCTATAGTTTCCTTTTCTATTAAAATATCAACTAGCTTGTCTATAATAACTCTATTGTTTCTTATTATGTTTTTAGTATTTACATGACATTCTTGTACTATTAATTTTATCTGAGAATCAATTTTTATAGCTACCTCATCTGAATAATCGTTAGTATTTCCCATTCCTCTACCTAAAAAAGGATTTGAGTCTTCGGTATCTAATGATAATGGACCAATATTAGACATGCCAAATCTAGTTACCATTTGTCTAGCCATTGAAGTAACTTGTTGTAAATCATTACTTGCACCTGTTGTTATTTCTGATTCTCCAAATACAATTTCTTCAGCTACCCTTCCCCCTAGTGCTCCCATAATTCTAGCTTTGATTTGAGCTCTAGATATTAAGCTTTGGTCTTCAGATGGAGTAAACCAAGTTAATCCTCTAGCTTGGCCTCTTGGTATCAGTGTAACTTTCTGTACATTTTCGTGATCTTCTAATAATGTACCTACAATAGCATGGCCAATTTCATGATATGCTATTAATCTTTTGCTTTTACTATCAATTAAAGGTGTTCCTTCCATTCCTGCTATTATTCTATCTATAGCTTTGTCTATTTCTTGTAATGTGATTTGATTTTTTCTTTCTCTTGCAGTTAGTATAGCTGCTTCATTTAGTAAATTAGCTAAATCGGCGCCTGAAAAACCTGGTGTACGTCTTGCTATTATTGATAATGATACGTTTGGACTAAGTTTTTTGTTTTTAGCGTGTACATTTAAAATTTCTAGCCTACCTTTAAAGTCTGGCACATTTACATTTACTTGTCTATCAAATCTCCCTGGTCTTAAAAGAGCGGAATCTAGTATGTCTGCTCTATTGGTTGCTGCTACAACTATTATTCCTGTATTCCCTTCAAAACCATCCATTTCTGTAAGTAGTTGGTTTAATGTTTGTTCTCTTTCATCATTTCCTCCACCTACGCCTGTTCCTCTTTGGCGACCTACTGCATCTATTTCGTCTATAAAAACTATACATGGTGCATTTTCTTTAGCCTTTTTAAATAAATCTCTAACTCTTGATGCTCCTACACCTACAAACATTTCTACAAATTCCGATCCTGAGATACTAAAAAAAGGTACATTCGCTTCTCCAGCTATTGCTTTTGCTAATAAAGTTTTTCCTGTTCCTGGAGGACCTATTAAAAGTACACCTTTGGGTATTTTAGCACCAACTGATGTGAAATATTCTGGCTTTTTGAGAAATGTTACAATTTCTTCAAACTCTTCTTTTGCTTCATCTATACCAGCTACATCATCGAATACTATACCTGTCTTTGCTTCTATCTGAAATATTGCTTTTGATTTGCCAAATGACATCGCTTGCCCTGGACCGTTATTATTACTATTAGATCTTCTAAATAAAATAGCTAAACTACCTATCAGTAACAATGGGAAAAATAGGTTACCTAATAATGTCCATAATGCATTATTGTTTTTTGTTGGATGTGCATCCAAGTCTATTTCATTATTTTTTAATTTTACAATTAATTCTGTTGCATTACTCGGTAGTTCTACTCTGATTTTTTGTATTCTGTTACCTAATTCTGGTCCAATAGCTTCTATGATTGCTGTATGTCCATTTTCATATATATCTACTTTTTTGACCCACCCCATTTCTATATATTCTAAAAATCTTCCATATGTCATTCTAGAGTTTGCCATATTGCTGTTATTTTCATTATTTATAGGCGCAAATACGCCTTGCCATATAAAGAAAGATATGACTATTATTGGTAATGACCATAGGAGTACATTTTTCCATGAAAATTTCATAGTTGTTTCCTTTTTTATTTGATTCAGTTACATTTTTTCTTATATGAATGTAACATCTTTAGTTTTTTATAGGCAACTATATGATTAACTCTGTTTTGAGTTAATTAAAGTTAATGTTTTTATTGATATTTTTGTTTTTATGGTAAAATTTAACTATATTTTATATTTTACTGAATAAACTTATGATTGAAAAAGGTTCTAGAGTTAAAGTTATGAGAAAAGAGTCTTATTGGTATCAAGGTTATGGTACTGTTGTTAAAGTTGATAAGGGTGTTAAGTATCCTGTTCTTGTCCGATTCATTAAAGCTACTTATAGTGGTGTTAATACTAATAATTTTTCTGAAGACGAGCTTATCGCTTCTTAGCTTATTTTTTGAACAAGCATTATCTTAGAATAAAATTTTTATTATGTAATGCCTGTTTAGTCAATTTAACTTCCTAAGCTTGCCCAATCAACATCAACATTTTCTAGAATTAAAGAAGAATTGTATATTTGTAATATAATTAGTAAAAATAGAAAGAATAGTAGCATAAATATAGCCATTATAGGAGTTGTTCCCCATCCTGGTGCTACTTTTCCATATTCAGAATTAAGCGGTCTTAATATTTCTCCCAATCTAGTTCTTAAAGCCATAATTAGTTTTAGTAATTTGTTTTTTTTATAGTATTTATAATAACATTATAAAAGTAACTTAATTTTATTTTTTATTAAATTATGGAAACTGCAACAGTTCTTAGCATTTTTATCTTAAGTTTATTATTTGGTGTAACTGGCTATTCAATATATACCTCATTTGGTCCTATGTCAAAAAATCTGAGGGATCCTTTTGAAGAGCATGAAGAATAGCTAAATTGTGTGTAATTGATATTAAGAAAATATAAAGATATATTTATTATATATACTTTATATTTTTTAGAATTATCTTTTTAATAACTTCTATTTAGCTATTCTCGGTGGGTCTCTGAAAAAAATTGCGAAAAATATTACCATTAGTGTTCCAACTAATAGAAATACGTATACTAATGCTTCCATAGTGTTACTTTATATATTTTTTATTTATAATAGATAGTATTGCGCTTACTTGTTTATGTACTATACGGCGCCTTGTTTTTTACTGCTTCTATCTCCTAGTTTTTGGAATGCACCAAATTCTACTTGTTCTGTCACTTCTGCTCCTATTCCTGCAAATACATCTCTAAATATAGTACGTGATCCATGCCATAAATGACCAAAGAAAAATAATAGTGCGAAATTAGCATGACCGAATGTAAACCAGCCTCTTGGACTGCTACGGAATACGCCATCAGATTCTAAAGTGGTTCTATCAAATTCAAATACTTCCCCTAGTTGTGCTTTCCTAGCGTATTTTTTTACACTAGGTGCATCAGTAAAAGATTTACCGTCCAGTTTGCCTCCATAAAAGTTTACACTTACACCGACCTGCTCTATGCTATATTTTGACTCAGCTCTTCTGAATGGTATATCTGCTCTAATTATACCGTCTTTATCAACTAGAATTACAGGGAATGTTTCAAAGAAAGCTGGCATTCTTCTTACTGTTAATTCTCTTCCTTCTTGATCTTGAAAAATAGGGTGACCTAACCAAGCTTCTGCAATGCCATCACCTTTATCCATTGGTCCTGCCCTAAATAGTCCACCTTTTGCTGGATTATTTCCTATGTAATCATAAAAAGCTAATTTGTCCGGAATCTTTGACCATGCTTCTTCTGGTGTTCCTCCCTCATTTAATGAGTTTTCAACTCTCCTTTCAATTTCTTGTTGGAAGTATCCACTATCCCATTGATATCTAGTTGGTCCAAATAGTTCTATTGGTGTTGTTGCAGATCCATACCACATTGTCCCACATGTAACAAAAGCACTGAAAAAAACAGCAGAGATACTACTTGATAGTACTGTCTCTATATTACCCATTCGAAGAGCACGGTAAAGTCTTTGTGGTGGTCTTACAGTTAAGTGAAATAATCCTGCTAAAATACCTACAGTACCTGCTGCTATATGGTGTGATGCTATTCCGCTAGGATTAAATGGGTTAAATCCATCTGGTCCCCACGCTGGTGCAACAGGTTGTACTTTGCCTGTTATTCCATATCCGTCTGATATCCATATCCCAGGTCCAAATAATCCTGTTGCATGAAAGGCTCCGAAACCAAAACAGAGTAAACTAGAAAGTAATAAATGAATACCAAAAATTTTTGGTAAGTCTAATGCTGGTTCCCCAGTTCTGGGATCTCTAAAAAGTTCTAAATCCCAATATACCCAATGCCATATTGATGCTAAAAATAACATTCCGGATAATACTATGTGAGTAATAGCTACACCTTCAAAACTCCAAAGTCCAGGATTAGATACGCTTTCTCCAGTCACACTCCATCCTCCCCAAGAGTCTGTAACACCAATCCTAGTCATAAAAGGCATTACAAACATTCCTTGTCTCCACATAGGATTAAGTACTGGATCAGATGGATCAAATACTGCCAATTCATATAAAGCCATTGAACCAGCCCATCCTGCAACTAATGCAGTATGCATTAAGTGAACAGAAATTAGTCTCCCTGGATCATTTAAAACTACTGTATGCACGCGATACCATGGTAATGCCATATATTTGATATCACTCCTTGTAAATTTTATTTAATTTGTTGTTTTTCTTACTGGTTTGCTTGTCTTAGCTAATACTATTATAACATTTCTTTTGGTATCTTGTTAGTTTTTATCATATTTGTATTGAATAATGTTCCTCACTAGAACAAAGCTAATTATATTTGTAGTAAAAAGTATTACTATACTTTGATATCCGTTTATTTGTATCCATGATTTATGTATAATAAATGCTTGCAAATGAAAAATATTATTTAAGCTAATGTTTCTTATAATTTCGATAGCGTACGTTAATGGGTTTATGCAACATATGATTTGTAGCCAGTTTGGCATGAACGATAATGGTGCTAGTGCTGTACTACTAAATAAAGTAGGTAAATTTAAAAAAAGAGCTGTAATACCTATAAATTCTATATGTCCTGGCAAAATAAATGCGCTATAAATACTTATATTTGAAATACTAAATATAACTGTTGATATTATTATTAATGATGTTGATAAATTTGTTAGATTAAGATTTTGATCTATATTACGAGTAATAATAGTAATTCCTGTTAGTTGCATAATTGTTATAGTCCATATATGTATAATAGAACCATTTACTATACAAATTTTATTACTAATAGGTGAAATTAAAATTCTATTAAGAAATCCAAATTCTCGATCAAATACTATGTTGAGTCCAGCATTAACTGAACTATTGAATGCTGTAAATATTAAAATACCTGGATTTAAAAATTCTTTATAGTTTATCTTGTAATTTTCAAATAAATATATTGGTGCGTTTTGAAATAATGCACCAAACATTACAAGCCATATAAGTGGTTGGATAATGCTAATTAACAATGTTGATGGTCTCCTAAAAGTTTGTGTATACAATCTACGAAGAATTTGTTTTATTTCTTGGTAAGCTTTAATAGTTTGTCCATGGCATTGAATTTTTTTACGAGGCAATAATGATTTAAGATATTTTTTATTTGTTTGCATAACCTTTATTCTAAGTTAAAGTATGTTAATCATATAAACTTATTACTATAGCTTTTATTGCATCATGTTTAACTCATGACTTGTTTATTGATGATTTTTTTTTAGTATTTAAAAATTTTTTTATGATTTTTTAATTTATTTATGCTTAAATATAAGCATATGTACTGTTGCTTATTTAGCCTTTCGGTTTTTCAGGTCTCAGTATAATATTACTTTACATTGTCATGTAAAGTAATATTTTTATTTAATTAAATATATAGGGTAGTAGAATCAAATATGAGTGATGAGAAATTATATAAAGTTACGTTAAATATGGTTGATGGTACCGAACAAAGTTTTGATTGCCCTGAAAGCACATATATACTTGATATAGCTGAAGAGTTAAATCATGATTTGCCTTATTCTTGCCGTGCAGGTGCTTGCTCTAGTTGTGCAGGTAAATTATTAAGTGGTTCTGTGGATCAATCAGATCAGTCATTTTTAGATGATGATCAAGTAGCTAATGGCTTTATTTTAACTTGCGTTGCCTATCCTACTAGTGATTGTACTATTATGACTCATCAAGAAGATTCTATTTACGAGCCATAAAAAGATATTTTAGACTTTTAGCAAGTTTGACATTTGTATTTCTTGTAAAGTTTGTCAAACTTGTTCATTTTTTATATTTTCACTTCTACGTCTACGCCAGCAGGTATATTAAGTTTCATTAATGCATCAATTGTTTGCGTTGATGGTTTATATAAGTCAATTAGCTTAGTATGTATTCTAATTTCAAAGTGCTCTCTAGAGTCTTTATCTACGTGTGGTGATCTTAATAAGCAATATATTCTTCTTTTTGTGGGCATTGAAATTGGACCAACTGTAATGGTATTAGTTCTATCAATACTTTCAATAATGCTTTTACACGATAGGTTCAGTAGATCTACATTGTATGTTTTCAGTTTTATACGAACTCTTTTGTTCATTGTTGAGTTTATTTATCTATTTAAAGTTATTTTAGTATTTTTGATACCACACCAGCTCCAACAGTTCTACCTCCTTCTCTGATAGCAAATCTCATACCTTGTTCAATAGCTATAGGATGTATTAACTCTGCACTCATTTTAATTCTGTCTCCCGGCATTACCATTTCTGCAGTTGATCCATCATCTGCAGTAAATTGGTTGATAGTTCCAGTAACATCTGTTGTTCGCACATAGAATTGTGGTCGATATCCTGAAAAGAATGGTGTATGCCTTCCTCCTTCTTCTTTAGTCAAAATATAAACTTCAGCTTCAAATTCTGTATGAGGAGTAATTGTACCTGGTTGCGCTAAAACCATACCTCTCTGTATGTCAAGTTTTTGTACGCCTCTTAGAAGTATTCCTATGTTATCACCAGCCATGCCCTCTTCTAGGGTTTTTTGGAACATTTCTAAACCTGTAATTGTTGTTGTTTTTGTTTCTTGTAAACCTACTATTTCAATAGTATCTCCGACTTTTATTATTCCTCTTTCAATTCTTCCTGTTGCTACAGTTCCTCTTCCTGTTATTGAAAATACATCTTCTACAGCCATCAGAAAAGTTTTTTCAATATCTCTTTGTGGTGTTGGTATATACGAATCTACAGCGTCCATTAATGAATGAATTTTATCAACCCACTCATTTTCCCCTCTTTTTGTGTTATTATTCTCAGTTACTGTTTCTAGCGCTAATAATGCTGACCCAGCAACAAATGGTATATTATCTCCTGGAAAATCGTATTTTGTTAGTAGTTCTCTAACTTCGAGTTCTACTAGTTCTCGAAGTTCATCGTCTTCTACCTGATCTTGTTTATTTAGAAATACTACTATATTAGGTACTCCTACCTGTTTAGCTAGTAATATATGTTCTCTAGTCTGTGGCATGGCTCCGTCTACGGCTGACACAACTAATATTGCTCCATCCATTTGTGCTGCCCCAGTAATCATATTTTTTACATAGTCAGCATGCCCTGGACAGTCTACATGTGCATAGTGTCTATTTTCTGTTTCATATTCTATGTGTGCCGTATTAATTGTAATTCCTCTAGCTTTTTCTTCCGGTGCAGCATCTATTTCGTCAAATTTTTTGGCTTGTCCTTCATTAGATGCTGCTAAAGTTGCAGAGATAGCTGCTGTTAGAGTGGTTTTACCATGGTCTACATGTCCAATTGTTCCTATATTGACGTGTGGTTTTTTTCTTTCAAATTTTTCACGTGCCATTTTTTTTCCTTTAAAATTAATATATTTTTTTTAATATCTGTAGTGAGCAAATGCTTTATTAGCTTCAGCCATTCTATGTGTTTCTTCTCTTTTTCTTATCGCATTTCCATTTTCGTTAGATGCATCTATTAACTCATTAGCTAGTTTAATTGCCATACTTTTCCCTGTTCTTTGCATAGCAAATTTAGTGATCCATCTCAAAGCTAAATTTGTTCCTCTGTATGCTCGAACTTCCATTGGGACTTGGTATGTTGAACCTCCTATTCTCCTAGCTTTAACTTCTACAAGTGGAGTTGTATTTCTTACAGCTTTTTCTAATATTTCTAATCCATTTTGTTGTGTTTTGTTTTCTATAATATTAATAGATTCGTATATCATTCTTTGTGCCAGTAATTTTTTTCCATCTTTTAGTATTCTTACAGTCAACATACTAATTAATTTGCTATTATATATTGGATCTCTATATATAGTTCTTTTTTTTGCTTTATTACGTCTTGACATTATGGATTATTTTTTTTGTTTTTTAGTTCCATACTTGGATCTACTTTGATTTCTATCTTTTACTCCTGCAGAGTCTAGTGTGCCTCTCACAATGTGATATCTAACTCCTGGTAAATCTTTAACTCTTCCACCTCTAATTAATACTACTGAATGTTCTTGTATATTATGTCCTATTCCTGGTATATATGCTGTTACTTCAAACCCTGAGGTAAGCCTTACTCTTGCTACTTTGCGTAGTGCAGAATTAGGTTTTTTTGGTGTAGTAGTATATACTCTAGTGCAAACACCTCGTCTTTGTGGACAAGCTTTCAATGCTGGGGACTTTGTCTTTTTGTCATATTTTTTTCTTTCTGATCTTACTAACTGTTGAATTGTTGGCATTATTTTTTTATATTCATTTAATAATGAATGGTCTATAAGATTATAATTATTGTCTTATCAAGTGTCAAATTCAATACATTAAAATTATTATACATCAATTATAAAACATAATTCTTTATTTGTAATTTATTTGAGCTTATATTTTTTCATGAATTTTTCAACTCTACCTTCACTATCTATGATTCTTTGTGATCCGGTAAAGAAAGGGTGGTTTCCAGACCATATATCTATGTTTAGTTCTTTTTTTGTTGACCCTACTGTCATTATATGATTACCATCACAATAGACTTTTGAGTCGTTATACCATTCTGGATGTATGTTTTTTTTTGGCATTTTTTATTTTCTACTTATTTTTATGTACAAAGAGTTTGAAGTAATCGATAGTATTGTATGCTATCTTTTTGAATATTGTGGTGCTTTTCTTGCCTTTCTTAGGCCATATTTTTTTCTTTCCTTACTTCTAGAATCTCTACTTAGTAATCCTTCTGATTTTAGCATCACACGATTATCAGAGTTAATGTTGCATAATGCTCTTGCTAATCCTAGTCTTATTGCGTCTGCTTGCCCAGTTAGTCCTCCACCTTGCGTTTTTACATATATATCGTATTCTTTATTTAAACCAAGTAAATTTAGTGGCGAACATGAGATTCTAAGATAATTAGGACTAAATTGTAGATATGATTCACCTGGTAAACCATTAATAATTAGTTTACCTGATCCAGGTATTAAATTTACTCTTGCTACAGATGTTTTTCTTCTTCCCGTACCAGAGTATATGACTTTATGATGATATGAAGTTAACATGGTTTTTTAATTAATTTAGTCTATAGTTATTTTTGTTGGATTTTGAGATTTATGAGGATGTTGATCGCTTGGATAAACCTTGACTTTTTTAAATAGTTTTCGTCCAAGGCTATTTTTTGGTAGCATGCCCTTAAGTGCGTGTTCTATAATTCTGTTTGGTATTCTTTCTTGCAATTTTTCAAATATTTCTGTTTTCATACCTCCTGGTCTGCCTGAATGTCTTCTATAAAGTTTTTGCTCTCTTTTTTTTCCTGTAGTTTGTACTTTTTTGGAGTTTATAACAATAATATACGATTTTCCTTCCCTATATGGTAAATAGTTAGCTTCGTGTTTATTTTTTAATATATATGCAACTTTACTGATTAGTCTTCCTAACCTATATTCTTTTGCGTCTACGATGTACCATTTTACATTTTCATCTGATGTTTTTAGAAAAGTTTTATTCTTGTTTATATTCATAATAATTTATTAAAAAAAATTTTTTTATATGTAATATACGTGATGACTTGTTGTAATCTAAATTTTCTCTTTTTGCAAGTTTATATTTAATTTGCTACTTAATGCTTCTATCACTTCTTCCGCTGACTTTTGACCGAAGTTTTTGATTTCTAACAGTTCTTCTTGTGAATAGTCTAGCAAATCTGAAATACAATGGATTTGTGCTCTTTTAAGACAGTTATAAGCTCTAACAGATAATTGTAATTCTTCTATTAAAATTTGACTAATCTGTTTTTCGGTATTTGTATTATTTTCTTTTTTGGATTTAAAGCTTATATTCGTAAGTGGATGAAATAATTGAGTTAATATACTAGCTCCCTGACTAATTGCTTCTTGAGGTGAAATACTACCGTTTGTCCATACTTCTAAGAATAATTTTTCTGTTATGTTACTAAGGTTAATTTTTTTTTCTTCTATTTTGTAATTAAATCTTTTTGCGGGCATAAAAATTGCATCTATTTGTAAAAAGTCAATTGATTTATCATCAACACCTTTATCTACTAATCTATATCCATTTCCTTGTTCTATTTTAAATTCCATTTCGAATATAGTGTTTGTGCAAATTGTTGCAATGTATTGCTTTGGATCTATAATTTCAATTTCTTGAGGTATATCAAATAATCCTGTTGTTATTACAGCAGGACCTTGTATTTTTATTCTACCTATTTGTGGTTCTTTGCTGTAACTTCTTAATACTACTTCTTTTAGATTTAATATTATTTCTAGTACATCTTCTCTAACTCCAGTGATTGTAGAAAATTCATGATTAATACCAGCTATTCTCACTGCTACTATTGCAGCTCCCTGTAATTCTGACAGTACAGTTCTTCTTAAAGAGTTTCCAACTGTGGTTCCTTGCCCTTGTTTTAGTGGTTCTAGTACAAAATGACCGTAATGCTCTCTTGCACCTTTTGTTTTAGACTCTATACATTCTATTTGAAAATGAGTCATTAGATTTTTTGTTTTAGTTAATAAATGTTTTTCTATGTTGTTGATTTTTTAAATTCTGCGTTTCTTTGGAGGTCTGCATCCATTATGGGGTACTGGTGTGATGTCTTTTATTAGTGTTATTTCTATTCCAGCAGCTTGTATAGCTCTGATTGCAGTCTCTCTACCTGCTCCTGGTCCATTAACTAATATTTCTGTTTGTTTCATGCCGTTGTCTATAGCAACTTTAGCAACTTTTTCTGCAGCTGTTTGGGCTGCAAAAGGTGTACTCTTTTTTGCTCCCTTGAATCCGCTTGATCCTGATGATGACCATGTAATGGTTTCTCCCTGAAGGTCAGTAATTGTAATAATGGTATTATTAAATGTTGATTGTATGTGTGTAATGCCGTTTATACTATTTCTTTTTTTTTTATTTTGGTTTTTTTTTATTTGTCTAGCCATTATGTTTTATGTTAGTGTTTTTTATTTTCTTGGTGCTTTCTTCTTACCAGCAATTGTTTTTTTTGTTCCTCTTCCTGTTCGGGCATTAGTTCTTGTGCGCTGCCCTCTTAAAGGTAAGTTTAACCGATGTCTTCTTCCTCTATAGCAACTAATTTCCATTAATCTTTTGATATTCATCGTTTCAGATCTCCGTAAATTTCCTTCTAGTTCGTATTCTTGGGACAATATCTTTCTGATAGATATTATTTGTTCATCATTTAATTCTTTAACTTTTATATTCTTATTTAGTTGTATTTTGGATAATATTTCTTTTGACCTTGATACCCCAATGCCATATATGTAAGTCAAACCAATTTCTATTCTTTTGTTTTTTGGTAAATCAACGCTTTCAATTCTAGCCATGTTTATATATTTATTTGATATAATCTATTTAACCTTGTTTTTGTTTATGCTTAGGGTTTTCGCATATAATCATTATCTTTCTATGTCTACGTATTACTCGGCACTTTTCACACATTTTTTTGACAGATGGTCTGACTTTCATATTAGTTTCAGATTTAATATATTTTTTTAGTTTTATTCCATAATATTATCATATTGTTCCGAAATTATATATGTTTGTATTTGTTTTGCTGTGTCTATAGCAACACCTACCAAGATGAGTAATGAAGTAGTTCCTAGTCCCTGCATTAAATTTATTTTAGTAATATTTGATAATATCAATGGAAATTGCGCTATCATGAATAAAAATATAGAACCTATAAATGTTAATTGATTCACGATTTTTTTAAGATATGCTACTGTTTCTTGACCCGGCCTAATATTTGGTATATTAGCACCTACTTTTTGCAAGTTCTCAGCCATATCATCTATATTTAATATAATTGATGAATAAAAGTAGCTGAATAGGACAATAAGTACAGAGTATGTACTTAAGTAAAATAACTGATTAGAAATTATTAAGTTGATTACATTATTCTTATTTAAAAAACTTGTATTGAATTTAGCATATTGTGGTATTGCCATTGCCGCAGAAGCGAATATAATAGGCATTACTCCCCCCTGATTAATTTTAAGTGGAATATAATTTTGTGTTAATAATTTATTCTCTTCTCCCAATTGTTTTGAGGATATAATTGCAATTTTTCTTTTACTATCTTGTATAATGATGTTAATCATAAATATTATAATGCATGCTATTAAAAGTATGAAATTTGTTGTCTTGTGATCCAAATTATTAACCGTGTAATTATTAATGTTTTTAGGTATATTAGATATAATGTTTTGAAATATCAACATTGATGCTCCATTTCCTATGCCATACTCTGTAATTATTTCTGCGAACCACATCATTATGATAGACCCTGTTGTCAAGGTGATGACTGAATCTAGTAAAAAATATGTATTCCAGTCAAATGTATATGGTTTGATCCATATCCCTATTGAAATACTTTGTATTATTCCCCATATAAATGTTAAGTAGCGCGTTATATTATTAATTTTTTGTTTTCCTATTTCTCCTTCGTTTTTTTGTACTTCTTCTAAAGTAGGTATGATTTTTATTAATAGTTGTGTTATAATTGAGGAATTAATATATGGTATGATGCCTAAACTAAATACTCCTATTGTGGAAAACCCACCGCCTGAAAAAATGTTTAAAAAACTTACTATAGTATTTTCACTAATACTATTAGTTAGTTCTTTTTGATCTATGCCTGGTATTGGTATAAAAATTCCAATTCTAGATATAAAGAGAATTGTTAGAGTTATAATAATTCTACTAGCTAGTCTTTTTCTTTTTTCCATAAATTATTTTCTAATATAATTCATTAATTTTGAGATCTCTATTATTTGCAGTATCTTGCAATGTTCTTAAGTTATTCAATGCATTTATTACTGCTCTGGCATTGTTTAAAGTATTATTAGATCCTAGTTGTTTTGCAAGAATATTTCTAATTCCAGCTAGCTCTAATACTGTTCTAGTTGAACCTCCAGCTATTACTCCAGATCCTGTTGCTGAAGGCCGTAGCATAACTTTTGCTGCTCCTGATCTTCCATGAATAGGATGTGGTATAGAAAAATATTTAGTTAACGGAATTTGTATACTATGTTTTTTTGCATCTGCAACTCCTTTTTTTACTGCTCCTATCACGTCGTTAGCTTTTCCTACACCTACGCCTATATGCCCGTTTTCATTCCCTATAACTAGTACAGCTCTAAAACTTAGTTTTTTTCCACCTTTTACTACTTTAGTGACTCTCTTGACTTGCACCACTTTTTCTTCCCAATTGTTTTCTTCTTTATTTTTTATATTTTTTCTTTTCATTTGATTTTATATTGTTTCTAGAAAATTATTCCTTCTTCTCTCGTTCCATCAGCAAGTGCTTTGACTTGTCCATGATATAAATTTTTACCTCTATCAAAAATTATGTTTTCTATTCCTAGAGCTTTTAACTTTATTGCAATTCTTTTACCTACAAGCTTTGCAGTATTACAATTTTTAAGTTCATTTGTTTCACTTTTTATATCTTTAGATATTGTCGAGCTACTTGTAATAATTTTATTCTTTGTATCATCAATTAAAATTGCGTATATATGTTTATTGGATTTAAAAATACGTAACCTAATTTTCTTTTTATTTTTTAACATACTTTTTTCTTTTATTTATTTTCCTGCTTTACCTACTTTTCTTCTTACATTTTCATTTTCGTATCTTATACCTTTACCTTTATATGGTTCTGGTGGTCTAGTTGATCTGATACTGGCAGCTATTTGACCTACTTTTTCTTTATCTACACCTGATATGATAATATTAGTGTTATTTTCTACATTTATATTTATGTCAATGGGAGGGTCAATTTTAATAGGGTGGCTATATCCAAGGTTTAGTACTAGTATTTTACCATCCATCTGTGACCTATATCCTACACCTTGTATAACTAGTTTTTTGTGAAATCCTTGTGAAACTCCGATAGTCATATTATTAATTATACTTCTACTTAAACCATGTAATGCTTGTGCTTGTTTAGTTTGATCAATTTTTGTAACTATTAATTTATTTTCTTTCTTTTCAACATTTATTTCTGGAGGTATATTGTATGACATTTCTCCTTTATTTCCTTTGATATTTATAGCTGATTTATTTATTGTTACTTCTGTATTTTGTGGTATATCTATTTCTTTTTTGCCTATTCTTGACATACTTATTGTTTATTAATTGCTTTATATAATTCTAATTATAATTTACCAAACGTAGCATAGTACTTCTCCTCCTATGCCATTTTGTCTAGCTTGTTTATCTGTCATAACTCCTTGTGAAGTTGAAATAATTGCTATACCTATACCACCTAAAATTCTTGGTATTTCTTTTTTATTTGCATACACCTTTAATCCTGGTCTACTTACCCTTTTTAATTCTGTTATAATCCGTTTCTTGTTTTTCCCTTTATATTTCAATGAAATTAGTATGTATTTTTGCGGGTCTTGTTTCATTTCTTCATACTCATATATAAATCCTTCTTTATGCAAAACTTTTACTATATTATTATTAATTTTGGTTGACGGTACTTGTACTACATGATGCCTTGCTAGATTTGCGTTTCTTATTTTTGTTAACATATCTGAGACTATGTCGTTGATCATTATTTTATTACCTTAATTTAATTTTATTCTTTAAATGGCATTCCAAATTTCTTTAGTAATGCCAAACCTTCTTTATCATTTGTAGCTGTCGTTACTATTGTTATATCCATTCCTCTAATTTTGTCTATTTGTTCGTAATTTATTTCTGGAAATATTATTTGTTCTTTTAATCCCAAATTATAATTTCCTCTGCCATCAAACTGTTTTTTACTGATTCCTTGGAAGTCTCTTATTCTTGGTAAAGATAAGTTTATTAATTTATTTAAAAAGTTATACATTCTTTCTCTTCTTAAAGTTACTTTAAGCCCTATCGGTATATCTTCTCTAATTTTAAAACCAGCAATAGCTTTTTTAGTCCTTGTAATAATTGGTTTTTGTCCAGTAATATAGGCAAATTCTTCTATACTTTTATCTATTGTTTTATTATTTTGAGCGGCTTCCCCTATCCCTCTATTTAGTGTTATTTTTACTAATCTTGGGACTTGGTGAATGTTTTGATATTTAAATTCTGTTAATAGTTCATTAAATATCTTTTCTTCATAAGTTTTTTTTAAGGATATGTTGGTGTCCATATTTTATTTTTTAGTATTATGTATTTTGATATTTGATTGATGTATCATTCCTTCGATTTGTTTAATATATCCTTTTTCATCGTTTTGTTTAGGTTTTACATGCTTTGTTTGTATGTTGCAGTTCTCAATAGTTACTCTAGATGTCTTTTTGCATATAGATATTATTTTTCCTTGATATCCTTTATATTTCCCCGATATTATTTTTACTTCACAACCTTTTTTTATTTTCATCTAAACTACCTCAGGAGCTAATGATATGATTTTAGAAAAATTTTTGTCTCTTAGTTCTTTAGCTATTGGTCCAAATACTCGTGTCCCTTTTGGATTTCTGTCTTTATTTATTATCACTGCTGCATTGTCATCAAAACGTATGCTCATTCCATCTGTCCTACGTAATGTTTTTTTTGTTCTTACAACTACTGCACGAATAACATCTGATTTTTTTATTGGCATGTTTGGTGATGCATCTTTTACTACTCCTATTATCGTGTCTCCTATTTTTGCATACTTAGGATTATTAGTACCTAAAATTCTTATACACATTATTTTTCGTGCTCCACTATTATCCGCTACATTTAGATATGTCTGTGTTTGTATCATGTTTTTTTTATTAGTTCTATAATTTTCCAGCGCTTGCTTTTACTTAATGGTCTAGTTTCTTGTATTTTTACCTTATCGCCTATATTGCATATATTTTGTGGGTCATCGGCGTAGTATTTATTAGTTCTACTAATTATTTTTCTATATTTTTTATGTTTTATTTGTTTTTCTATTGTTACTGTTACTGTTTTATCCATTCTATTACTAATAACTGTTCCTATTGTTTCTTTTTTAGTCATTGTATGAATATTTATTTTTATTATGTAATTGATTTATTTTTGATATTTGATGTTGGATTTTTTTTATTTTGTGATTTTCAGTTTTTTGTTGTGTCACTTTTTTGATTCTTAAAAACACTAATTCTTTTTTTAAATTATTGACTTCTTGCTGTATGTTCATATTTTTGTATTTTTAAATTAACCTTTATCTAACTAAAAACTTTGTTTTTATTGGTAGTTTATATGACGCTAGGCGCATTGCTGCTTGTGCTACATTTTGTGGTACACCTGATATTTCGAATAATATATGACCAGGTTTAATAACAGCAACCCAATATTCTGGTGCTCCTTTTCCTGACCCCATTCTAGTTTCTGCTGGTCTTGCTGTAATAGGTTTGTCTGGAAATATTCTTATCCATATCTTTCCTCCTCTTTTAACGTATCTAGTAATAGTTCTTCTTGTTGCTTCTATTTGTCTGGAAGTAAGCCAAGTAGGCTCGCTTGCTTGTAAAGCATATTCTCCAAAAATTATGGTATTGCCTTTGCTTGCAGATCCTTTCATTCTTCCACGATGTTGTTTTCTAAATTTTGTTCTTTTAGGACTTAACATATTAGATTGTATTTTTACGATGTTTTAGTTTTTATATTTTTAAATAGCCAAATTTTTATACCTAAGATACCATATATGGTATTGGCTCTGGCGTAAGCATAGTCAATATCTGCTTTAAGTGTTTGCAATGGAACTCTACCTTCTCTGGACCACTCTTTCCTTGCAATTTCTGCTCCATTTAGTCTACCAGATATCTGTATTTTGATTCCAGCTATGTTAGCTTTTTGTGCTTTTTGTATTCCTTGTCTTAATACTCTTCTAAATGCAACTCTTTTTTCAAGTTGTTGTGCAATCCATTCTGATAACAGCTTTGCTTCCATGTCTGGTTCAGTGACTTCTATTAAATTTAGTCTAATTTTGTTACTGATTTTTAACTTCTTGGTTATATCATTTCTAATTAATTCAATCCCTGTTCCAGATTTACCTAGTACTATACCTGGTCTTGCCGTGTGTATATTAATTTCTGTTTGATCTAACTTTCTATTTATATTTATTTTGGCAATCCCTGCTTTATTTAAATTAGTTTCGATGTAAGATCTAATTTTATAATCTTCTTCTATTATTTTTGGATATCCTTGCATTTTTGAAAACCATGCTGATCTATGTGATTCAGTAATTCCTATTCTAAATCCTGACGGATGTATTTTTTGTCCCATTGATTTATATTTCTAATTTAATGTTTATATGACATGTAGGCTTTCTAATTGGGAAAGCACGTCCTTGTGCTCTTGGTTGAAACCTTTTGAGTACAGGTCCTTTGTTGGCATTTGCTTCTAATATTTTAACTTTGTTTAGATCTATATTTTCTTTAGTTTTTTGTTTAACATTACTTAAAGCTGAGTCTAGTACTTTAATGATAACTTTACATATCTTATAAGGCATAAATTCAAGCATGAGCCTTGCTTCTTTGTAATTTTTTCCTTGAATTTGTTTTAAAACTCTCCGAGACTTGTTGGGTGATGTTCTGATATATTTGGTAGTTGCTTTAGATTGTAGCATTATTATTTATTTCCTACTTTTTCTATCGTTTTTTATGTGACTTCTAAACGTTCTTGTTGGGACAAATTCTCCTAGCTTGTGACCTATCATTTGTTCTGATATAAATACTGGAAAGTGTTGTCTTCCATTGTACACAGCAATAGTATGACTTATCATATCAGGTATAATTGTAGATGATCTTGACCAAGTTTTTATGGTATCTTTTTTATTTTTATTATTCAGATTGTTGATTTTTTTTAGCAGCTTAAATTCTATATATGGTCCTTTAAATATTGATCTTGACATAATCCCATTTATTTATTCATTTATTGTTATTTGCGTCTGCGTAGTATGTATTTGTTGCTGTATTTTTTCTTTTTTCTTGTTTTTTTTCCTAGTGCTGGTTTACCCCATGGTGTTACTGGTCTAGGTTTACCGATAGGTGACCTGCCTTCACCTCCACCATGTGGATGATCAATAGGGTTCATTACTACGCCTCTTACTGTTGGTCTTTTACCCAACCATCTTTTCCTTCCTGCTTTACCTATAGTTATGTTATTAGATTCTACATTTCCAACTTGTCCAATAGTTGCATAGCATTTTTTGCTTATCGTTCTAACTTCAGTTGATGGAAGTTTAAGTGTTACCATATCACCTTCTTTAGCTACGATCTGAGCATATGTTCCTGCTGCTCTAACAATTTGACCGCCTTTTTTTTCTTTAATTTCTACATTATGTACCGCTGTACCTAATGGTATTTTTTCCAATGGCAAAGCATTTCCAACTTCAATTGGTATATCGTTACCTGATCTAATAATTTGCCCTACTTTTACTGATCTAGGATGTAAAATATATCTTTTTTCTCCATCGGCATAATTAATTAGAGCAATTCTTGCGTTTCTATAAGGATCGTATTCAATGCTGGCTACTTTACCATCTATATCTTTCTTATTTCGTTTAAAATCTATAATGCGATACTTTTTTTTATGCCCTCCTCCTCTATGACGACATGTTATAATCCCTCTATTATTTCTACCTTTAGCTGAATGTTTTTTTCTTATTAAACTTTTTTCTGGTTTTTGTTTTGTGATTTCATCAAATGTTGAGACTGTTCTATTTCTTGTACCAGGCGTATATGATTTGTATAAACGTATTGCCATATAATTATCGATTGATTTATTTTTATTTCTTAGTTTTTATGTTTCTTCATCAAACAAATTAATTGTGTATTTTTCGTGTAATTGAATAATAGCTTTCTTATATTGTGTTTTTTTGCCTTTAAATTTTCCTATAGTTTTTGTCTTTGGTGGGTTATTAAGTGTATTTATTTTTTTGATTTTTACATTAAATATATCTTCTAGTGCTTTCTTGAGTTCTTTCTTGTTACTACTTTTATTAACACTAAAACAGTATGTATTGTTTTCTATATTTTTTGTAGTTTTATCTGTTATTATAGGGTATCTTATAATGTCAGGATTTATGTTCTTCATTCTAAACTGTTTATATTTATATTAAGTAATTGAACTGCTTTAAGGCAGTGTGAGTTATCAGTATTGTATCAGCTTTTAGTAAAGATAGTATATTGATACTATTGATTTCAATGATTTTTACGTTTTTAAGATTACGAAATGACAAGTATAAATTTTTATCTTGTTTATCTACTGCGATTAGAATCTTTTGCTTTTTATTTATTTTAATTCCTAGTTGTTCTATTTCTCTAATGGCTTGTTTTGTACTAGGTTGCTCAATATTCTTTAGTAAATTACTTACAATGATTGTTTGTTTGAATTTATTTGATATCAACGTATTTATTGCTAATCTTTTTTCTTTCTTGTTTATTTTAGATTTGTACGTTTTTGTTTTTGGTCCAAATATAATTCCTCCACCTTTCCATAGTGGTGATCTATTAGAACCTGCTCGTGCACGTCCTGTTCCTTTTTGTTTCCAAGGTTTTTTTCCTCCACCTCTCACTTCACTTCTAGTTTTAGTGCTTGCATTTCTTACTCTATTATTGGTTAGCTGTTGTTTTAATGCTTTATGTATTAGATACATTTGTTTAGATGTATCATCACTGATTTTTAATGTAACAAGTTCTTTATCTTCTGTGCCATTTATGATTTTATATTCTAAAATTTTTGTATTGCTCATTTTATGATTTGTTTATGTGTAGTATATTTCCTTTTTTACCAGGTACTGATCCTTTGATAATCAATATATTATTTTGGTGGTTAACTTTAATAACTTGAACGTTTTGTATTGTTACTTTATTATGTCCCATTCTACCTGCCATTCTTTTACCTGGGAAAACTCTACCAGGTGTTGTTCCTGCACCAATAGATCCTGGTTCGCGATGATTTTTTGATCCGTGTGACATTGGTCCCCTACTGAAGTTATGTCTTTTTTGATATCCACTAAAGCCTTTGCCTGAGCTTACCCCTGATATCTTTATTAATTCGTTTTCTTTGATGTTTGTATTTTTTATTACATCACCTATATTTATATTTTTTGAGTTTTTAATTTTGTATTCTTTTAAGTACTTAAAGCATGGTACATTACTTTTTTTAAAATGCCCTACCATTGGTTTACTTAATTTGTAAGGATTGATCATATGATATCCTATCTGAATACTTGTGTATTCTTTACTTTTTTTTATTTGTGTAACAGTACAAGGTCCTATCTTTAATAATGTTACAGGTATTGCTAAGCCTTTCTCATTAAATATTTGTGTCATACCAATTTTTTCACCAATCATTTCAATTGACATTTATCGTTTCCTCATGAATTTTATTTTTTAAATTTTAAATGTACTTTCTCAGTTGTTATATTATCTTGTAATTTGCATTAATTTTCAAGCTTATATTCTATATTTTTATTTTTTGTTCGGTTATTATTACTTTACTCGCTTTCATAAATAATGCAATATTATTTGGTAATGTATTTAACTATAAAATAGGAGTTTTTCAATGACTAAAGTTGTAGGAATTGATTTAGGTACAACTAATTCTGTTATTGCTGTTATGGAAGGCGGTAAGCCTGTTGTTATATCTAATAAGGAAGGTCTCCGAACTACACCTTCTGTTGTTGCTTACACAAAAAAACAGGATAAATTAGTTGGTAATATCGCTAAAAGGCAAGCTGTTATGAATCCTGAAAATACTTTTTATTCGGTAAAAAGATTTATAGGACGTAAATATGATGAAATTAAGAATGATACTTATCAATTATCATATGAAGTTAAAACTGATAATGAGGTTAATATTAAGTTAGATTGTCCTGCTTTAAATAAAAGTTTTGCGCCAGAAGAAATTTCTGCTCAAGTTTTAAGAAAACTTGTTGAAGATGCTAGTACCTATTTAGGTCAGTCTATTACTAAAGCAGTAATTACAGTACCTGCGTATTTTAATGACTCTCAAAGGCAAGCTACAAAAGACGCTGGACAAATAGCTGGATTAGATGTGTTGAGAATTATTAATGAGCCAACAGCAGCATCTTTGTCTTACGGTTTAGACAAAAAAAGCAATGAAACTATATTAGTCTTTGATTTGGGTGGAGGTACTTTTGATGTTTCTATTTTAGAAGTAGGAGATGGTGTATTTGAAGTTTTATCAACATCAGGTGATACAAATTTAGGTGGAGATGATTTCGATCATAAAATTGTTGATTGGTTAGTATCTGAATTTAGAAATGATGAGGGTATAGATTTAAGTAAAGATAGACAGTCATTGCAAAGATTGACTGAAGCAGCAGAGAAAGCTAAGATGGAATTGTCTAGTCTTTTACAAACAGATATTAATTTACCGTTTATTACTTCAACTGATACTGGTCCTAAGCATTTAGAAAAAAATATTACTCGTGTAAAATTTGAAGAACTATGTGGAGATTTAATCTCACGCTGCAAAATACCTGTGGATAATGCACTAAAAGATGCTCAACTTAATTCTTCTGATATTGATGAAGTTGTTTTAGTTGGTGGTTCTACTAGAATACCTTCTATACAAGGACTTGTAAAAGAGCATATTGGGAAAGATCCTAATCAAAGTGTAAATCCTGATGAAGTGGTAGCTATTGGAGCAGCAGTACAAGCAGGAGTACTAGCAGGTGAAGTAAAAGATATTCTTTTATTAGATGTAACACCTCTATCATTAGGTGTTGAAACACTAGGTGGTGTTATGACTAAAATCATTGCAAGAAATACTACTGTACCTACTAAAAAGTCAGAAGTTTTTTCAACTGCTGTTGACAATCAGCCAAATGTTGAAATACACGTTTTGCAGGGAGAAAGAGAATTCACTAGAGATAATAAAAGTTTAGGTACATTTCGATTAGATGGTATTATGTCAGCACCTCGAGGCGTTCCTCAAATAGAAGTTACTTTTGATATTGACGCTAATGGTATTTTATCAGTAACAGCAAAAGATAAAGGTACTGGTAAAGAACAGTCAATAACTATAACTGGTGCATCTACATTACCTAAAGAAGACGTTGAAAAGCTTGTAAAAGAAGCTCAAGAAAACGCTGATTTAGATAAAGAAAAGCGTGAAAAGATAGATATAAAAAATAATGCTGATAGTACTGTGTATCAAGCTGAAAAACAATTAAATGAACTAGGTGACAAAATAGATATTTCTGATAAAAAGGAGGTAGAGACTAGAATTCAGGATTTAAAACAAGCTGTTAATGATGATTCTTATGATACTATAAAGTCTTTGCAGTCAGATTTACAAAAGTGTATGATGGATATTGGTAAAAAGTCCTATGAACAAAATTCTAGTTCTGAAGCAAATTCTCAGGATACTGTTATAGATACTAATTCCAAAGAAGCGTAATTAGTAATTGTTTTATTATCTATTATATTGTTAAGCGGGTAACGCGATTCGAACGCGCGACATCAACCTTGGCAAGGTTGCGCTCTACCACTGAGCTATACCCGCGTTAAATTAATCTCTAACATGATTGATAACAAAAAATATTGTTCTTGTCAAATATGATTTTTAATATTTAGAATAGATTCGTAATCTATTCTAAACATTCATTTTTATTAATTACGCTATAAATGAGTTAAGAACACCTGTAATTATAACTAGTCCAACCCAAACACCTATGCTAGTATAAATTAAATTCTTTGACTTTTCCCATTGTCCGGGTGAGGCTAATGTTACTGGTACACCTACTACCAATAAGATTGATAAAATAACTAGTGATAGAACTAGTAATTGAATAATTATAGTCATTATTTTTTCCTTTATAAATATTGTATGGTTTGAATATATATTATAATTTATTAGTGTATAATACTATTAATTAATCATACAATTCCTCAATATTTAATTATGTATATATATTGCATATTATTATATTATTGAAATAAATGATTATATTTATTGTAATCTTTTTTATAAAGGTTGATTTATAACCAGAAATTAATATATTTGAAGAGGCATGATGTTTACAACACTATTTTTAACTAAATTACCAGATGCATATATTTTATTCCGTCCTTTAGTTGATATACTTCCCATAATACCTGTATTCTTTTTATTATTAGCATTTGTATGGCAAGCTGCTATCGGTTTTAGGTAGTAATTAAGTTTTTATTAATATCAAATTTTTATTTATTTTATGGTAGAACCTCTTTTGTCAGGAATTGTTCTTGGCTTAATTCCGATTACTTTGTCTGGTTTATTAGTTGCTGCTTACTTGCAATATCGTAGGGGCAATCAGTTAGGTCTTTAAAATTTGCTACAGCCTCATAAAAAAAATACTGATTTTACAATTTTATATTTATAGTTCTCTCTATACTTTGTTATTATGAGAACTATTTTTTTTTACCAGCTAGATTTTGTTACTCCTGGTAACAAGCATGCATGTGCCATTTCCCTAAAAACATGTCTTGATAAACCAAAATCTTTATAAACTCCTCTACTTCTTCCAGTTTTCCAGCATCTGTTTCTGTGTCTACATTTTAGACTATTTCTTGGTATGTTTTGTAAAACTTTTTGTATTTCTAGATTTTCTTTAAAAGTATTTGGTTCTTTAATTAATCTTTTTAAATTTTCTTTTTTTAGTTTATATTTTGTATATAATTTGCTTCTTTTAATTTCTCTTTGGATCATGCTCTTTTTTGCCATAAATTTGTTCCGATATTATTTCTTATATATTTTTTAGACTTATGAAAATTATATCTGATATATCCAGAAAATAAAAGACAACATTAATTAATTAATGTTGTCTTTTATTTGTTTCTAACAGTATAAGTTTTGATATCTAATTTAATTTAGAGCTTGTCGATGCAATAACAAAAGCAGCATATGTTAATATGTAACCCACTGAGAAATGAGATAGTCCAACTAATCTTGCTTGAACAATTGATAGAGCAACTGGCTTATCTTTCCACTTAATTAAATTTGCTAGTGGTGTTCTTTCATGAGCCCATGCTAAAGTTTCTATTAGCTCTTGCCAATATCCTCTCCAAGATATTAAGAACATGAATCCTGTTGCCCACACTAAATGTCCAAAAAGAAACATCCATGACCATACAGATAAGCTGTTCATTCCGTATGGATTATATCCATTAATTAGTGGAGATGAATTAAGCCATAAATAGTCTCTTAGCCATCCCATTAAATATGTTGATGATTCATTAAATTGACTTGTATTACCTTGCCATATTGTAATATGTTTCCAGTGCCAATAAAATGTAACCCACCCAATAGTGTTTAACATCCAGAATACAGATAGATAAAATGCGTCCCAAGCAGAGATATCACAGGTACCTCCACGACCAGGACCGTCACATGGAAAACTATATCCAAAGTCTTTTTTATCTGGCATTAGTTTTGATCCCCTTGCGTCTAATGCTCCTTTTACTAAAATTAGTGTTGTAGTGTGTAAGCCTAGTGCAATAGCGTGGTGTACAAGAAAGTCTCCTGGTCCAATTGTTAAGAATAGTGAGTTTTTGTTGCTATTAATGGCTTCTAGCCAACCAGGTAGCCATATGCTGTTACTAGCTTGACTTGCTATATTATTTGATTCTGACAGTAAAACATTAAAGCCATATAATGCTTTACCAGAGCTTGCTTGTATCCATTGTGCAAAAACAGGTTCAATTAGTATTTGTTTTTCTGGTGTTCCGAATGCTAGCATTGTATCATTATGAATATATAGTCCTAGTGTGTGGAAACCAAGAAATAAAGATACCCAGCTCAAATGTGATATTATAGCTTCTTTGTGTTCAAGCATTCTACTTAAAACATTATTCTTATTTTGTTCCGGATCATAATCTCTAATGAAAAATATTGCTCCATGTGCAAAAGCTCCTACCATTAAAAATCCTGCTATATATTGGTGATGTGTATATAAAGCAGCCTCTGTTGTAAAGCTTTTAGCCATAAATGCATAAGGAGGTAATGCGTACATATGCTGTGCTACTAATGATGTTACTGTACCTAGAGCTGCTAATGCCAAACCTAGTTGCATATGTAATGATTCAGTAATTGTTTCATATAGTCCACTATGTCCGTTTCCTAGTCTTCCACCAGGTGGTTTATGTGCATCTATAATATCTTTTAAGTTATGACCAATACCCCAATTAGTTCTGTACATATGGCCTGCAATAATGAATATTACTCCTATTGCTAAATGATGGTGAGCCATGTCTGTAAGCCATAATGATTGACTTTGTGGATGAAAGCCTCCTAAAAATGTTAAGATTGCTGTACCAGATCCTTCTGTTGTTCCAAACATATGTTTTAAAGTATCTGGCTCACTGGCATATTCATACCATTTACCTGTGAAAAATGGTGTTAAGCCTTTAGGATGTGGTAATATTTCTGTAAAGTTATTCCAGCGTATATGTTGTCCTCTTGACTCAGGAATAGCAATGTGTATTAAATGTCCTGTCCAAGCTAAAGAGCTAACACCAAATAATCCCGATAGATGATGATTAAGCCTAGATTCATTATTTTTAAACCATGATAATCCTGGTTTAAATTTTGGCTGTAAGTGTAACCATCCTGCAAATAGCATAACAGCTGAAAGTATTAGTAAAAATAATGCACCATTATATAAGTCACTATTGGTTCTCATACCTATTGTATACCACCAATGATATAGTCCTGAGAATGCTATATCTACCGGGTATTTTGCATTTTTACTAAAAGCCTTAATTGCCGGTTGTCCAAAATGAGGATCCCAAATTGCGTGAGCAATTGGTTTTGTTTTTAACGGTGTCAATACCCAGTCTTCAAAGTTACCTTGCCATGCAACGTGAAATAAGTTGCCTGATGTCCATAAAAATATTATTGCTATGTGTCCAAAATGAGAGGCGAAGATTTTTTGATATAAGTTTTCTTCCGTCATTCCGTCATGACTTTCAAAGTCATGTGCAGTAGCTATTCCGTACCAGATCCTTCTAGTTGTAGGATCTTGCGCTAGTGCTTGGCTAAATTTAGGAAATTTTGTTGCCATATTTTTTATCCTTATCCTACTGATATTATTCTAGCTAGGAAAAACGCCCAAGTTGTTCCTATGCCGCCTAGTAAATAATGAGCTAATCCTACAGCTCTTCCTTGTGTAATGCTCAAAGCTCTTGGTTGTATAGATGGTGCTACTTTAACTTTATTATGTGCCCATACTATTGATTCTATTAATTCTTGCCAGTAACCACGTCCACTAAATAAAAACATTAAGCTAAATGCCCAAATAAAATGCGCACCTAAAAAAATAAGTCCATATGCTGATAATGATGATCCATAAGATTGTATAACTTGTGACGCTTGTGCCCACAGAAAATCTCTTAGCCAACCGTTAATTGTAATAGCGCTTTGAGCAAAATTACCTCCAGTAATATGTGAAATGCTGCCTGTATCTGTTACACTTCCCCAAACGTCTGATTGCATTTTCCAGCTGAAATGAAATATTACTATAGATAAAGAGTTGTACATCCAGAATAGGCCTAAAAATACATGATCCCAACCAGATACTTGACAAGTACCACCTCTACCTGGGCCATCACAAGGAAATCTAAAGCCTAAATTGGATTTATCTGGTATTAGTCTTGAGTTTCTGGCAAATAAGAATCCTTTAACTAGTATTAATACTGTTACATGTATTGTAAAAGCATGAATATGATGTACCATGAAATCAGCAGTGCCTAATTTAATAGGAGCAATTGCTATTTTATTTGCTATCGATATTGTGTCTCCTCCAAATACGTAACTTGTAGTTGCAAGTAAGTTAGGACTAGTATTGCTTGGTGCAAGAGTATGTATATTTTGAATCCATTGAGCAAATATAGGTTGTAACTGTATAGCTGTGTCTGAAAACATATCTTGTGATCTTCCTAGAGCTCTCATTGTATCATTATGTATATATAAACCAAATGAGTGAAATCCTAAGAATATACATAGCCAATTTAGATGTGAAATAATAGCATCTCTATGTCTTATTACCCTATCTAATACATTATTGTAGTTTTTTGCTGGATTGTAATCTCTAACCATGAATATTGATGCATGTGCACCTGCTCCTACAACACAAAAACCTCCTATCCACATGTGATGCGTAAAAAGTGATAATTGAGTCGCATAGTCTGTTGCAATATAAGGATATGGTGGCATTGCATACATATGATGCGCAACAATTATACTTAGAGAGCCTATCATAGCTAGGTTAATTGCTAGTTGTGCATGCCATGATGTAGTCAAGATTTCATATATTCCTCTGTGACCCTCTCCTGTAAATGGTCCTTTGTGTGCCTCTAATATTTCTTTCATGCTGTGACCAATGCCCCAGTTAGTTCTATACATATGTCCAGCTATTATGAATAGTACTGATAAAGCAAGGTGGTGATGTGCTATATCGCTAAGCCACAATCCACCGTTCACTGGATTAACTCCTCCTTTAAATGTTAAAAAGTCAGAGTACTCATTCCAGTTTAAAGTAAAGAAGGGCAATATTCCTTTAGAAAAACTGGGATATAATTCACTCATTAAGCTTCTATTTATCATAAACTCATGAGGTAAAGGTATTTCTTGTGGAGATACGCCTGCATCAAGTAATTTATTGATTGGTAGAGATATGTGTATTTGATGTCCCGACCACCCAAGACATCCTAAACCTAGTAATCCTGCTAAATGATGATTCATCATTGATTCAACGTTCTGAAACCATTCTAATTTTGGTGCAGCTTTATGGTAATGAAACCAGCCAGCAAATACCATTAATACAGACATGAACAGTCCGCCTATTGCTGTAACATAGAGCTCAAATTCACTTGTAATTCCTGATGATCTCCATAGCTGAAAAAAGCCGGATGTAATTTGAACACCTTGAAATCCTCCTCCTACATCACCATTTAAAATTTCTTGTCCTACTATTGGCCAAACAACTTGCGCACTTGGTTTTATTAATGTTGGATTGTTTAACCATGCCATGTAATTAGAAAATTTAGCTCCATGAAAGTACATTCCACTAAGCCATAAAAATATAATTGCTAATTGTCCAAAATGTGCACTAAATATCTTTCTAGATATATCTTCTAGTGAACTTGTATGACTGTCGAAGTCGTGTGCATCTGCATGTAAGTTCCATATCCAAGTAGTCGTGTTTGGTCCTTTTGCTAATGTTCTTGAAAAGTGTCCAGGTTTTGCCCATTTTTCAAAAGATGTTGTAACTGGGTTTTTATCTACAGTCACTTTTACTTTTTTTGCTTCTTGCTCTTTTGAGCTAGTTGTCATTGAGATGCTCCTGTCTTGAATTTATTTAATAAATGAGACAATTAATAAAACTTTCACTGTGAATTGAATGATAGTCTTTATATTCTACAGTATTTTGTAGATAGTGAGTTTTTATTATTCTACAAATATATTATAGTCCATAGTTTTTAAATTTATTAATATCTGTTAACAATCGTTAAAATCTCTGAACTATTTTATTTTTATTTTCATTAATGCTTGTCCACAGTCTACTATATCTCCATCTTTAACTAAAATATCTACTACTTCTCCTTTAATTTCAGATTCTATTTCATTCATTAATTTCATAGCTTCAATAATACAAACTATTTGTTTCGATTTAATGATCTCTCCAATTTCTATAAAAGCATCTTCATTGGGAGCAGGTGATCTGTAAAATGTTCCTACCATTGGAGATATTATTGTAGAGTATAATGCTGATATTTTATTTGATGTTTTATCCTCTTCAATTTGTTTTTTATTAATATTTTTTTCTTCTAAGTTAAAATTAATTTTATTTATTTTCTCGATTTTATTAACTTTGTTAAATTTTATTTCTTTATTCAATTTGTTATTGTCATTTATAACTTTACTAACTAATATTTTTGTGTTACCTTTTTTTAGCTTTATATTAGCTATGTTATTTTTTGTTAAGGAGTTGATAAATTGCTTGATATTTTTTGCTTTATTCATGATAAAAAAAATATTATTTATTATATTTCTGTTTTTAATATCCACATTCTGTATTTACTAATCAATTCTATTATAACTATGCCTTCTGTGTCAGAAATTTTTTTTGTACCTTTAATTGTTATTCTGGTTTGTTGATTTAACATCATTATTTTTTTTGTTCTACTTGGTAGAATTTTAATTTGCATTTATTCTAATAATTAACCTAAACCAAATTGATCTTTTATTTTATAATAATTTACTATACATTAATTAAAAATTTTTTTATTATTTTTTTGATATAATTTTTATACAATAAAATTGTTTTTTATACCCCCATGATTGTTTAATAATGTTGATAGCAGATGATTTAGATAAAATGTTAGATATTTTACCTGATTTTATTAAAATACCTTTAGTATCGCATCCTAATAAAAAACTTTTAATAGAAGTTGTAATGGATTTAGGCAGAAGACCGGAAGCTCGTTTTCCTAATGGTCCCCAATATTTATCAATTAATAGTATTTCTTGGCGTGATTTAGATATTTGTATAAAAAAGATACCCAGATTTAGTGGAGATAATAGATCTGGCATTGAGTCTACACTACATAGAATTAGCTCTATTAAGAATCGTAAAGGCAACATTATCGGATTAACTTTCCGTGTTGGTCGTGCTATATTTGGTACTATAAGTATTATTAGGGATTTATTATATGCAAAAAAATCTATATTATTATTGGGTAAACCTGGAGTCGGTAAAACGACTGCTATTCGCGAAATTACTAGGGTTTTAGCAGATGAAATGCAAAAAAGGGTTGTAATTATTGATACATCTAATGAAATTGCTGGAGACGGTGATATACCACATCCTGCAATAGGTCGTGCTAGAAGAATGCAGGTATCTAGGCCAGAATTACAGCATCAGGTTATGATAGAAGCTGTTGAAAATCATATGCCTGAGGTTATAATTATAGATGAAATTGGCACAGAACTTGAATCAATAGCTGCAAGAACTATTGCTGAGAGAGGTGTTCAGCTTGTTGGTACAGCTCATGGTAACTGCTTGGACAATCTAATTAAAAATCCTATCCTTTCTGATCTTGTTGGTGGAATACAATATGTTACTTTAGGAGACGATGAAGCTAAAAGACGCGGTTCGCAGAAAAGTATATTAGAGAGAAAATCATTACCAGCATTTCAAGTTGCAATAGAAATACATGAACGTAGTAATTGGATTATTCATGAAAAAGTTGATGAAATAGTTGACAAAATACTTCAAGGATCGTTGACATTTGTGCAGCGTCGTAAATCAAATAATGATGGATCTATTTGCATAGAACCAGAATATCTCCAGTCTATAGATTTTATGCTTTATAATTCTTTTTCTTCTTATGATATAATGAAATCAAATTCTTACTCAGGAAATCTTTCTAGTTTTAAGGAAAACCATCTAGTTGATATTTCATCTAAATTTGCAAATGATTTTAACACTTTTAATTATACTGGTATACAAAAAGTTACTAGTAATGATTTCCTGACAATATATCATCTTTACATATATGGTTTAAATATTCAGCAGGTTGAATCTTCAATAAAGAATTTGAATTTATCGTTAGCATTAACAAGAAATATTTTTAAAGCTGATTATGTATTGGGATTAAAGTCAAGTATTAAGCATAGTAGTAGAATTCGTCAAGTTGCTAAGTTGAAAAAAATCATTATTTATACAATTAACACTAGTACTATTAGTAATATAAATAGGGCATTAAAAAAAATCGCTGCTACTAAATATCGTATTACTGATAATTGGTTCCATTTATCTATGGATAAACATGGAATAGAGCTTGATGCTATAATTGAAGCTAGGTATGCTATAGAAAAAATTGTACTTAACTCCATGGAATCTGTTATTTTGTTGCCAAGAAATGAAAGTATTAGAGATTTGCAGATTAAATTGATTAATTTATATAATTTAAAGTTTTCCGCTTATAGTACAAATACTTCTCAACATCTAATCATTTACCCTAATTAGAGAAGTGTGTGGGATATTTTTATATTATTAATTTAATAACTTAATAACTATAGATACAGGTTCTTATTAATGTGTTGATTATTGTTTATTTTAAGGAATACTTATGTCAGTTAAAGAAAAGGATTCAAAAATTTTTGAAACTGTAAGAAATATTGTAGCACAGCAATTAGGTGTTGATAAAAAGCTTGTAACTTTAGAAGCTAATTTTGCAAATGATTTAGGTGCTGATTCACTTGATACTGTCGAGCTTGTTATGGCTATTGAAGAAGAGTTTGATATAGAAATACCAGATGAAGATGCAGAAAAAATAGCTACTCTCAACCAAGCTGTCAAATTTATTGAGCAAGCTGTTAGTACAAGTTAGTGAAACTTGCTGCATATTAAGTTTATTGATTTAATCTCTTAAAATAAACGGAGAGGGTGGGATTCGAACCCACGGAACCTTTCGGTTCATCTGATTTCAAATCAGACGCAATAAACCAACTCTACCACCCCTCCAGGTTGACTGTATAACTGCATGTAATTATATCAAAAAAAGATTGTAGTGACAATCTTTTTTATTATTTCTGTATTTTACTCATATGTTGCTTGTCCAGTAAATTTTTTGTTAACTGGATTAGTATTTCTACCTATGTTACTGTTTATATTACCTACACCTACACGTCCTTCATTTACTTTTTCTGGAAATACACCGTCTTTAGGATGTAAGTATTGTACTTCTCCGTTAGGAAAAACTCTATATATCTTAAAATTATTTATCTTAAATTTACTTTTTAGCTGTCTTGAAAGTGCCAAACATTGCTCTTTCTTTGCTAAATATAGTAAATTATCACCTTCTGCCATTACAGCAGATCCACCTGTTGGCATTTCAAATATGTCTTTATTTTTACTATTCCACGTAATAGCATACTTTTCTTCTATTTCTGCTGACCTTAACCATCCTCCAGTGCTACCACCAAACTCTGGTGATGGAATTTTGAAATTAATTGTATTATTCATTTTTTACTTTCTACTGTTTTTATTTCTTATATTATCTTATTATTTAATACATTTATTTTATTGTTTTTTAATCACTTTGAGAATAAAAGAAATAAAGCTTTACATTTACTTTATTGTTTTTACTAGGTTTTGTGATTCGATTGGCTCGATTAGATAAATTTTTAATATATTTACTGAAATATTCATGTATATTGATGTTTTTCTCAATATTTTTAGTATTTTGTTATTTTTGCTTTTATCAATTTCAATTAATTTTTTATTTTCCGTAGCACATTTATCTAAATATTTAAAAAATTCTGGTTTGTCTACATCTAAAGCTATAGGAAATACTCTCGATGCACTTTCATTAGTTTTACGTATAACTTGTATGTCATATTGTCTTGCATCTAATCCTATCGATTTATAAAAGTCAGATCTTTGAAAATCATTCAGATACATTGTTGCAAATACACTTACTAAAAAAAATCTACACCATAGCTTTGATTGTGTATTGTTTAAAAATTGTGGTTGAGATTTTAAAAGTGCCGCAAAAAAATCTCCGTGCCTATTTTCATCTTGACACCAGTTTTCAAAAAATTTGAATATTGGATATACTCTGTGCTCTGGATATTTTTCAAGATGTCTATATATAGTTATATATCTCCAGTAGCCTATCTTTTCAGATAAATATGTAGCGTAAAAAATAAATTTTGGTGAAAAGAATGTATATTTTCTGCTTTTTGTTAAAAAGCCTAAATCTAAAGATATATTAAAATCTCCTATTGCCTTGTTAAGAAAACCAGCATGTCTAGCTTCATCTCTCGACATTAATAAAAAACATTCTGCTAGTATAGGATTACTTTTGTTAAGTCTACGCGATAGTTCTTTGTATAATAAAAACCCAGAAAATTCTGCTGTACAAGATCGTTCTAAAAACTCGATAAATAGTATCTTTGTTTTATTATCTAACATATTCCATGATTTATTAAATTCTTCATCACGAATAAAATGTTGCTTATTGTAATCAGCTCTAAATTCTTTTAATAGCGCTTCAAATTCTTCTGTATTTAATGATATATCTAATTTTGACATTTCAGTAAAATCAGTTGTATAAAATCTGGGAGTTAATAGAGTTTCTTGAATCTGTTGATCTTCTTTTATTGTGCTTTGCATATCATTTTATCTTAATATTATTTATATATATTTAGTTTTTTATTCTTATACTAATTTTAAGTAATATTTCATTAATATATAATGTTAAAAAATTTATAATTATTTTTTATGAAATATTGGTTATAGTTTTAATATATTATATTTTTAAGTTTTTCTTAAAGTTTTTAAGATAATATATTTATTATATACTATTTGTTTATAAGGTTATCTATGCTAGATATTATTAGTTTGGGTTGGGGATCTTTACTAGCTATTTTTACATTTTCTATTGCTTTAGTTGTTTGGGGTAGGAATGGTTTTTAGTTGAAAATGAAAATTGTTTATATAAAATATTAGGAGTTATTATCTTATGTCATCAGAAATTGTTTTAGCAGCGACTATTAGTCCTTTAATGATTCTTATCGGTTTAGTTTTAGGTTTTGTATTGCTGAAAATACAAGGTGACTAGATTTAGGCATCTTTTTGTTTTTTAATATTTATTACCTATTAAAAAAATTTAACTTTTAGTATAAATTTTTTTATTTTCCTCTATAAAATTTTTATCTATTTTTATTTATGATCATTAAATTGTTGTGGTACTCATCTAGTTTATTAGCTATCTTTTTAATATTAGTCAGTAATCCTAAGTCCAATACTTTAGGTTCAGCAAATTTTCAAACTAAAGTTTTGAATTTTCGATCTAGTCAATTATTTATTCAGAGATTAATTGCTTTTTTTGTATTTGCATTTTTTTTATTTACTTGTTTGTCTTTATTAATGATTTAAATAAAACTTTTTAGCAAATTTTGTTTTTATATTTCTTGATTTATTTATATTTAATGTTTACTTCAAAGACTAATTGTCCAGTTCCTTTTGAACAACAGCCTTTAAATGAATATCTTTCGTTAAAAAGATCTTGGCTTTTTGCGTGGTCGATATCTTCTAACAAGTTTTTTATTTTTGGTCTTTCATGTTTATTTTTTATATTTGGACCATTCATAAGTTTCTTAGCTAAATTTTTAGTTCCGATGTCCATGTATGATTTTTATCATAATTTTTTATTGAATTTACTGATTGGTGATATTATTGCTTTCTTATTTTTATTGAGGATTTATCTAGGATGGTCCTACATTTTAAAAAGACTATTAAGTGCTACAATTTTTTATGAAGAATCTGGTTGGTATGATGGTCAAATTTGGGTAAAAAATTCAGATTACCTTATGCAAGATAGATTAATTGGACTTTATCAAGTGATGCCATTTATAACTCGTATTAAATATGCTTGTGTATTTACAGTTACCAATTCTATTTTTCTTTATTTTTTACAGTTTTTCTTGGATAACTATAGTTATATATTGTATAGTGTTTGAGTCGCGGGGTAGAGCAGTTTGGTAGCTCGTCGGGCTCATAACCCGAAGGTCAATGGTTCAAATCCATTCCCCGCTATTATTTCAATGTTTATCTTTTGTTATATAAAAATAACTTTTAATTAATAATGTAATATAATAACATTATGCATTTTTAATTATAGATTCAATATCAGACTCAATTAATTTAATAATAAATAATATGTCTATTAAAAATTATTTACAGGTAGGAGATAAAGCTCCAGGTTTTTCTGCAACTGCTGTTTATGAACAAGAATTTAAAGAAGTATGTCTTTCTGATTATATAAACAAATACATTATTTTATTGTTTTATCCTCTTGATTTTACTTTTGTGTGCCCTACTGAAATTATTGCCTTTAGCGATAAGTACGATGAGTTTCAATCAATGAATGCTGAAATTTTAGGAATTTCTGTTGACAGTGAATATTGTCACTTAGCATGGACTCAATTAGATCGTGAATCTGGAGGTGTTGGTGATTTAAGATATCCGTTAGTTTCTGATCTTAATAAACAAGTTAGTTTATCCTATAATATATTGAATTCAGAGGGAAAAGCACTTCGCGGTCTTTTTATTGTTGATAACTTTGGTTTTATCCAACATTCTGTAGTCAATAATTTAGATGTAGGTAGAAGTGTTAATGAAACAATTCGAGTATTAAAAGCTATACAGTATGCTCAAAGTAACCCAGATGAAGTTTGTCCTGCTAACTGGCAGCCGGGTGATTCTACTATTAAAGCTAGTATTAATTCTTCAAAAGAGTATTTTAAGTCAATTTAATAATTATTTATATATTCATTGCAAAATACTAGAATTGTAAATTTAAAAATATTATATAATTATAGTTTAGTATTTATATCATACTAGTTATATTTTATTTGATATCAGGAGATTATAATGTCTACAAATTTAGCTCAACAACTACGTGAAGGAACAACTAAGTCTCATAGTATGGCTGAAAACGTAAGTTTTGTTAAGTCTTTTTTGGGTGGTTTAGTTCATAAAGATTCTTATAGAAAATTAATTGCTAATTTATATTTTGTTTACCAAGCTATGGAAGAGCAAATAGAGCAGCATAAAAATCATGTTGCTGTTAATGCAATTTATTTTCCTCAATTATGTCGTAAAGAAAGTTTGATTAAAGATTTAAAGTATTATTATGGCGATAATTGGTTAAATCAAATAAAACCTTCTCCAGCCACTCAGTCTTATATTAATAGAATTCGTCAAATTAGTTATAATTCTCCAGAGCTTTTAATAGCTCATTCTTATACTAGATATATAGGTGATTTGTCTGGTGGTCAAATCCTGAAGAAAATAGCTAAAAATACTATGGATCTTTCTGATGATGATGGTACAGCTTTTTATGACTTTGATTTAATTCAAGATGAAGTTAAATTTAAAAATAATTATAGAGATTCTATTAACAATATCCCTTTAAGTACGAAACAGATTGAGCAAATTATTTCAGAAGCCAATACGGCTTTTAATTTAAATATGCAAATGTTCCAAGAGTTGAATTCTAATATAATTAAGATTATGATTATGTTGCTATTATCTTCTATTAATAACCTTCGCAAAAAACTTTCTTAATATTTATATTATTTTACATGTACAAATTAAAAACTAATAAGTCTGTTAATAAACGTTTTAAACAAACTTCTGGTTCAAAGTTGTTAAAACGAAGTTGTGGAAAAAGCCATTTGTTACAAAAAAAGAGTAGTAACAAAAAACGTAAGTTAAGAAAATTAAATCTGGTAAATTGTAGTGATCAATCTAATTTTATTAATAGTTTGCCTTACCTAAAATAAATTAAAAACATAAAAAAATTATGACAAGAATTAAACGTGGTAATGTTGCCCGCAAAAGAAGAAAAAAAGTATTAAAGCTAGCAAAAGGTTTTAGAGGTTCTCATTCTAAACTATTTAGAACTGCTAAACAGCAAGTACTAAAATCTCTAAAGTACTCTTATATTGGCAGAAAGCATAAAAAGCGTCATTATCGTCGTCTTTGGATTGTTAGAATTAACGCTGCTGCTAGAATATTTGGTATTAGCTATAGTCAGTTTATTTATCTACTGAAAAAAAAGAATATTGCAGTTAATCGTAAAATGTTGTCTCAATTAGCTTTAATTGACAAGTCTGCTTTTAACTACATAATTGAATATATAAAATAGGTTATATTTTATTTTAATTAAATCTATTCAAGATATAATAACATATTAGCAACAAATTTTTTTTGTTTTCATGGCTTAAATTTTCTCTTTCTATTATATGTATTGCGAGTTGCATATGTTCTATAGCTATATCTTTGGCTTTTTGAATTGAATTCGTTTGTTTTATAGTATCTATTGCTTCATTAACATTATTGACAAATTGAAACTCTTGATTTATTAATCTATAAAGTTTTTCTTTTTTATCTAAGGTAAATATTAATGAGGCGGTTAAATTTCCATTTTTGAGATCAAGTCCGGCTGGTTTTCCTAGTTCTTTTGATGTGCTAATTATATCTAGTATATCATCTATGACCTGAAATGCTAATCCTATATGTTTACCATATAAGTAAAAATTATTTTTTTTTATGTCAATATTATTACTTAACATAACCGTAGCTTTACAACTACATGCTAGGAGTGATGCTGTTTTATAAAATGACTTTTCTATATATTCTTCCATTGATATATTGTAATTAAAAGACTTTGTTCCTTGTCTGATTTCTCCTTCTGCAAAATCTATAATTATTTTAGATATAATTTTCACAACTTCTAAGTTATTTAAATTGGCTAAGTACCAAGAAGATTGTGCAAATAAAAAATCTCCTGCAAGTACTGCAACCTTATTGTTAAAAAGATTATGTACTGTATTTACACCTCTTCTTGTATCGCAGTCATCTATAATATCATCATGTACTAAGCTTGCTGTGTGTATTATTTCTGTAATTTCTGCTAGTCTTTTTTGTTCTATTGATGTAGGATTATGTTGAGAAGTGGATTTTGCTATATTAAGCAAAATAATTGGTCGAATCCTTTTACCTCCAGCTTTAAATAACTGTTCTGCAGCTGAGTATAATATTGCATTATCTACAGCAATCATTTTATATAAATTGTTATTAAGACTTTGAAATTCGTTTTCAATTGCTTTGATAGGCAACTTGATCATTTTATTCATTATTTTTATATTAGATATTGTTAAATAATATTTTATACTATAAATTATACTTCAGTCATGAGATAGATGTTCTATTATGTAAATTATGATATAATTAAATGTCTATAATAATAAAATTATATATATTAATTCTTTAGGAGACCTATTCACAAAAATGTGTAAAAAGAAAAATAAAACAATATTACCATTAACTTTTTTATCTAAAAGTGATGGTAACAAAAACATAATTTCTAAAGATCTTCTACTGTCTTTGTACGAAGATATGTTACTTGGACGTACCTTTGAAGATATGTGTGCACAAATGTACTATCGTGGTAAAATGTTTGGTTTTGTTCATTTATATAATGGTCAAGAGGCTGTATCTACTGGTATAATTAAATTATTAAAAAATGAAGATTATGTTTGTAGTACTTATCGTGATCATGTACATGCCTTAAGTAAAGGTGTCGAACCAAAACATATTATGTCTGAGTTATTTGGTAAAGAAACGGGTTGCAGTAAAGGTCGTGGTGGATCTATGCATATATTTTCATCTCAGCATAATTTTTTAGGTGGTTTTGCTTTTATTGGAGAAGGTATACCAGTAGCTATTGGTTCTGCCTTTCAGAGTGTATATCGAAAGCAAATTTTCAATGATTTGCAAGATTTAAATGTTACCGTTTGTTTTTTTGGAGATGGTACTACAAATAATGGTCAATTTTTTGAATGTTTGAACATGGCTGTTTTATGGAAGCTACCCATTTTATTTGTAGTTGAAAATAATCAATGGGCAATTGGTATGGCTCATCATCGTTCTACTTCCTCTCCTGAAATACATAAAAAAGCTCAAGTCTTTGGTTTACCTGGTTTTGAAGTAGATGGAATGGATGTCTTAGCTGTACGTCAAGTAGCAGAACAAGCTATTTCTAGAGCAAGGCTAGGTCATGGACCAACCTTAATAGAGGCTTTGACTTATCGTTTTAGAGGTCATTCTTTAGCAGATCCTGATGAATTGAGATCTAGAAAAGAAAAAGATGCTTGGTTAGTACGTGATCCCATAAAGAATATTAAGCAGTATATTATTGAGTTATCTATTGCTGATGTTTCTGTTTTAAAGGATATCGAGATTAAGGTTAAAAAAGATGTAGAAAATTCTGTTAATTTTGCTTTATCTAGTCCTGAACCAGATATTAAAGAATTAAAAAAATATCTATTCGTAGAAGATTAAAATTTTTTGTTTTCACTTTAATAAATTAATAAAATAAATAAACAAAATCATGAATAAAGTTTTTTTGTTTGATGCTTTACGTGAAGCTACTGATGAAGAAATGGACAGAGACAAATCTGTTTTTGTATTAGGAGAAGATGTTGGACATTATGGCGGATCTTACAAAGTTACTAAAGACTTACATATTAAGTATGGTGATCTCCGTATTCTTGATACACCAATTGCTGAAAATAGTTTTATGGGTATGGCTGTTGGTGCTTCTATGACAGGTTTACGTCCTATTGTTGAAGGTATGAACATGAGCTTTTTACTTTTAGCCTTTAATCAAATTTCTAATAATGCTGGTATGCTACGTTATACTTCTGGTGGAAATTTTCAAATTCCTCTAGTTATTCGTGGTCCTGGCGGTGTTGGTAAGCAATTAGGTGCTGAGCATTCCCAAAGACTTGAAGCTTATTTTCAAGCTATACCTGGCCTAAAAATAGTTGCTTGTTCAACACCTTATAATGCAAAAGGTTTACTTAAATCAGCTATACGTGATAATAATCCTGTCATATTTTTTGAACATGTTTTACTTTATAATTTACAAGACGATATTCCGTCTGAAGAATATTTTATACCTTTAGATAAAGCTGAATTAGTGAGAGATGGTGATGATGTAACTATCGTTACTTACTCAAGAATGCGTCATCATGTAATGCAAGCAGTTGATGTTCTTACAAAAGATGGTTATAATCCTGAGGTTATTGATTTGATTTCATTAAAGCCTATAGATATTGATTCTATTTCACGATCACTTAAAAAAACTCATAAATTAATTATTGTAGAAGAGTGTATGAGAACAGGTGGCATAGCTGCTGAAATTATTGCTCAGGTTAATGATAGTTGTTTTGATCTTTTGGATTCACCTGTTGTTCGTTTATCTTCTCAAGATATACCAACACCTTATAATGGTTTATTAGAACAAGCTACAGTCATCCAGCCTCAACAAATTGTTGAAGCTGTTAAAAATATACTTGCTTAGTATTTGTAATATAAAGCTAATATGTATTTTAGTTTTATATTAAAAGTTCATATCTGCTGCTTGTACCTTTTCCCATTGTTTTTTCTTCAATACAAAGAAAATTTGTGCTAAAGTTACAGTTATAAAAAATAAAATCATATTCTTAATTCTAGTTGGATTTTGCAATACTATCTCAGTTTCATTTTGACCGAATCCACCAACATTAGGGTCGTTAGTAAGGTTTTGTCCAGCTATAATCTTGCTTCCTTCGTTTACTATTAGTTTCAAACCTTTTGGTATTTCTTCTGTTACCACATCACCATTTATTTTTTCTATTTCTAAAATAAAGCCTCCTTTTGAATTTTCTTGTATTGTTTTTAAAATTCCACTAGTATTTGTTGTAAATACATTGTTATTTGATTTATCACCAGTAGGATAAATCTGCCCTCTGCCTCTATTAGCTCCAATATATATAGGATATTTTAAGAAAAAAGTGTTTTTGTCTTTGCTTGGATCTGGTGATAGTATAGGGAAAGTGATTTCTTGGTTATTTGAGCCTCCAATTGGCCCAACAACTAATATATTGTTTTTTGATGAACTGTAATTTTGTATATATATATTTTTTGTTTTACTTTTCATTTCTTCATTAATAAGATTCTTGGGAGCTAATTTAAATCCTTCAGGTAATATAAGAACAGCTCCTGTATTTAAATTTCCTTCTATTCCATTACCAAGAACTTGTTTTGTATTAATGTCATAAGGAACAGAAACTTTAGCTTCAAAAATTGTATTAGGTAAAACAGATTTAGGTACTTCTATTGATACAGGTTTTTGTGCAAGGTGGCAATTGGCGCATACAATCCTCCCTGTAGCCTCTCTGGGGTTTTCGTATCCTTGCTGAGCATAAATAGGAAAGCTATTGGCCATGTTGATTTGTAAAATATTGATAGCTAGTATACTTACCATTAATGTCACAACTTTTTTTATGTAAAACTTTATTTTATGGTTTGTCATATCTTTTTTTTAATTTACTTGTTTTTGTGTTTATAATAACATTTTATATTTATTCTTTAAAATAAAACTATAAATATCGATTTTAAGTTATTCTTTTCTAGATTTTTGCATTGTTCTTAAAGCTAAAGCAGCACTTATATATAAAAATAGAATTGTTGTTGTCATAAATATTTGTGTTATTGGATCTGTTGAAGGTGTTATTATTGCACTAATAATAGTTGCTACGAATGTTATATATTTCCAATTTTTTAACATTTGTTCCCATGTAATTATTTGTGTAAGACCTAATATGATTTGTATGATAGGTAGCTGAAAACAGAGTCCTGTTGTAAATATAGTCAAAAATACAAAATTGAAGTATTCTTCGAAAGACCAAATTGGTTCTATAACATCAGATCCATAATTTATAAAAAAATTTAGTGTGATAGGTATTAAAGTTTTGTATGAAAATATTGTACCTATAAAAAATAGACAAAGTGAGCATATCGATATGGGTACTAAATATTTATTTTCTTTTTGCGTTAATCCAGGCGATATAAATTTGATTATTTGATACAAAATAAAAGGACTGGTAATAAAAATAGCTGCATATGTAGCTATTTTTATGGAAACGAATAAATATTCACCTGGTGCTAATTGTAAAAACTTTATTCCTAAAGCTGGTTCTTGTAATATAGTACATATTTCTCTTGTATAAATTAAGCATAAACTTAATAATGCAGTAAACATTAAAAAAGTTAAAATTATTCTATTCTTTAACTCTTTGATGTGTTCCAGTAAAGGCATGTACTTCTCTTCATATTTAGTAGTTTTCATTCTTTTATTACTAAAAATTTTTTTAATTCAAGCTAGTTTTTGTATTAAATTATATTATATCTATTAATTGTATTTTTACATTAATTTCTGTAATTGTAGAAAGCTTAATTATTGTTAAAAATTTTTTATTTAAGGAATTTATATTTTATATGATTGTTAAAGCTAGTGGTGGTGGTACTTTAGTAAAACCCAAATTATATATAACAGCTTCTTTATCAAGTATTTTACAAGCAGAACAACAAGATAGGTTCTTGCAATCAAGTGAGTTAAATCAGTTAATGTCTTTCTTTAGTTCTGGTACTAACCGTATACAGATAGCTCAATTAATATCTGCAAATGCTGATTTTCTAGTTTCTCAAGCTGCTAATAAAATTTTTGTTGGCGGCTCACCTTTATCTTATTTAGAAAAACCGCAAGCTTCATTTCTAAATGATGATTTTGCAAGTAATACTTCCATGTCCCAGCAAGTACTAGGTAATTCGTCAACTAATTTTTTTGAAAATATTTTTTCTTCATTATTTGACGCAAGTGAATCTTTACCACCTGGCTTTAAGCCAATTAGTGTTGTGCGTTACGGGCCTGAACGTATGAAAAAATCATTGCGTGATTTGGACTGGTTTTTAAGGTATTTAACTTATTCTATTGTTGCTGGAGATACTAATATACTTTCTGTAAATATTAGAGGATTGAGAGAGTTAATAGACAACGCTTGCTCTAGTGCTGCAGTAATAGTGGCATTACGTGAAATGCGCAAAGCTTGTTTAAGTCTATTTACTCAAAATGTTGATGATCAAGACTTAGTAGCAGAATATTTTAATACTTTAATTAATGAGTTCGAGGCTTCTAAGTTAGGTGACAAAATCCGTAAGCGAGATTTTAAAAATTTACAAGGTTTAAGGTTACCACAAATTTATAGTAAGGCTGGTATATCTAATCAGCGTTTTGTACTGAAAACTAGTTTGTCTAGCTCTGAAAAACAGGTTGTAATTAAAGCTTGCTACAGACAAGTTTTTCAAAGAGATATTTCAAAGGCTTATAGTATTCGTTTTCAAGATCTTGAATCTCAAGTTATGACAGGTAAATTATCTATTAAAGAATTTATTCGTTTATTAGGTAAATCCAATGTTTATATTAATCAATTTAATCAAAGTTTTGTTAATACCCGTGTTGTAGAATTATCATTTAGACATTTTTTAGGCAGAGGACCAAGTTCCTTAGAGGAATTTCAAAAATATTTTGGTATTATTTCTAAGCTAGGTATTAAGGGCTTAATCGACAGTTTAATTAATTCTCAGGAATACTCTGATTATTTTGGTGAAGAAACCGTACCATATTTAAGAGTTTTAGGCGAAGAACCTCAAGAGTCAAAAAACTGGGGTCCTCAGTTAAGACTATTTAATTATAGTAGCCCATTCAAAAAAGATCCTGATTTTTTAACTCTTTTTGCAGATTATAAATCTAAATTATCTAATCAGCATCCTTATGGTTTGTCTAATGATCCTTTGTCAATACAGTTTGGCGCTATTTTTCCAAGCAATATTATTGGCTTAAATTCTAAATCTTCTTTTGTAACACGTGATACAAGGCGTATATTAGTGAGATATGGTCCAGGTATATATAATCAAATTAGTAGTCCTAACTTGAGAAATTTAAAAACTCGAGTTATGACTCCTTGTATTTTTAGTCTTAAAGATAAAAAATTAAATATTGAGCAAATTATTGCAGCTGTATATATAAGAGTTTTTGGTCGATTTGTATATGCTGAAGAAAAGTTATCTATAATAAAATATGAAAAACAATTTGAGAATAAAGCAATTTCTCTAAAAGATTTCATTAGATTACTTGTTAAGTCTTCTCTATTTAGATCTTTATATTGGAATAACTTATATATTTGTAAAGCAATAGAGTATGTACATATTAAACTAATAGGTCGTCCTACATACAGTAGGCAAGAGATAAATAAGTATTTTAATATTGTTTATCAAAAAGGTTATTATGAAATGATTGACTCTATTTTAGATAGTAATGAGTATATAGAAGTTTTTAGTGATTTCATTGTACCTTATGAACGTTATGTTGTACCGTCTGCTGTTTCATCTAGGGGAATTACTCTTGGTAATAAAAAGACTCAAAATGTTTTGGCAAAAGATATTAGCAATTCTCCTATACAATTTACTATCAATACTAAAAAGTTTAATTTAGTTAATATCAGTAATAAGATAGAACAAGGTGTTACCAAGAGAAGAGACCAAGCTAAAAAATTTGTACTTTGTCATAATTCTAGTAGTAGTGAAAAAAATCAAATTTTAAGAGCATCATATAGACAAGTTTTTGAAAGAGATCTTAATACGTTTACTATTGGTAATGTATTTATTGATCTAGAAAATTCTTTTTTAAATTCTAAATTAGATGTTAAATCTATGATTAGACAACTAGTATTTTCTAATTTATATCGTAATGAATTTTATAATTCCTATCCTAATATTAAAGTTATAGAGTTAGGGACAAAACATATTTTAGGTAGAGCTCCAAATAATCAGGCTGAAATTAGATACTATAATCAAATTTTAGCTTCTAAAGGTTTAAAAAGATTTTTATCGATTTTACTAGAAAGCAAAGAATATGATAAAGTATTTGGAAACATGACTGTTCCTTATCGTCGGTTCCCTACGTTACCTGCAGCTAATTTTTCTAACACAGAAAAGCTTTATACTTCTTTAACAAAACAGAGCAGAACAGTAGTTGTTCCTAGTTTTAGCTCCTCTGGTAATAGTTGAAAAAAATATTTATTTAATAAGTCTTTTTTCTTTTAGTACTTTATCTTAAAATATATTGAGTATACACTTGATTCCTTTATGTAATAGTAGTTTTTTATTACTCTAGTATTGTGTATTAAATTTGTAAATATTTTGAATAAATATTTAGATAAAATTAGGTTGACAAAAAAAAATGTTCAGATACTTTATTTGAGTATGAATCATTGAATTTATTTTTGTATATAAGGATTTTCAACAGTGAGTATTGTTACTAAGTCTATTGTAAATGCAGATGCAGAAGCTAGATATCTTAGTCCTGGAGAGCTAGATCGTATAAAAAGCTTTGTATTATCTGGTCAAAGACGTCTAAGAATAGCTCAAATATTAACAGATAATCGTGAACTTATTGTAAAGCAGGGCGGTCAACAGTTATTTCAAAAAAGAACAGATGTTGTTTCTCCTGGAGGAAATGCATATGGAGAAGAGATGACAGCCACTTGTTTAAGAGATCTAGATTATTATTTAAGGCTAGTTACTTATGGTATTGTAGCTGGAGATGTTACTCCTATTGAAGAAATTGGTTTAGTTGGAGTAAAAGAAATGTATAATTCGTTAGGTACACCTATTTCTGGTGTAGCTGAGGGTGTTCGTTGCATGAAAAATATAGCTTGTTCTTTATTATCTGGTGAAGATTCAGCAGAAGCAGGTTTTTATTTTGATTACACTTTGGGTGCTATGCAATAATTTGCATAACTTATCAATTAACATTTTAAATAATATTTTATAATTAATAAGGCAATTTATTTTATGCAAGATGCAATTACTTCTGTAATTAATACAGCAGATGTTCAAGGTAAATATTTAGATGATAGCTCTTTAGAAAAATTAAGAGGTTATTTTCAAACTGGCGAATTAAGAGTTCGAGCTTCTGCTACTATTGCAGCGAATGCAGCAACTATAATAAAAGAGTCCGTAGCTAAAGCTTTATTATACTCTGATATTACTAGACCAGGTGGTAATATGTATACTACTAGAAGATATGCTGCATGTATTAGAGATTTAGATTATTACCTAAGGTATTCAACTTATGGTATGTTAGCTGGAGATCCATCTATTTTAGATGAAAGAGTTTTAAATGGTTTAAAAGAAACTTATAATTCTTTGGGAGTACCGATTGGTGCTACGATACAAGCTATACAAGCTATGAAAGAAGTAACTTCTTCATTAGTAGGTTCTGACGCAGGTAAAGAAATGGGTTTATATTTTGATTATATCTGTTCTGGTTTAAGTTAGTTCTTAGTGTTTAAAAGTATAAAAAAAACTTGAAGTTATTTCTTCAAGTCTTTTTATATTAATTGTTATTTATTGTAGCAGCTTGTAACCTAGCTTTAGCTTTTCTTAAAGTTTGAGTTGCTTCGATTTTTTCCTTGCTTGTTTCAGCTGCTTCTAAAATTTTTGTTGCATTTTCTAAGTTATTTTTTGCGTCATCTAAGTTAATATCATTTACTTCTTCAGCTCCATTTACAAGTATTGTAATATCATTATTTTTAATTTCTGCAAATCCACCCAAAAGTATAATAGGCTTCCATTCTTTTTCTATTCTTACACGCATTACTCCTATATCTAGTGCCGTAAGTAATGGTATATGTCCTGTTAGTATACCTAGTTGTCCTGTACTACTAGGTAATATGATCTCTTCAGCTTCTGCATCCCAAACTATTTTATCTGGTGCAATTACTCGTATTTTTAGTGTCATATTTGAAATAGTGTTATTTTAAACTCTCTGCTTTCGTTACAGCTTCTTCTATGTTCCCAACTAAATAAAACGCTTGTTCAGGTAAGTCATCTAATTCACCTTTTAAAATCATCTGAAAGCCTTTTATTGCTTCTTCTAGTGATACATATTTTCCTGGAGATCCTGTAAATACCTCTGCGACAAAAAATGGTTGAGATAAAAATCTTTCTATTTTTCTTGCTCTGGCTACAGTTAGTCGATCATCTTCCGATAATTCGTCTAATCCTAATATTGCAATAATATCTTGCAACTCTTTATATCTCTGTAAAGTTGATTTAATTTGTTGAGCTGTTGAGTAATGTTCTAAACCTACTATATCCGGCTGTAGCATGGTTGATGTAGATCCTAAAGGATCTACAGCAGGATAAATACCTTTAGCTGCTAACCCTCTTGATAAAACAGTTGTTGCGTCTAAATGTGCAAATGTTGTTGCTGGTGCTGGATCAGTTAAATCATCTGCTGGTACATAAACAGCTTGAATAGATGTAATTGATCCATCGGTTGTAGACGTAATTCGTTCTTGCAATGCACCCATTTCAGTTGCGAGAGTTGGTTGGTAACCAACAGCCGAAGGCATACGTCCTAATAAAGCTGATACTTCAGATCCAGCTTGTACAAATCTAAATATATTATCAATAAAAAGAAGAACGTCTTGCTTATTAATATCTCTGAAATATTCTGCCATCGTAAGTGCTGTCAGTCCTACTCTCATTCTTGCTCCTGGCGGTTCGTTCATTTGTCCATAAACAAGTGCAACTTTAGATTCTGTTAATTCGTCTGCATTAATTACCTTAGATTCTTTCATCTCTTCATAGAGATCATTACCTTCTCTGGTTCTTTCACCTACTCCGCCGAAAACTGATACTCCTCCATGTGCTTTTGCAATGTTATTGATCAACTCCATAATCAAAACAGTTTTTCCTACCCCTGCTCCTCCAAACAATCCTATTTTTCCTCCTCTTCTATAGGGTGCCAATAAATCTACAACCTTAATCCCTGTTTCAAAGATAGAAGGTTTAGTTTCAAGTTGTGTAAATGCTGGTGCTGATCTATGTATTGGTAAAGCATCTTCAGATTTTACTTCTCCTAATTCATCTACTGGTTCACCTAAAACATTAAAAATTCTTCCTAATGTTGGTATTCCTACTGGTACTGTTATAGGCTTTTCGGTATCTATTACACTTGATCCTCTTTTTAATCCTTCTGTTGAACTCATTGCTACAGCTCTTACTTTATTGTCACCTAATAATTGTTGTACTTCACAAGTTATAGTGTTATTAGGTCCTTCAACTTTTAATGCATTAAAAACTTTAGGTAATTGTCCGTTTGGAAACTCAATGTCTAAAACGGGTCCAATAATTTGAGTAATTGATCCTTTTGCTAATGATTGAACCATATAGTAGTAATTATAATTTGCTGTATTAATAACTAATTAATAAACAATGTTTCTGTTCTGAAAATTTTATTATTTTTCTGATTTATTAAGATTATATACTATAATACTTTCAATTTTTAAATATATTAAAATTGCTCTTCTATATTGTACTCATGTCCAGTTGTTTTCAACCAATTTTGTGCTTCAATATAGTTATTAGGAGCTAGTATGATGGCTTGTTTCCAATATTGTGCAGCTTTGATAAACATTTTTTTTGCCATCCTATTTTTATTGCTATCTATTGCTTTAGTACCTTGGTAATGATATATAACTGCTATATTGTTGAGAGCTTGTGGTAGGTTATTATTTAATTCTAGGGCTTGATGGTAATATTCTAAAGATTTAGCATGTTCCCCGTTACTACTATATATAAGCCCTACATTATATAGGATATATGATCTATCATATGGATCTTCTTCTAATTGTAATGCTTCATAATAATTTTCTAATGCTTCTGCATATTCTCCTTCTGATTGTGCTGACATACCATCTCTATAATAATAGAATGCTGTTTTTTCATCTTTACTAGTTGGTAAAACTTTAAGTACAATATCTGCTAGTATAGTAAAAGTTTTGTCGATAAAATTGTCATTTTTTTGTAATCTAGGCATTTATTCGTTTATTTAATATTTTGAGTATGTATTTTAACTAGTAATATATTAGTATTTTATAATCCCTGAAATTTTATAATTTATTTAATCAATGAATATTTTAATTATATCTGTGAATAAGTACAAGTTGAGAAAGTTACATTGTTTTTGTTTTCATATGGATTATTATGATGATATCTTAATCTTAAAGAGTCCTAAGCTCCTGAAGCATATAATTGCTGATTCCCATTTTTCACTTAGAGTTAATGATATTATAGCTGGTAATAGTAATAATGTTAAAGTACTGAGTTCAGCGAAGTTTGATAAAAAAAATAAGTCTACTGTAAATATTGAACAAAAAGACTCAAGTAAGTCTAAAAAAAATAAAAATAAATTAAATAAAAATAAGCATAGAAGTGATACTCAGGCTGTAACTAAAATAGTTAATGTTGAAGAAGATTTGTTTAGTAGCGAGATAATTAGCCGAAGTGGTTTGAAAACACGTAAATCTTTGCTTAAAAACAAAAAAAATAAGATAAAGAATCAAAATTTAGATATTCATCGAGGCAATGAAGAATTAAATGATGTTTCAAAAGATGTATTGATTGATAGAATTTTATCAATTAAAGACCTTTCTATGCGTATTCATGTACCTGAAGCAGAAATTATAACTTATCTTTTTTTAAATAAAGGAATTTCTGCTACTATAAATCAAGTTTTAGATTTTGAGATATGTACTGATATAGTCAAATATTATGGTTTTAATGTATTAAAAGCTAATTTTAATAAAGTTGATTTTCAAAAAAATAAAGAAAAATATGATTTTTCTTCTTCATCTGTTGAAAGATCTCCGGTTATTACTGTTCTAGGTCATGTAGATCATGGAAAAACAACGTTGCTGGACTCTATCTTAAAACTTAACTTAGTAAATAAAGAATCAGGTGGTATAACTCAATCAATATCTGGATATGAAATTGATTATTTATACCAAAATGAAAAATATAAATTAATATTTTTAGATACACCTGGTCATGAGTCTTTTAAAGCCATTCGCTCAAGAGGAGCTAAGATCACTGATATTGTTTTATTGATTGTTGCTATGGATGATGGTTTAAAAGAACAAACCTTAGAATCAATAAAATATATAAAAGAAATGTCTTTATCTTGTATAGTAGTTATTACAAAATCTGATACATCTTTAGATAATTTAGATAAAATTAAAGATAGCTTGTCAAAACAAGATCTATTGTGTAAAGATTGGGGAGGAAGCACTATTTTAGTTGAAGTAAGTGCACTTAAAAGACATAATATTGACCTTTTATTATCTAATATTTGTTCATTAGCTAAGTCTAAGAATTTATACGCTGATCCACAACAATCGGCATCTGGTGTAATTATAGATACTTTAGTAGACCAGAAGCAGGGACATATTACGGATCTGATTGTACAAAATGGTACTTTAAAAGTTGGTGATGTATTAGTATCTGATAATTTACTAGGAAGGGTGAAGAGTATATTAGATACTTATGGTACTAAGGTTAGTTTAAGCGGTCCATCATCTGTAGTGAAAGTTTTATGTTTTTCATCTATACCTAAAGCTGGTTCTGACTTTTGTTGTTTTGATAACGAAAAGCAAGCAAAAAAATATATTTCAGAATCTTATCAACTTGTAAAGTCTGATATATCACTTCAGTTTTTAAATACTAGAGTTAGTTTTGATAGTAAAATACCTAGTAAGCAACTAAAATTAATTATTAAAACTGATAGCCAAGGTTCTTTAGAAGCAATAATTAATTTGTTTTCTAATATTCCACAACTAAAAGTTAAAATTAATGTTATTGCTGCCACTTTTGGCAATATAACAAACAATGATATTGATCTTTCTATTGCTAGTGAATCACCAATATTAGCCTTTAATGTCATTCTATTACCACAAATCATTATTTTAATTAAAAAACATCAAATTAATTTTAAAATGTTTAATATTATTTATGATTTGTTAGATTACGTAAAAAGCTTGATGCTAGATATAGTTGAGCCAGAGTATGCCAATGTTTTAGTTGGTAACGCTGTTGTTCAAAATGTATTTAAGACTAATAAAGGATATGTCGCTGGTTGTATTGTAAGTAGTGGTAAGATTAATATAAATTCTTATATCAATGTATTACGTAATAATATGAATATTTATAATGGCTATATTAAGTCTCTTAAGTACACCAAGAATGATGTTGAAGAAGTCCTCTCTCCAAGTGAATGCGGTCTAATGTCAGATTTTCAAGATTGGCAAAAATCTGACTTGATAGAGGTATATGATGTAACACTTAAAGATAAAGTTTTATAATTTTTATTTAATATTTTTTCTATTTTTTTACGTAACTAATCTTTTTTTAAAAATGGTAGCAAAGAAAGTATCCTTGCTCGTTTAATAGACTTAGTAACTTTTTTTTGTTGTTTTGCGTTTAGTCCTGTAGATCGACGTGACATTATCTTTCCTTGATCATTTATAAATTTTCTTAATAGATCAATATCTTTATAATCTACTATATCTTTAGGTACACTGTTAAAGTTATTTTTCTTATACATTTTTTATTAATTATTTAATTTCTCTAAACAATTCATGTTTGTTACAGTAAGGGCAAAACTTTTTGACCTCTAACCTATTGGGAGTATTTTTTTTATTTTTAGATGTACTGTAGCGCATGATACCATTTTTTCTCGTATTGTTAATTTGCTCATTTCTACATATACATTCTAAAGTTATTACAGTTCTTGACCCTTTACTTTTTCCCATTTGATTTACCTTGTTTTCCTTTATTATTTCATATCACATTATTACATGCAGGTAGTATTTTATCAAGTTTTAAATACTAATTGTATATATTTTTTGTATCATGTATAATGCTTGGAGCTCTAATCGTTTTTTACTTACATAAACATATAAGTCCAGTTTTTTCATATGCCTCAAACTAAATCTCAAATTAAGAATATTAAAATCATATTAAGAAATCGTAATAATAATAAAAAGTATAAATTATCTATTAAACAAGCAATTAAAAAATACTTAGTAAGTATTAAGGTGATTGTGGATAATAAAAGTCAAAAAGATATGATTATCTGCAAAGATAATTTATCATTAGTATATAAGCAAGTAGACAAAGCAGTAAAGAAAAATGTCCTACATAAAAATACTGCTTCACGTAAAAAAGCAAGATTAGCTAAGTTACTAAGTCAAATAGTTTGATAAAATATTCTACATTAGATGTGGTATTTGTGAAGTAATGCTTTAATATATATTATAAATTTAAATTTTTTTAGATTCAAGAATAGAATTGTGTTCTAATTCTTTTATCTATATCTCTGTAATTATTCTCTGTTTTATTATATTTGTGGAGTTTTTCATGTTCAGAAAAAAAATTTCTGTATCTATAATACCTGATTTAGCGGAAATACAAATCAAGAGTTTTAGACTTTTTTTAGATAAAGGTTTAGTAGAAGTTTTACACTCTTTCCCTTTTATTACTGATCCTACAGGTAAATTAGAACTTAAATTCTTTGGTAGTCACTATAAATTGAAATTTCCTCGTTATAGTGTTCGTAAAGCTAAAAGTCGTGATAAAACTTATAGTGTACAAATTTATATTCCTTCTAAATTAACTAGGAAAGATACTGAGCTTGTTAAAAAGCAAAAAAATTTCAATTATCATTATTCCTTGGATCAAATCGATAAGCATAAAAAGTATAGAAAAAGGCAAGTTTTTGTTGGTGATATACCTCTAATGACAAATAGAGGTACTTTTATTATTTCTGGTACTGAAAGAGTCATAATTAATCAAATAGTTAGAAGCCCAGGTATATATTATAAGAAAGAGTTAGATAAAAATAATAAATATATATACAGCGCTAGTTTAATATCAAATCGTGGTTCTTGGTTAAAATTTGAGATAGATTCTAAAGATCAAGTTTGGGTGAAAATTGATAAAACTCATAAAGTAAATGCTTATGTTTTTCTTAGAGCTATTGGTTTAAGCAATAAAGAGATTTCTTCTCGTTTAAATAAATATAATTTCATATTAAGTGGATCTTTTACTTATGAACAAAAAGAATTATTTAAAGAAGTAGGTAAAACTTCTGTAAAAGATATTACTGATGAAGAGTCTGTTTTAATAGTTTATAGTAAACTTAGGCCTAATGAACCTTCTACTTTAATAATTGCAAAGCAAATGCTGTATTCTCGTTTTTTTGATCCTCGTAGATATGATTTAGGAGATGTTGGTAGATATAAAGTCAATCAAAAATTAAATTTAAGAATACCTAAAAACTTCAGAGTCTTATCACCTCAAGATATTATTGTTGCTATTGACTATTTAATTAATATCAAGGAACAAAACATTGGTACTTTTGATGATATAGATCATCTTGGCAATCGTCGGGTTAGATCAGTTGGAGAATTATTACAAAATCAGATTCGCATAGGAATTGCGCGTTTAGAAAGGATTATTCGCGAACGAATGATGATTTGTGATTTAGATTCTTTAAGCTTATCAAATTTAGTTAACCCCAAGCCTTTAGTTGCTTCCATAAGAGAATTTTTTGGTTCAAGTCAATTATCTCAGTTCATGGATCAAACGAATCCTTTGTCTGAGTTAACACACAAAAGAAGAATTAGTGCTTTAGGTCCTGGAGGTCTTAACAAAGATCGTGCAGGATTCGCAGTTCGCGATTTACACCCAAGCCATTATGGTAGGATATGTCCTATTGAAACTCCTGAAGGACCGAATGCAGGACTAATAGGATCTCTTAGTATTTATGCTAAAATAAATAAGTATGGTTTTATTGAAACACCATGTTATTCTGTTGATGATACTCGTGTGTTAAGTTCACAAACTGTACATTATTTTACTGCTGATCAGGAAGATGAACTAAAAATAGCGCCTGCAGATATATTTTTAGATGATGATATTTACATAAAAAATAATAATATACCTGTAAGATATAGACAAGAATTTACTACATCTGCAGCTAAACATGTAGACTATATAACTGTTTCACCTATACAAGTTATATCTGCAGCTACTTCACTTATACCTTTCCTAGAGCATGATGACGCTAATAGGGCTTTAATGGGTTCTAATATGCAAAGACAAGCTGTTCCTTTATTATATCCTGAAAAACCTATTGTAGGGACTGGTTTAGAGTCGAAGATTGCTAGGGATTCTGGTATTATTATTGCTAGTAAAACCGATGGTATTGTAAATTATGTTTCTGGAACTAAAATTGGTATTCAAGATTTTAATGGTAAAATAATTCATTATCGACTAAAAAAATTTTATCGCTCAAATCAAGATACGTGTATAAATCAGAGACCTATTATTTGGCCTGGCGAAAAAGTATGTAGAGGACAAGTAATAGCAGACGGTGCATCTACAGAATCAGGTGAAATAGCTTTAGGCCAAAATATATTAGTTGCCTATATGCCTTGGGAAGGATATAACTATGAAGATGCTTTTTTGATTAGTGAAAGGTTAGTTTATGATGATTTATATACTTCTATACATATTGAAAGATATGAAATTGAATGTAGGCAAACCAAATTAGGAGCTGAAGAAATTACCCGGTATATTCCTAATGTAAGTGATAATTCTATTTCTATGTTAGATAAGAACGGTATAGTGGTAATTGGATCTTGGGTTGACTCTGGAGATATTTTAGTGGGTAAAATTACACCTAAAGGAGAATCAGATCAATTACCTGAGGGTAAACTTTTAAGAGCAATATTTGGAGAAAAAGCGAGGGATGTAAAAGATACATCCTTGAGATTACCTAATGCTGCTAAAGGAAGGGTGGTAAACGTCAAAATTTTTAAGAGGCAAAATGGTGATGATTTACCTCCTGGTACTAATATGATTGTCAGAATTTATGTTGCTCAGAAGCGTAAAATTCAAGTCGGTGATAAAATGGCTGGTAGACATGGAAATAAAGGTATTATATCTAGAATTTTGCCTAGGCAAGATATGCCTTTTTTGCCCGATGGTACTCCCATAGATATTATATTAAATCCACTTGGGGTTCCATCCCGTATGAATGTTGGCCAATTATTTGAATGTTTACTTGGACTAGCTGGTGATTATCTAAATAAAAGATTTAAGATTGTACCTTTTGATGAAATGTATGGTCAAGAAGCTTCTAGAGCATTGGTTAATAATAAATTAAAAGATGCAAGCTTAATTAGATCAAAATCATGGTTATTTAATAGAAAGTATCCAGGTAAAGTTAAATTGTTTGATGGTCGTACTGGAGAATCTTTTGACAATCCAATTACAGTTGGTAAAGCCTATATGCTTAAATTAGTCCATTTAGTTGACGATAAAATTCATGCACGTTCTACAGGTCCCTATTCTTTAGTAACTCAGCAACCTTTAGGTGGCCGTGCACAGCATGGTGGTCAAAGACTTGGTGAAATGGAAGTTTGGGCTTTAGAGGCTTTTGGTGCTGCTTATACGTTACAAGAATTACTAACTGTAAAATCTGATGACATGCAAGGAAGAAATGAAGCATTGAATGCTATTGTAAAAGGTAAGCCAATTCCAAGACCTGGAACTCCTGAATCATTTAAAGTATTAATACGGGAATTACAATCATTAGGATTAGATATCTCTATTCATAAGATAGATTTTAATAAAAATAATGAAGATATTAATAATGATAAAAAACTAGATCAGAACTCTCTTCTAGTGAAAGATGTTTTCTTATACTAAGGAAATTAATTTATGGCTCAACTTGAAAATTATTTTGATTATATTAAAATTGGTCTTGCATCGCCAGACAAAATAAGGTCTTGGGGTGAAAGAACTTTACCGAATGGACAAGTAGTTGGCGAAGTAACAAAACCTGAAACAATTAACTATCGAACTTTAAAGCCCGAAATGGATGGCTTGTTTTGTGAACGTATATTCGGACCTGTGAAAGATTGGGAATGTCATTGTGGTAAATATAAAAGATTCCGTTATAAAGGTATAGTATGTGAAAGATGTGGAGTAGAAATAACAGAATCTAAAGTAAGACGTAATCGTATGGCTTATATTGAATTGGCTGCTCCCGTGACTCATGTTTGGTACTTAAAAGGAAGTACTAGTTACATTGCATTAGCTCTTGATTTAACTGTCAAAGATGTAGAAAAAATAGTGTATTTTCATTCTTATGTTGTTATTAATCCTGGGAATAGTAAAAAATTAGAGCATAAACAGCTTTTGGAAGGATATGAATGGAGATCCTTAGAAGATGATTTATATATTAATTCCAGTATTAGTTCTGATATTGAAGTAGGTATAGGAGCTGAGGCGATCTATAAATTATTAAAGGATATTGATTTAGTAAATACAGTAATGTTTTTAAGAGAAGAATCTTTAACACCTCCAGCAGTACAAAAAAAGTCTTCTACTAAATTTAATAAAAAAATGAAAAGATTACGTTTATTAGAAAATTTTATAGATACAGGTGCTAGTTTAGAATGGATGATTTTTTTTGTAATACCTGTAATTCCTCCAGACCTAAGACCTATGGTGCAACTAGATGGAGGAAGATTTGCTACTGCAGATTTAAATGAATTTTACAGAAGAATTATAAATCGTAATAATCGTTTATCTCGCCTAAAAGCAATTTTAGCACCGGAGATTATTATTAGAAATGAAAAAAGAATGTTACAAGAAGCTGTAGATTCTCTGATGGACAATGGTAGAAGAGGGAGAACTGTAGTTGGTTCTAATAATAGACCATTAAAATCTTTATCTGATATCATAGAAGGAAAACAAGGACGATTTAGACAAAATTTGTTAGGTAAGAGAGTTGATTATTCCGGTAGATCAGTAATTGTTGTTGGGCCTAAATTAAAACTACATCAATGTGGTCTTCCAAAAGAAATGGCGTTAGAGTTATTTCAACCTTTTGTTATACATAGGCTTATTTTACAAGGTTTAGTTAACAACATTAAAGCTGCTAAAAAATTAATACAAAAAAATGATTTGATGGTTTGGGATGTGTTAGAAGAAGTAATTTATGGGCACCCTGTATTATTAAATCGTGCTCCTACTTTACATCGTTTAGGGATTCAAGCTTTCGAACCTATATTAGTAGATGGTAGAGCTATAAAATTACATCCTTTAGTTTGTCCCGCATTTAATGCTGATTTTGATGGAGATCAAATGGCAGTTCATATACCATTATCATTAGAAGCACAAGCAGAAGCTAGGCTATTAATGTTGGCACCTCATAATTTTTTATCGCCAGCAACAGGATCTCCTATTTTAATGCCAAGTCAAGATATGGTTTTGGGGTGTTATTATTTAACTACCAGTAATCCTGCTGCTGATAAAGGTAAAAATCACTTTTTTGCTAGCTTAGAGGATGCTATTATAGCTTATAATAATAATCAATTAGATATACATGCATTTATATGGGTCCGTTTTGATCGTTTAATATATTTTGATAAAGATAATAATAAATTACAAAAAAGTATATCAATTAATTCAGATAATAATACATTGATTTATTATGATAATTTAGTTGTAAAATTAGATAATCAAAAAGAAACATTAGTTCAATATATGAGAACCACGGTAGGTCGTATTTTATTTAATAATGTAATTGAAGATTCTTTAGTTATGTAGCTACAAATTTTAATACTTAGATAGGAATGCATTAAAAATGAAAAAACATTTATCAAAAATTTATTTTTTTAATAAAGTAATTGATAAATCTGAACTTAAGTATTTAATTACTTGGGCTTTCAGAAACTATGGAATAGCTAGAGCATCCAATATGGCTGATAGCTTAAAAGATTTAGGATTTTATTACGCTACCAAAGCAGGTATTTCATTAAGTTTAGAAGATTTGCGTATACCTCCTAGCAAGCAGAAATTATTAGAATCTACTTTTCAGTCTATTCAAAACACTGATAAGCGTTATAAGAGAGGTGAAATTACAGCTGTTGAAAGATTTCAAAAAGTTATTGACACATGGAATGATGCTAGTGATACACTTAAGCAAGAAGTTATTGAGTATTTTAAAAAAACTGATCCTCTAAACTCAATTTACATGATGGCTTTCTCAGGCGCAAGAGCTAATATTTCGCAAGTGAAGCAATTAGTTGGTATGAGAGGTTTAATGGCTGATCCTCAAGGACAAATTATTGATTTACCTATATTCAATAATTTTAGAGAAGGTTTAACTATTACAGATTACTTTATTTCTTCTTATGGCGCTAGAAAAGGACTAGTAGATACTGCTCTTAGAACAGCTGATTCTGGCTATTTAACTCGTCGTTTAGTTGATGTTTCTCAAGATGTTATTGTTCGTGATTATGATTGTAATACCTCTAGAGGCATTCTTGTAGAAGAAATGGTAGATAATCAAAAAGTATTAATTTCATTAAGTCAGTCTCTACTAGGAAGAGTTTTATCTGAGGATCTCATTGATTTTCAATCTGGTAAAGTAATAGCCAAATCGAAAGATTATATAGATAATGAAATTTTAGACATCATAGAAAACTTAGGTTTTACTAATGTATTAGTTAGGTCTCCATTAACTTGTTCATCTGTTCGATCTATTTGCCAATTATGCTATGGATGGAACTTAGCTCATGGTAAAATAGTTGATTTAGGTGAAGCGGTTGGCATTATCGCTGCACAATCAATAGGAGAACCTGGAACTCAGTTAACTATGCGTACTTTTCATACGGGAGGTGTTTTTACAGGAGAATTAGCACGTAATGTAATATCTGATACAGAAGGGATTGTTCTTTATCCTAAAAATATTAATTTAATACCATTTCGTAATAGATATGGTGAGAATGTTCAACAGTTGCAAAGCGATTCTTTTATAAACGTTATTTCACAAGATGGTAATAGTAAAACATTCTTTTTATTAAAAAATTCATTACTTTTGGTAAAAAATTCTCAGCAAATTAAAAAAGGACAAGTAATAGGACAGTACCCAATCGATAATAAGTTATCAACTGAGAAAGCACAAAAATCAGTAATTGCTGATTTTGCTGGTAGTGTTCATATCAATAATTTCAAAAATAATATTAATCCAGGTTTAACTTCTGTATCTAGTAGTCAGGTTGTATGGATATTGTCAGGAGAAGTTTATAGTTTACCACAATCTTCTAAATTATTAGTTTCTAAAAATCAATTAATTAATAAAAATGATTTAATAGCTTGTACAGATTTACGTAATGATATAGATGGTAAGATCCACATTATTAGTCATAAGTTTAATATACCTAAAATACTATTAATTACCTCTTCAAAAACTTACACAAATGTTAAAATCATTTCTGAATTAGTGAATGATTATAAAAGATATTTTTTATATACTGAGAATGGTGATAAGTTTTTGTTAAAGCTTTATCCTAATAAAAAAATTGTTAACTATCAAATTATTGGTGATTTAATTTCTAATGCTTATAAAACCAAAACAGGCGGTATAATAAAATATCTGGATATATTAGTGACAAAATCTTCTGATCAAGATTTCTATGATATTCATAAATCAGGTTATATTTTGTGGATACCAGAAGAGACCCATATTGTAAATAAAGATTTTTCTTTACTTTTAGTTAAAAATTTGAGTTTTATTGAAATAGGTACAGAAATCATACAAAATGTATTTGCTAATAATACAGGGTTTCTAGAAATTAATGAAAAAGATGGTATTATTAGAGAGATAGTTATTAAACCAGGAAAGTTAATTAAGCTTACTCCAAGTAATGTAAAGTTAGAGAAATATAGAGGTTTTTTAAGACCAGGAGAAGTTTTATTTAATTATATTACAACAGATAAATTGGTGTATTGGGAATATCTTAAAATTCTTGACAACAATTTTGTTTTATTGCGACCAGTTGTTATTTATTCACTACCACATAAAAATTTACCTTTGAACTTTTCAGATTCTTCTTTCTCTACTGACTTTATTAATTTAAAAATGGTACGTAGAACATTTTTTAGAGATGGAGAACGCATTAAATCAGTTTCTGGTGTAAATTTAGTATTTACCCATTTAATAATTCAATTCAAAGAAAACTTAAAAAATGTTAAATGTTATATGCAGTTTCAGCCTATTAATAACAATAGACGTGCTTTAGAATTTTTTATTAAATTTATTACTGCTGATTTCTTAGCTATTAAAGATTCTTCTTTTAGTAAAAATTATGGTTTGTACTCAAAAACTTCTATTTTAGTTAATGATGGTGAATATGTAAAATCAAACTCTGTGATTTGTCAAACTGACATATTTTCTACAACAGATGGAAAAATTTGTCACATAGAAAAAACTAATAATGTTAACTTCAGAATAATGATTATTAACAAATCTAATACTATAAGTATTAGGTTAATGAATAGTAATTCTTTAAAAATTCAGACTAATAGCTATATATATGCTGGAGATGAAATTACTGATAATGTTGTTTCTACTGTTTCAGGTTTTATTATATTAGTTGATAAAAATCAAGTTGTTATTAGAGTTGGTCAACCGTATTTGATTTCCAGTGGTTCTTTAATACATGTAACTGATTCGACCTTGATACAAAAAGGGGAAAATATCGCTACTTTAATATTTGAGCACTTTAAAACAGGTGATATTGTACAAGGATTACCACGTATTGAAGAAATTTTAGAAGCCAGAAAAAAAGTAGAAACATCCTTTAATCCACATTCTATATTAGATTATAAGTTCAGATCATATTTATCTCAAGGTTTAAGTCTTTATAATTCTTGTAGATTGAGTATCTTAGAAATTCAATTACTTTTAGTAAAAGAAGTTCAATCAGTTTATCAATCACAAGGAGTATATATTGCTGACAAGCATATTGAGGTTATAGTTAAGCAGATGACATCAAAAGTTAAGATTGAAAGTGGTGGTGATACAGATTATTTACCAGGAGAATTAATTGAGTTACAAAAAGTTGAGTCAGTTAATAGTTCATTGAAAATAAGCAATAAGAAGCAAGCATTGTATTATCCCATTTTATTGGGAATTACTAAGGCTTCTTTGAATACAGAAAGTTTTATTTCTGCTGCTAGTTTTCAGGAAACAACTAAGGTATTAACTGAAGCAGCTATTAGTGGCAAAATTGACCAACTTAGAGGTTTAAAAGAAAATGTTATAATTGGTCGTTTAATTCCAGCAGGTACTGGTTTTAGTACTTATGATTTTAATAAAATGAATAATGATCTATTTACAAGATTACAAGATTTTAGTAAAGCTAAAAAAGAGCATGTATCATATATAGGCATAAATAAGAATAAACATTTTGATGATATTATTATAGATGATAGAACATCTAGTACTAAAAACTACTAAATTCTTATTAAATCTCTAAAACTTACAAAAACAAATCAAAATTAGCTATTTTATTTTATATAGAAAATTATAATTTATGTTATTATTGGTTTAAAAATAATAACTTAATTTATTATAAAGTTGTTAACTAATTTACCCAAACTATTTTTATATTTTTTATGTCTATAGTATCTTTAGAAGAATTGTTAGAAGCTGGCGTACATTTTGGTCACCAGGCTAGACGATGGAATCCGAAAATGTTTCCTTATATCTATACTGAACGCAATGGTATCCATATTATTGATCTTGTTCAAACAGCTCATTTACTTAATGATGCTTGTGACTTTGTAAAAAAGTCTTCACAGGAAGGCAAAACATTTTTATTTTTGGGAACAAAACGTCAAGCTGCAGGCATTGTAGCTAGAGAAGCTTTGAGATCAAATTCATTTTATGTGAATCAAAGGTGGCTAGGCGGTATGTTGACAAATTGGATTACTATTAAGTCTAGAGTGGAAAGACTGAATCAACTTGAAAAACAAGATCAAGATGGATTAATAGATTCTATGCCTAAAAAAGAAGCTTCTGTTATACGTAAAGAATTAGAACGGTTACGTAAACATTTGAGTGGAATCAGAAATATGAAAAATTTACCCGATTTGGTAATAGTGGTAGATCAAAAAAAAGAGACAACTGCTATACAAGAGTGTGTTAAACTTGGTGTTCCAACAATATGTATGTTAGACACTAATTGTAATCCTGAAATAGTTGATGTTCCAATTCCTTCTAATGATGATGCAATAAGGTCTATTAAGTTGGTTTTATCTAAAATTTCCGATGCTATTTTAGAAGGTAGAAACTCTTAATAATTTATTTGAATTAAAATTTTTAATTTGCTTTGTACTCAAAATTTATATATTTACATTATAATATCTATGCAGAAAAAAATTTCTCCTGAAAGTATTAAAGATTTGCGTAATAAAACTGGTGCTGGCATGACAGACTGTAAAAAAGCTTTGGAAGCTGCTAATGGTGATATTGATACTGCTATCGAAGCTCTAAGAAAAAAAGGATTAGCAACAGCCGATAAAAAATCTAGCAGACTAGCTGTAGAAGGTTTAATAGAAAGCTATATTCATGCTGGCTCACGTATTGGTGTGTTATTAGAAATTAACTGTGAAACTGACTTTGTTGCTAGACAGCCTCAATTTCAGCAATTAGCTAAGGATATCAGTATGCAAATTGCTGCTTGTCAATCAGTTTTTTATGTATCTAAACATGATATACCACAAAACATTATTGATTATGAACAAACTTTAGAGTCACAAAAAGATGATTTGATGAATAAGCCCAACGAAATTAAAAATAAGATAGCTAAAGGAAGAGTTGAAAAAAGGTTAAAAGAATTATCTTTAATGGATCAAAGTTTTATAAAAGATCAAAATATTACTATCGAAGAATTAGTTAAACAGCATATCTCTTTATTAGGAGAAAATATTAAAATTAGACGTTTCGAGCGTTTCTTACTAGGAGAAGGTGTCGAAAATAAAAATAATAATTTTGTTAATGAAGTTTCTAGTATGATTCAAGCAAAGTAATTATTAATCAAGAATTATGTAAAAATATAATTAATTATAATGATATTATTAGAGTAAAGGATTTTTAATGTTGAAATCAACTTTATGAGTTAAAATCATTCAAAATATTTTTATTATAAATTAATTACAGAAAAAGATATGTTTCAAGATAATAACTTTAGTCTACTATATTTTTCTAGTTTATCATCAGTGGAAGTTGGTAAGCATTTGTACTGGACCTTAGGTAATTATGATATACATGGCCAGGTATTTATAGTTTCTTGGATTGTAATTGCTGTGTTATTATCGCTGGCTGTTTTGGGTACAAGAAAATTAGAAAGAATTCCAGGAAAATTTCAAAATTTTATGGAATTTATTTTAGAATTTCTACAAGATATTGCGAAAAATCAAATCGGTGAGCATGAATATAGAACTTGGCTACCTTACATTTCAACTATCTTTTTATTTATTTTAGGTAGTAATTGGTCTGGTGCATTAATACCCTGGAAGTTGATTAATTTACCAGAAGGTGAATTAGCTGCACCAACAAATGATATTAATACTACTGTTGCTTTATCTTTATTGACTTCAATAGCATATTTTTATGCAGGTCTAAATAAAAATGGAGTATCATATTTTTTACGTTATGTTGAACCTACACCTGTCCTATTACCCATTAATGTACTTGAAGATTTCACAAAGCCTTTATCTTTAAGTTTTAGACTCTTTGGAAACATACTTGCTGACGAATTAGTAGTTTCTGTATTTACATTATTAGTGCCAATACTAATTCCGTTACCTGTTATGATATTAGGATTGTTTGCTAGCTCAATACAGGCATTAATATTTTCTACATTATCAGCTGCTTATATAGGTGAAGCATTAGAAGGTCATGGTGACCATTAAAAAATTATTATTACATTATAAATAATATTTAAATATAAATTTACTATACATAAATTTAAATGAAATATGTTAATTTTCTAAATTTTTATTAAGATAGTCAATAATTATGGATTCTATTGTTTCAGCAGCTTCTGTTATAGCTGCAGGTTTAGCTGTTGGTTTAGCTGCTATTGGACCTGGTATTGGACAAGGAAGTGCAGCAGCAAATGCTGTAGAAGGCATCGCTAGGCAACCAGAAGTTGAAGGCAAGATTAGAGGTACTTTACTACTGAGTTTAGCTTTTATGGAGTCTTTAACTATTTATGGATTAGTAGTGGCTCTGTCATTACTATTTGCTAATCCTTATACTGGCTAGTTTTATTAAAACACTTAGTTTATTATTTTAGTTAATTGATGAACTAGGTGTTTTTAAGGTATTAATAATCAATAATACCTAAATTACTTTACCTAATGAAAATACCTAAATAATGTACAAAATAATATTATTATTAAGTGAAACAGCTGAATCTAGTTCTAAGGGTGGTTTATTTGATTTTAATGCAACACTGCCTTTAATGGCTTTACAGTTTCTTACTTTAACTCTTGTCTTGAATTTAATATATTATAAGCCTGTGATTAATATTTTAGATGATAGAGAAGAATATATTCGTAATAGTTTAACTACTGCTTCTACTTTATTGGTTAAAGCTGATGAACTAACTAAAACATATGAATTAGAGTTAGCAGAATCTCGTAAAAGTGCTCAAAAAATTATTAAAAATGCTCAAGAAGAGGCACAGTTAATTGTTTTAGAAAAGATTAAAGAAGCTCAAAAAAATGCAGAATATCTATTAGTTGATGCTTATAATCAGTTAAGTGAGCAAAAAAAACAGGCATTAAAAAGTTTAGAAGTTCAAGTAGATATATTAAGTAATCAAATACAAGATAAGTTATTAAATGATTACTAGTTAATGTTATTACAAATGTTTAATACAAGTATCTTAAAAATATGAAAATTTTTGATCTCATTGCACAGAGCTTATTGTATGCTGGTATTAGTTTTAATTCTAATTTTTTAGAAGCAAATGTTTTAAATATTCTTTTATTATTAATCGGTTTGATTTATGTCCTAAAAAATTTTTTAGGTTCGATTTTAAATGAAAGACAAGATAAAGTTTTATTTGCTATTAAAGAATCAGAAGAAAGATTAGAACAAGCAACTTTAAGACTCGATGAAGCCAAAAAACAATTAGCTCAAACGCAAATAATTATTAATCAAATTATTAATGAAGCGGAAGAGACGGCTAAAAAAGTAAGAGAATCTATTCTTGAGCAAGGTAAAGTGGATATAGAAAAATTAACTCAATCAAGTAAAGCTAGTATTCAATTTGCTGAAAATCAAGTTCGATTACAGATCCAACAGCAAATTACAGCATTAGCTATAGAAAAAGTTAGCGCTGAGATAAATAATCAAATGAATCCTATAATGCACAATAAGATAATAAACCAAAGTATTATGCAATTAGAAGGTAAAATTAACTTATGAGTAATCAAAATTTTGAAGAAAAAGTTGCTATGCCGTATGCTGAAGCTCTAGTGGCAAATGCCCAAAGCTTAGCTCTATTAGGTCAGTACAAAGATGAATTATCATCTATATTATTAATTTTATCTCAATCAAAAGATCTTCAGTCTTTTTTATTAAATCCATTAAACAATAGTTTGACTAAGCAAGAAGTACTCAAACAATTATTTGAAAATCAGGTCCAAAATTTCATAATGAATTTTTTATTAGTTTTAGTTGAAAGACGAAGAATTTCTTGTCTAAAAACAATAATTGAAAAATACTTAGAAATAGCTTATTCACTTGAATCTATTACTATTGTTGAGTTATCTTCTGCAGTAGATTTAGATGAAGATCAGCAACTTAATTTAACAAATAAAATTAAGATTTTAACAGGTACGAAGCAAATCAAATTGTTAACAAAAAGTGATCCTAGTTTAGTAGCTGGTTTTATTATAAAAATAGGATCTAAAGTTATAGATACTAGTTTAGCTGGTAAACTAAAAAAAATGTCTTCATATTTAGACTCAAACTAGCTATATTTTTTCTTTAAAACTTTAAAAATAAAAATTTATAAATAAATAATAGGAATATATGTTAAATATTAGACCAGATGAAATAAGCAATATCATAAGACAACAAATTGATAAATATGATCAGCAAATACAAATTACTAATGTGGGTACTGTTTTACAGGTTAGTGATGGTATAGCACGCGTGTATGGTTTAGATGAAGTAATGGCTGGAGAACTACTTCAATTTGAAGATGAAGATCAAACTGTTGGTATCGCTTTAAACTTAGAAAGCGATAATGTAGGTGTCGTATTAATGGGTGATGGACGCAATATTCTTGAAGGTAGTTCTGTAAAATCAACAGGTCAAATTGCACAAATACCTGTTGGAGATGGTTTTTTAGGAAGAGTTGTCGATCCTTTAGCCAAGCCTATTGATGCTAAAGGTAATCCTGATACACAAGGTACAAGACTTATTGAATCTTATGCACCTGGTATTATCGGACGTCAGTCTGTTTGTGAACCTCTACAAACTGGTATTACAGCTATAGATGCAATGATACCTATTGGCAGAGGTCAACGAGAATTAATTATTGGTGATAGGCAAACTGGAAAAACTTCAGTTGCTTTGGATACAATTATTAACCAAAAAGGCCAAGACGTTATCTGTGTTTATGTTGCAATAGGCCAAAAAGCTTCTTCAGTTGCACAAGTTGTATCTACACTAGAAGAAAAAGGAGCATTAGAATATACAATTATAGTTGCTGCTAATGCTGATGATCCTGCTACACTTCAATATATTGCTCCTTATACAGGTGCTACGTTAGCAGAATACTTTATGTACAAAGGAAAAGCGACTTTAGTAATTTATGATGATTTAACTAAACAAGCTCAGGCATATCGTCAAATGTCACTTTTATTGCGTCGTCCACCTGGTAGAGAAGCATATCCTGGAGATGTTTTTTATCTACATTCTAGACTTTTAGAAAGGGCAGCTAAGTTAAGTAATGAATTAGGTTCTGGTAGTATGACTGCTTTACCTATTATTGAAACACAAGCAGGTGACGTATCTGCTTATATTCCAACAAACGTAATTTCAATTACAGATGGACAAATTTTCCTATCTGGTGATTTATTTAATTCAGGAATTAGACCAGCCATTAATGTAGGTATTTCTGTATCTAGAGTTGGTTCTGCTGCACAAATTAAGGCAATGAAACAAGTGGCAGGAAAACTTAAGTTAGAATTAGCACAATTTGCTGAATTAGAAGCTTTTTCGCAATTTGCTTCTGATTTGGATAAAACAACTCAAAATCAACTTGCTCGTGGTCAAAGATTAAGAGAAATTTTGAAGCAAGCACAAAATTCTCCTTTAGTTGTAGAAGACCAAATAGCTATTATTTATGCTGGAGTTAATGGACATTTAGATAGTATAGAATTATCTAAAGTAAGTGAATTTGTTCTAGCATTAAGACAGGATCTACAAACATCTAAACCTGAGTTTGGTGAAAGTATCCGTAACAGTAAAAAATTAACACCAGAATCTGAAGATTTGTTAAAACAATCTATACAAGATGTTAAGCAAACTTTTACTGTTTAATTGATGAACATATATTATTAGTAATTTTATAAGCTTAGGATATCTATAAATTATCCTAAGGTTGATTATTTAAGATTAAAACACAGTATATTGTATTACATAAAGTTTTCATAGCCATATTTATCTATCTGTAAAGCTAAATTTGTATTTCCACTGGCTTTAATATTTCCTTTATGCATTACATGTACATAACTAGGTTGAATATAATCTATAAGTTTTTGGTAGTGTGTAATTAATATAATAGAATTTTCTTTATTATGAAATCTTTTGATATTGTCAGAAATATCTTTTAATGCATCTACATCTAGTCCAGAATCTATTTCATCCAAGATACATAGCTGACTTTGTAATAATGACATTTGCAGAATTTCATTTTTTTTCTTTTCTCCTCCAGAAAATCCCTCGTTTAATGATCTATTTAAAAATGTGTTATCTATATTCACTTTTTTAATTTCTTTATTAACTAACTCAAAAAACGATAATGGATCTAACTCATCCTCTTTTATATTACGTTTTTTAGAGTTATAAGCTGCACGTAAAAAATCTATGTTACTAACACCTGGTACTTCGACAGGGTATTGAAAACCTAAAAATATTCCAAGGTGAGCTCTTTTATCTGGATCTTCATAAGTAATATCCTCATTTTTAAATAATATTTTGCCTTGCTCAATAGTATATAAAGGATGACCAGATATCACTTTTGCTAACGTACTTTTACCTGATCCATTTTTACCCATGATAGCATGAATCTCGCCTTTGTTAATATTCAGATTCAAATTTTCAATAATTGTTTTATCATTGACACTAATGCTTAGTTCTTTAATTTGTAAAATTCTTTCATTTTGTTGCATTTATCCAATAGTTCCTTCTAATTTTAAGTTTAATAAGCGATCTGCTTCCATAGCAAATTCCATAGGTAAATCATTTAAGATTTCCTTGCAAAAACCATTTATCATTAGGCCAATAGCATCTTCCAAGTTAATACCTCTTTGCAAGAAATAAAAGATTTGTTCTTCTCCTATTTTAGAAGTTGAAGCTTCATGTTCTACTTTACAGTAAGGATTTTTTACTTGTATATAAGGAAATGTATTAGCTTCTGATTTATTACTCAAAATTAAAGAATCGCATTGAGAGTAGTTCCTAGAATAATTCGATTTAGGACCTATTTTGACCAATCCTCGATAATTATTAATTGAGTTACCTGATGATATTCCTTTAGAGATAATTTTACTTTTGGTATTTTTTCCTATATGTATCATTTTACTTCCAGTGTCAGCTTGTTGATAATTATTTGTTAGAGCAATAGAAGAAAATTCACCTATAGAATTTTCTCCTAATAATATACAGCTCGGATACTTCCATGTAATTGATGACCCAGTTTCAACTTGTGTCCATAATATTTTTGAATTTTTTCCTGTGCATATACCACGCTTTGTTACAAAATTATAAATCCCTCCTTCTCCTTGAGAGTTTCCTGAATACCAATTTTGTACAGTTGAATATTTAATAGTGGCATTATCAAGTGCTACTAGTTCAACTACAGCTGCGTGTAATTGATTGTTATCAAATTGTGGAGCAGTACATCCTTCTAGATAACTAACATAGCTATTTTGATCTGCGATTATTAAGGTTCTTTCGAACTGTCCTGATTCTTTGTTATTAATTCTAAAATAAGTTGACAGCTCTAAAGGGCATTTGGTATTTGGAGGTATATAACAAAAAGAACCGTCACTAAAAGTAGCAGAGTTTAAAGATGCATAAAAATTATCTCCATTAGGAACTACAGATCCCAAATACTTTTTTATTATGTTAGGATATAGATTAATAGCTTCTGTAATAGAACAAAAAATAACACCGTGACTAGCAAGTTCTTTCTTAAAAGTAGTCGCTATTGAAACACTGTCAAAGACTGCATCTATAGCTACATTACTAAGTCTTTTTTGCTCATCCAATGATATTCCTAATTTTTCAAATGTTTCTATTATTTCTGGTTCTACTTCATCTAAGCTTTGTAGTTTCTTTTTGTTTTTGGGAATTGAATAATATAAAATCTTATTATAATTTATAGAGTCATAGAATAAATTACTCCATTGTGGCTCATTCATTTTTATCCATTTTTCATATGCTTTTAGCCTAAAATTAGTTAGATACAATGGCTCTTTTTTTATTTTAGAGATTAATTTAATAATTTTAGCACTTAAGCCTTTTGGAAAGTAAGCGGATTCAATGTTCGTGTAAAAGCCGTATTCATATGGCTTATTTATTAAGGTATTTAAATACCCATTCTGCTGATTTTTTTCATTTTTTTCACTCATTGTAACTATTTTTTATAAATTTTTAGTAGAGTAGATATAATAATACATTTAAAAGCATAAAATGTATACATCTTATTTTATTAAGTCCTATTCCAAATTGTTAGCATTAAGAGATAACTTTCTTCAACTACTTGCTGGGCAATACTATCTAGAAAGTAGTTAATATATTTTAATAAGTTATTTAATGAGATATAGTTTTTAGACTTGAGTCCTACATATAAATTTTGAAATTTAAGTAAAATTTTTTCTATTATTTCATAGCTAGTTAAAAAAGTCAGTAGTAATAAGTAATAAGAATTTTTCTTAATTTGGTATTGATGATTAATTAATATTTTTAGAGAATTCAGTAAAATTTCATTTGTTGTTATAACGGATAAATTAGTTGTTAAAATAATGTGTAAAATATTAATGGTGATACTTTTTATTATGTATTCAGGTAGTTTGAAACTTACATAATAAATCTTTAACATAAAATTAAAATCCTTTTTCACATTATATTTTAAAAAGTAAGGTATACATAAAAAACGTCCTAAAATTTCTTCAATATTTGAATAATTATTACTAGTATATAATGTTCCTAGGATTAAATATATTATAAATACTATGTTGTTTCTTACATTTTTTAATATTGTATGCAAATAAATTCGTCTATTTTTATTTAAAGTAATGAAGATTAATATAAAAATTATAGATTTAATGTATTGATATGGTAACAGTAATAAGTAAATAAAAGGTATGATTGATTTTAAGTTCAAGTAAAAAAACATATTAATATTTAAAATTTAATTATCATATATAATTATATAATAGCTAATACATACATGAAATTCATGATATAATTTTTCTTAGCCGGGCAAGTGGCGAAATTTGGTAGACGCATCATACTCAAAATATGACAACATTGTTTTAAGGGTTCGAATCCCTTCTTGCCTATATAAGTAGCATAATTATGTACTCTCTTTAATATTCTGTAATATGTTAAAATAATTGATAGTGTAATTATGATATAAAGGATTAATAGGTATGGCTTTACTAGTTCTTGGTAGTACTGGTACTTTAGGTAGACAAATTGTAAGAAAAGCTTTAAATGAAGGTTTCCAAGTAAAATGTTTAGTTAGAAACTTTCGAAAAGCAGCATTTTTAAAAGAATGGGGTGCTGAACTCATATATGGGGATTTAATATTGCCAGAAACAATACCTCTTGCTTTAATTGATGTTACTGCTTTAATTGACTGCTCAACTGGTAGAACGAATGATTCATGCAGTATTGAATCAATAGATCTGAAATCTAAATATATTCTTATTGAATCTGCTATTAAAGGTAAAATTAAACGCTTCATTTTTTTTTCTATAATGGATAGTTCATCATACATGGATATAAAGCTAGTAATGTTGAAAATCATGATTGAAATGCGAATTAAAAAATCAGGTTTAAATTTTACTATTTTCTGTATACCTGGTTTTTTCCAAGGATTAATTCCGCAATATGCACTACCTATTTTAGATCAAAAATCTATTTGGATAACTAGTGAATCGTCTTCTATTTCTTATATAAGTACACAGGATGTTGCAAATATTGTAATTAAAAGTTTATCTATTAGTCAATTTACGAATAAGTATTTACCAATAACAGGTAATAAGACTTGGAAATCTTTAGATATTATTAATTTGTGTCAACGTATATCAGGACGACGAGCTAAAAAAAATCAGGTACCAGTATTTATATTAAGTTTATTGCAAATTTTTGTTCAATCTTTTCAATGGAGTATAAATATTGCAGAAAGACTTGCTTTCACAGAAATTTTATCAAGGGGTTATTATGCAAATGCTGATATTAAAGAAATTTTATATATACTAAAAATAAATAAAGACGACATAGAACCCTTAGAATTTTATTTACAAGAGTATTTTGAACGTGTAATGAAGAAAATAAGAGAAGTGAATTCTCAGGTATTAAGCAGTAATAATACAACAAGTGAAATAGAATTTTAATAAAATTTTATATCTATATTGTTTTAATTATTAAAGCCAAAAGAAATTAAATTTAATCTTTGAATTAAAAGTTTTTATATATTATATGTTGTATACTCACTACTAGTAATTTTTTTATTTTACAAGGTATTTATAATGTTAACTTTAAAAATTTTTGTTTATACAACTGTGATCTTTTTCATATCTTTATTTTTCTTCGGCTTTCTGTCTAATGACCCTTCTCGTAATCCTAATAGAAAAGATTTAGAGTAATAAAAGTAGAAGGTTTATAGTAACATATACAGTGTTACTATAGTCATAATTAATGAAAATTATAAACTTTTTTCTAATTACAAGTTTATTTTTTTTTTATATACGATGTGATTTTTATCCCTAAATATTTATTTTTTAAGTTTCTAGTTAAGTTAATAGTAATCATTATATTTTGGTTTATTAAATAAATGTATTCATCTTGTATAATTTTTTTATGTGGATAGAATTTTTTGATTTTGAATAAACCTTTAAGTTTTAACTGTAAATGAAATAAATTTTTTATACGAGATTTTTCATCAAAAATTTTTAAAAATATATCATTTAAATACCTTCTATAATTATTATCTCTATTGTTGAATTTTATTATATTGTATCCATTTTGAGCACTATTGACAATTTGTTTTTTATTAAAATATGCTTTATGATTCACATGAAAATTAATAGAAGTTTTTTGCTTTAGTTGTCTTTTATTATTTAGTAACAAGAAATTTTCTTGTAAAAACCATTTGCCTTTAATATATCTTAAAAAAAAGTCATTATTATTCATTCTATTTTGGTAATTTGTTATGTTAGACTATCTTAGTAAAGTTGATTAGAGATTTCAATTTTATAATTCAATATTTTTATCATTAATGTTTTTACTATAATTATTTTATGTACTAAATATATAAAAATTATAAAATAATGAAATACTGGAATCTAAAAAAAATTAATCAATATGCTTTTGAAAAAACAGGAATAGTCCCTCGTTCTATGAGTAAACTATTTAATCGTTTCAAACAAGAACTAAATCCTAATGCAGAGGTTGAAGCTCTAGAAGATTTTAAGGCTGCTAAATACCAAACATCAACATCAGTAAAATATATTATTATTTTATTTTTAAGTCCAATTTTCATTAATCAAGTTTCTAAAATATTTATCTTAGATCCTTTAATAAATCAGTTATGGAATAAAAATAGTTCAGGCATTTTTTTAAATCTTTCTCAAGAGGAAAGAGCTTTTGCTGATTTACAGAGATTTGAAGAGAAATTACACTTTGAAATACTTATAGGTAAGTTAGATCCTTTATCAACAGATAGTGTACAAAAAAAAATGTCTACAAAAGCATTAGAAATAGCTTTAGAGTATTCTAAAGAAAGTGCGGATGCGATCAAAAATATTATAGCTGACTTTATTTCTATTATTATTTTCATATCTATTTTAATTATTAATAAAAGACAGTTCTCTATTCTCAAATCATTTATTAATGAATCAATTTATGGTTTAAGTGATACCGCAAAAGCATTTTTAATTATTTTATTTACTGATATTTTCGTTGGCTTCCACTCTCCCCATGGATGGGAAATTGTTATTGAAGCCATTTTAAGACATTTTGGTCTTCCTGAAAGTAGAGATTTCATCTTTATATTTATTTCAACTTTTCCTGTAGTCTTGGATACAATATTTAAATATTGGATTTTCAGATATCTTAATAGAATATCTCCTTCAGCTGTTGCAACCTATCATAATATGAATGAATAAAAGATGTTTACTTTTTAAGAAAAATTTATTACATTTATGTTACTTAAACAAAAGCATCTGTGGCCGAGAGGCCGAAGGCAGCGGACTCATGTGTGACCCGTTTTTAGGTGTTAAAGGTTCACTTTTTTCTTTAGCTAACTAAAGACTAGATAAAAAAAATCTAGTTAACTATATTTTTTGTATTAGCCTATGCTAATTATTCTAAATCATGAATAATATAATATGATCAATTACGTAATATTTTAGCCTAAGATAATATGTAATAAAGCAGATCATTTATAAAGTTGATATAACTAGTAATACAAACCTTCGATATAAGTATTAATTTTAAAGCTTGATCACAAATTTATGTTTTAGATATTTAAAATATAAAAATCAACTAACCCTTACGCTTAATTATTGTGAGCTAATATGAGCATGATTTTTTATAGAGGTTATTAATATGTAGAAAGGAGTTTAAGTCAACAACTTGAAAAATATGGAACGGAGTAAACAAATAGTTATACTATATTTACCAATATAGCTTATAGGCATTAACTTAACTATTTGTCGAGAAGCAATAAAAAGCTACGTACTAAATACTTTTTAACAAAGATATTTAGATGCAAACATATTGTACTATTTATAATTTACAAAACAAATATGTATGTAAACTAAAACATGTTTACAAAAATTAAACATGAATGTAAAAGATATAAAAAAATATTATAAAAATCTACCCTGGAACAAAATTTTTTTGCGTGTGCAAATGTTAGTTAACCAAGTATATATAGAAACGAAGAAACATAATTTGAAACGTGTCTATAGATTACAAAACTACATCATGAATTCTGTTGAAATGAAAGTATTAATCTTAAAAAAAGTAATGACTAAAATATATTCTTTATATTACTCGAATAAGAAAAAAGACAAAGCTTCATTTAATCAATTCGTTTTTCAATTCTTAAGATATAAATCTTATGAAGATAATAAAAATGATAAAAATCATTTCATTATTAAAAAACTGATAAAACACAATTTAATTTATTTTTGTACAAAACCACTATTTACAGCAAGATTATCTAAGTACTTTAATCAAGAAAAAAATTTATATTTCTCAAGTTACATAATTAGTAAAAGAAAATATTATTATTATCTAAAGAACAAATACATTGACAAAAAAATAATACTACCTGATTATATAAAGAATAATTTAGTTTATATAATTAATAAGGTAGATTATTTAGATTTATGTAAACCATGTAAATCTAAATATTTTATTAGTAGGGGGAAGTATAATTATTTTACGCATGTACATAATCTAAAAAATCTTAATTGTTTTACTGAAATAGTGAATCAAATTATTTTACCTGATTTAAATTGGTATTATTTTAATACTATTAAAAAAGATAAATCTGCAAAAAAGCTTAAAAAAAGTTCTGGATATATAAAAACGAAAATATCTTGTTTATCAAAATCTTTTAAATTTCATTTAAAACGTAGATTTTTGATCAATAAATTTAAACTTTCCTATTATATATTTATAAATTTAAAATATAATTATTTAATTAGTAAAATAAATTACTTATACTGTAACTGGTTTGACTCAATAGACCATTTTGTAAATATACAAATTTTTAGTAGCTTTAACCTATTAATGAACCAAGTATTGAACTTTAACACTACAAAAGTAATGCCTCATGTAGTCAGTTATAAGACAAGCGTCTATAAAATTAATAGTTTGTTGAACAAATCAGTTTATATATTTAATTTAAATAGATCTTATTCATTGTATTAATTTAGCAAATTTCGAAACCTAAATTATTATTAGTGGTAGCCGTATGAAATGAAAGTTTCAAGTACGGTTTTGTAAGAGAGATTTTATAATTGAAAAATCTACTCTAATAATCCGCCATCCCTAAGGGACATCGCTGGTTCGACTCCAGCCAGATGCATTAGTAAAATTTTTTAGTTTACTGATGATTAGTTTAATTAATTTTTATAATATTAGTAAATGATAAACTATGTCAGATCAAAGAAATAAAAATTTTAGCATCAATAATCACTGATATTACAATACTAAGATTATTGACATAACTGATATCGTTATAGCTATACTTTTATATCAAATATCAATCTTATATAAGTTAAATAAAGTTAGATAATTTATCTTATTTCTTGTAGAAATAAAGCTATATTCTATAGATTAGAATAGTATGATTGTTTTTCAGTATAATTATACTATTATTTGCAAATTAGTGAATGCAAGTGGAATCACTAGAATTAGGTAAGATACTTATTGATATTGATAAGTTTTTTTATATACTTTTAGTATTTTGAGATTATACTTCTTATACTTACTGGAAGCGGGTAGCGGGAATCGAACCCGCATCATTAGCTTGGAAGGCTAAGGTTTTACCACTAAACTATACCCGCGAATGGCGAACTTTACCAAACAAATATTAACACATTGATATCAATTTTACAAATTTATTTACTCCCTTCAATATTAATATTTAAAAAAATAGCAAGATCTTGAGCCTCTTTTTCTACTTCGTTAATTGATATTGGTTCTCCAACTTTTGTTAATGGAATTTGTCTTTTATCTTTCATTTTTAAGTAAATTTCCCTTTTAGGAGATAAGCCATCTTGAATACTAATCTTTATTGAAGAGATATCCTCTAGTTTATATTTTAATTTTAAAATACGATTTTTTCCAGGGAAACCAAATCTAAATATTGTGATAGTTCCTGTACTTTTATTAAATTCATTATATCCACTACCTACATTAAATACTATTGTATACCAAAGAAAAAAACTAATAAGTATTGCAGTCATACCGTAAAATGTCATTACGGCCCCTTGAGGTATAAAATATATTTCTTGTAAATTGAAATTGAAATTTACATATATGCTTAAATAACTAATTAAACCTACTAAAAAAAAACCTATGCCACCAATTAATATAATAGAAGCCCACCAATAGTTACTAAATCTACGCGACCCTTTAATTTCATATTTTTTTATTTCCATTAAATTTCATTTAAAATTAAATTGTTTTCTAATATAACTATAAAAAATATTTAACTTTTTTGTTAATATTCTTTATTTTTCATCTCAATACAATACTAAATTAATTTAACAAACTGCAGGCCGAAATATAATCCTAAAGCTAAACCCATGAACATTGTTACAAATAATATGTAGCTTAAAAAAATTGACATAAACTATTCTCCTCCAAGAAAAACTATATTAATATACATCATATATAATATTTTGTCATTTTTATTATAAATTTGTTAATATTTTAACTTTAAAATGTTTTTTTTTGTTAATATTCTTTTATATGTAAAATAGCCAGTATAATAATTGCATTTATTTTAATATTAATTATAATGACAAACTTTATTCAACCTTATAATAACGATCCATTTGTGGGAAATTTATCAACACCAGTTAGTACCTCAAGCTTTACAAAAAATTTCTTAGGTAATTTACCTGCTTACAGAAGAGGATTATCTCCATTATTAAGAGGATTAGAAATTGGCATGGCACACGGATATTTTCTGATTGGTCCTTTTGATAAACTTGGACCTTTACGCAATACAGATATTGCTTTACTGTCTGGTTTTCTATCTGCTGTAGGATTAATTGTGATTCTCACGACTTGTTTATCAATGTATGGAGCTGTATCTTTTAATAATATTAAAGATGAAACAAAAGATGTATTGCAAACATCAACGGGTTGGAGTCAATTTACTGCAGGTTTTTTGGTTGGCGCAGTAGGAGGATCAGGATTTGCCTATCTATTGCTAGCAAATTTCCCAACTGTTCAAAATTTAGGACTGTCTTGATTCTATTTTTTTAACAAGCAAGTAAAGAGTAAATAAAGCTAGTAAAGGGACTTGAACCCATAACCTGCTGATTACAAATCAGCTGCTCTACCAATTGAGCTATACTAGCATCAAATAATGACTAGCCAATATTAATTTATTGGTGGATATTTTGTAAATACCTATTATAAATATGATTTTATCATGTATTGTTTTAATATAAGTTTTTGTTATAGAAAACTAATAATTTTACTTGAGTTTATATAGTTAATCTAATAAACTCATTTATAGTAATTTATTAGTAATCTAATAAAAAGTTAATTTATTCTTTCTTACGAAGATTATCTGTATAGTAGTTTATTGTTTCATCTAAACAAACAAATGACCAGCCTGTAGACATATCTATACTTTCATCTATATATTGTTCATTATGAGAAAAATAATAATCGTTCAGATCACTGTTTTTTTTATAATAAATATCTTTTATATCTTCAGTCATTTATCATTATCCTTATAAAATAATCGCAATCCAATTCTATTAAAGTAATAGTTAGTATATTATGTGTAACATGCTATTCTAGAAATTTACCGGCAATAAAGAAACTATAACACATCTTATGAATATTGTCACTAAAATACACCAGTATTTTATAAACTATTTTTATAAAGAGACTTCAATGCTTTAGTTGATAACTTAATTTTTATCCAACCATTTTTCTTAAAAGACCATACCTTCTTCTTCTGCAAGTTGACGTGTTGTATTTTTTTAGTTCTTACATGTGAATGAGATAGTTGGTATCCATTATTTGACGTTTTACCAGAAATTTGACAAATTTTAGCCATTTTATATGTTTAATTGTTAAATAAGTTTTATATCTACAAATGTTTATTAAGTGTATGCAATAAAGTTGATCTTGGTACAGCACCGATAACGGTATCAATTCTAACACCATTTTTAAATAACATTAAAGTAGGAATACTTCTAATCCCATATTCGGTTGCTACACTTGGATTACAGTCTGTATTAATTTTTACAACTTTTACTTTATTCTCGTATTCGTGTGCTACTTCATTAACCACAGGAGCTATCATGCGACAAGGTCCACACCATGGTGCGCTAAAATCAACTAAAACAATTTTACTACATTTTATAACTTCTAATTCAAAATTTGAATCCATTACTTGTATTATAGACAAAATATATTTCTCCAATATTAGTTACTTACTAAACTAATCCTAGCATAAAAAAGCATAAATTAACTCTTTTATCATAAAAAAAATATAATTGTACGTTAAATAGATTAATATTTCTTATCACATAAATAAATAAAACTTCAAATTTTCAACAACGATATAGTGATAAATTAATATTTGAAGATAACTAAAAATCAAAATTCTTAAGACTGGCGAAATGCTATGCTCTAATAGATAATTAGTTAGCTTTATATATTATGATACTGCCTTAAATTCAAGGAGGAGCAAATGTCTAACTCTGTAGAACAACGGACAAGAATTAAAAATGAACGTTATGAATCTGGTGTAATTCCTTATGCAAAGATGGGATATTGGGATCCCAATTATGTAACTAAAGACACAGATGTACTAGCACTATTTAGAGTTACACCTCAACCAGGTGTAGACCCAGTAGAAGCATCTGCAGCAGTTGCAGGAGAATCTTCTACTGCAACATGGACTGTTGTTTGGACTGATTTATTAACAGCGTGTGATCTTTATAGAGCTAAAGCTTATAAAGTTGATGCTGTTCCTAACACTTCTGATCAATACTTTGCTTATATTGCATACGACATTGATTTATTTGAGGAAGGTTCTATTGCAAACTTAACAGCTTCAATTATCGGTAACGTTTTTGGTTTTAAAGCCGTTAAAGCTCTAAGATTAGAAGATATGCGTCTACCTGTAGCTTATTTAAAAACTTTCCAAGGTCCTGCAACTGGAATCGTTGTAGAACGTGAACGTATGGATAAATTTGGTCGTCCGTTCCTAGGAGCGACAGTTAAACCCAAACTTGGTCTTTCTGGTAAAAATTACGGAAGAGTTGTTTATGAAGGTTTAAGAGGTGGATTAGACTTTTTAAAAGATGATGAAAACATTAATTCACAACCTTTTATGCGATGGAAAGAAAGATTTCTTTACTCTATGGAAGCAGTTAATCGTTCTATAGCTGCAACTGGTGAAGTAAAAGGTCATTACATGAATATTACAGCTGCTACAATGGAAGACATGTATGAAAGAGCTGAATTCGCTAAACAAATTGGAACAGTTATTATAATGATTGACTTAGTAATCGGTTATACTGCAATCCAAACAATGGCTATTTGGTCTCGCAAAAATGACATGATTCTACATTTACATCGTGCTGGTAACTCAACTTATTCTCGCCAAAAAATTCATGGAATGAATTTTAGAGTTATTTGTAAATGGATGAGAATGGCAGGAGTAGATCATATTCATGCTGGTACCGTAGTAGGTAAACTTGAAGGTGATCCTTTAATGATTAAAGGTTTCTATGATACTTTACTTGAACCATATTTAGACATTAATCTTCCACAAGGTATATTTTTCCAACAAGACTGGGCATCTTTACGTAAAGTAACACCAGTAGCCTCAGGTGGTATCCATTGTGGCCAGATGCATCAATTACTAGATTATTTAGGAAATGATGTAGTACTTCAATTTGGAGGAGGAACTATTGGACATCCTGATGGTATCCAAGCGGGAGCAACAGCTAACCGTGTAGCCCTGGAATCAATGGTAATCGCACGTAACGAAGGTCGTGATTACGTTACAGAAGGACCTCAAATTTTACTTGATGCTGCTAAAACATGTGGTCCACTACAAACAGCTCTAGACTTATGGAAAGATATTACGTTTAATTATACTTCTACAGATACAGCTGACTTCGTAGAAACTCCAACAGCTAATGTTTAAATCAATAAGCAACCAAGATTTAAAACATACATTAAACGCGTTTATTACAAAAAGTTGATAAGATCAACTAATAAAGATTAATCATTATTAAGGAGTATCAAAAAGTGAGATTAACACAAGGAACTTTTTCGTTTCTACCAGACCTAACTGATGAACAAATTAGCAAGCAAATTGAATATGCAATTTCTCAAAAATGGGCAATTAATATTGAATATACAGATGACCCACATCCAAGAAATAACTATTGGGAACTTTGGGGATTACCTTTATTTGATGTAACAGATCCTGCATCTGTTACTTATGAGATTAATAGTTGCCGCCAACAATGCTCTAACTATTATATTAAGCTAAATGCTTTTGATAATACTAGAGGGGTTGAAAGTTGTGTTCTTTCTTTCATCATTCAAAGACCTGCAGTAGAAAATGGTTTTGAGTTAGTTAGAACTGAAGACATTAGCAGAAACCAAAAATATTGCTTCCGTAGTTATGCAACTAGCAAGCCAGAAGGTTCTCGTTACTAATTAATACGAAATAAAGAATCTTTCTCAAAATGATTAAAGCTTAAAGAATATAATTAATTATATTCTTTAAAAACACAATGAAAAATTACAACAATAAATGACTTCAAAACAAACAGTAGACACTCTATTAAATTTAAAAGAAGAATACGAAAAAACAAAAATACAAGATATTATTGATGAATTAGATCAAGAACTTATAGGACTAAAGCCAGTAAAAACTAGAATTAAAGAAATAGCAGCACTATTGCTAGTAGATCGTTTAAGAAATCAACTAGAATTAGTTTCAGGTAGTCCTGGCTTACATATGTCTTTCACTGGTAGCCCTGGAACGGGTAAAACAACAGTTGCAATGAAAATGGCAGATATTCTACACAGACTGAATTATATTCGAAAAGGACATTTGCTTACCGTAACCAGAGATGATTTAGTTGGTCAGTACATAGGTCATACAGCGCCAAAAACTAAAGAAGTCTTGAAACAAGCCATGGGAGGAGTATTATTTATTGATGAAGCTTATTATTTATATAAGCCAGATAATGAAAGGGATTATGGTGCAGAAGCGATTGAAATTTTATTACAAGTCATGGAAAATCAGAGAGATGATCTAGTAGTTATTTTTGCTGGCTACAAAGATAAAATGGATAAATTTTATGAATCTAATCCAGGACTCTCTTCAAGAGTAACAAACCATGTTGATTTTCCAGATTATACAGCAGAGGAGTTATTACAAATTGCAAAATTAATGTTAGAAGAACAACAATATAAATTTGCTGATGACGCAGATCAAGTTTTACTTGATTATGCTAATAGGAGAATGCAGCAACCCCACTTTGCGAATGCTAGAAGTATTAGAAACGCAATAGATAGAGCTAGAATGAGACAAGCAAACAGAATTTTTTCGAGTGGAGATAAAATGTTAACTAAAGCAGATTTAACAACGATTCAGTCAGAAGATATACTAAAAAGTAGATTGTTTAGTGAATAAAATAAGTAATCAATGATTGACAAGTCATAAGAAAATTATATACATTATGTCTTGTAACCTTTAATAAGATTAAATGTATCGGCGGTATGGCCAAGTGGTAAGGCAAGGGATTGCAAATCCTTTATCCCCAGTTCGAATCTGGGTACCGCCTAAATTTAAATTATAATCGAAATGTAATGGGGATGTGGTGGAATGGTAGACACAACAGACTTAAAATCTGTTGATCTTTAATTGATCGTGAGGGTTCAAGTCCCTCCATCCCCATAAATTCAAAAATTCATATGTACATTATAATTATATATAACTAAAATCAAAGATGGTTTAACATACTTAATATAAAATTAAATATAATATATATTTATATTGTAGCATAATCATTCTAGACTTATAATCATCAAGCCACAGAACTATGTGTATATGTATAAATTGCAGACATCTTAAAAAATGTAAAACCTATAAATTCATCCAAGAGCAACATGAAAGCACTAATGAAGAAAATTACACGACATTATTTTATCCTTCAGATAATATTATTTCCATAAGCATCAATAGGTATAAAATAAATACTTTAATAGATTGGGATTTAAAAGAATGTTCTTCATTTACTGAAAAGCCAAATAGTTGGACAACATAAATTTAATCTTTATTGCAAAAAGATAGATCCTGATAATTTAATGTTTTTTTCAGTAACTCAGTATTGACATTAGACTCTCTAACTAATGCTATTTTACCTGTTCTAGCGATTTGGAGAATTCTATATTGTGATAAGAGTTGTTGAATTGCAAAAATTTTTCCTGGATCTCCAGTAACTTCTAGAGTTAAAGATTCAAAAGAAATATCAACTACTTTTGCTCTAAAAATACTAGATAATTCTAATAAATAAGATCTAGAATTATGTGATATAAAAACTTTGAATAAAATTAATTCACGTTCAATACAAGGTAAATCAGTCACGTTTTGAACATCTAATATATTTATTAATTTATATAGCTGTTTTATTAGTTGTTCAATAGTTCTATTATCACCTCTAACAATCATTGTAATTCTAGAAATTCCCTGTTTTTCTGCAGGACCAACAGCTAAACTATCAATATTAAAACCTCTTCTAGCAAATAAACCCGATATTCTAGATAAAACTCCTGATTCATCCTGAACAAGAACAGATAATGTGTGCTTCATACTATAACATAATTAATCTATAAAAATATACATTTAATACTATAACAATTTACATGCTTTTACCAATAGTTTAGAATATATAAAAAAAAGGTCCGTAAATTAAAATATATTAAATTAACAAGTAGTTGACAAAAAAATACGAAAATGAATTCTTAGTAAATGAATCAATTCAATATCCTAAAGTACGTTTAATAAATTCTACAGGAGAACAATTGGGAATATACTCGTCTAACCATGCAATGACCTTAGCTTTAGAAGAAGGATTAGACTTAGTTTTAATTAGTGATAAATCAGAACCTCCTGTATGTAAAATTATTGACTACGGTAAATATAAATTTAGTCAAGAAAAAAAAGCAAAAGAAGCAAAGAAAAAACAGCATAATACTATACTTAAAGAAGTTAAAATGCGTTATAAAATTGAAGAGCATGATTATCAGGTAAGAATCAATCAAGCACTTAAATTTTTACATTCCGGAGATAAAGTAAAAGTTACAATAATATTAAAAGGAAGAGAAATACAGCATACTAATTTAGCTATTGAATTACTTAAAAAAATGGCTAATGACTTAAAGGATATCTCTAACATACAACAATTGCCAACCAAAGATGGTAGAAGTATAATAATGATCTTAAATCCAAATAAAAAACCATAGAATTTCAAAGATCACTCAGATCTTTGGTAAAATATAGTACACTTAGTATAAAATTACATAAATAATAAAGAGGGAACTAATAATGTCTCGCTATAGAGGACCAAGATTAAGAGTATCGAGAAGATTAGGAGAATTACCAGGTTTAACTAGAAAACAAAGTAATAAAACATATCCTGCCGGAGAACATGGTCAACAAGTTCGTAAACCGTCAGAATATGCTCTACGTCTCGAAGAAAAACAAAAAATACGCTATAATTATGGTATTAGTGAAAGACAACTTCTTAAAAATATTAAAACAGCAAAAAAAGTACAAGGTTCTACAGGAATAATTTTATTACAAATACTAGAAATGAGATTAGATAATACTTTATTCAGATTAGGAATGGCCCCAACTATACCAGCTGCAAGACAACTAGTAAATCATAAGCATATCATAGTAAATGATAAAACTTTATCAATATGTAGTTACCAATGTAAACCTGGAGATATCATAAGAATCAAAAATAAAGCGTCATCTAATACAATAATAAAAAAATATATGGAAAGTCCAGGTTTAGCAAATTTACCTAGTCATTTAGAAATAGATAAAAAGTCTATCGTAGCAAAAATAAACGGAATTATTGAAAGAGATTGGGTAGGTGTACAACTGAATGAATTAATGGTTGTTGAGTACTATTCTAGAAAATAATACTCATTTATCATATAGAAACTAAGATATTTTTACCAGTTATTAGGTTGTCTACTTGTCAGAGACCAAAAAATTCTGTAAAACAGAGTTTTTATATAAATACTTTGATTAGATAACCAATATTGTAGTTTGTATTGACCTTGTATACTAAATTGTACAGATTTTTTTATGAACAAATAATTTTCTAAAGAAGGCAAAAACGTTACATTCTTGAAGAATATTGTATCTTGTTTATCTTGAATAAAAGATTCTAAATTTGAAACTAAAATTTGAGGATTACTAGGTAATTGAAGTTGTGAGTTTTCTTTTATTAATTGTTGCCAAGCATTTAAGGCAGTATAATAATTAAGAAAACAAGTATTTAAAATAGTATATCTTTTAGAATTTTTGAGAAAATAAATGTTTCGAGAATTCAATACTTTTTGATCATTACTTTTTACATTAAAAGGTTTAATTTGATATAAAGGTTGTCCTTGAAAAAAGTTTTGGCCGTATTTTTGATTATCATTAAATGATATATTTTCATACTTAGAATATTCATTAAGTAAAGAACTAATTTCTTCTAAATCAGGTATTAGCCTAACATCTACTTTATGAGTATAAAATTGTTTAAGTTTATTATATATATTTATGTTAGACGGAATAATTTTAATATCAAGTAAACTAGTGGATTTATAATTCTTGTAATTTATATAATTTTTATACTCTAAAGCATCATTATAATTAGCAAAAAGTAAACATGTATGATTTCTTTTATTATTAGAATTTTGTAATAACCTACTAGTTATCATTGTATGAAAATCAAATCCACTAGAAAACGTAGGTAATTCGTCTACAGACTCTGACATAATGATTTCATAATTATTATTTACTAAAACAAATAAAGGTAAAGAATTACTAGAGAATGATGTTAGATATTGATTCAATTTTTTACCTATATTATTAGTAAGTTTCAAAAAATTTATATTACCAAAATTAAAAAATTTTAGCCAAGTATATTTAATATGAACATTGTCTTTACTTTCAATGCTATAAACTAAAAAATCATTATGATACTTATCGCTAATATTAATTTTACCACTAATTAAGTATCTACTAAAGCTATTTAAGAACAACCTGTTTTGAGAAGAATCATAAACAGATAAACCCATATTTTTTAATTTATTAATATAATCAATCGTTAAATTATTAGAAAAAGACAAAAAAACTGTTTCCTGCAAATATCTATTGATTATTTTTTGCCATATATTACGAGAAACTAATTTATCATAAGATCTACTAGATGTAGACGACTCTAAAGTTTCTTGAACAGACTGGCTTCTTTTGGCAATAAGAATTTGATTCTGGTTCATGCTATGATTCTTTAAAATCACATTATATTCAATGTGGTTTTTTTGTTGCAGCAAAAAATTTATACATTGATTTTTTTGGTAAACCAAAAATAGAATAAAATTAGATAGGATCATTAAAATTAAATATAAATAATAATTAAACGTACTATATATAAAGTATATAATAATATTAAATATTACAAGAGTAATTCATGATTACAAGATTATTCAAGTGGAACTGGTGGGAATTGAACCCACGTCCACATTTATTAAATGATTAGGTAAATATTAATTTTTTAAAAAAAGTTTTAAGAAATGATTTCTTAACTAAACACTCAATCATTAAACTTAAATGGATAATGATAAATTTTAGAGAAGCTAAAAAAATAAACTAATAGTTAGCACTATATATTTAAACAAGATAAACTATGCTTGTACTAGATTTCTTGAGAAAGCTAAAATATTATGTTTTGCAATTAAATATAATTTACAATGTTATGCGCCAGCACAACCATATTCTTAATACTACCTAAACTAATAAACATGTAGAAATCCTGTCAGCCCCAGTGTAAAATATATTATAGTTTTTTAATGTCAAAAGTACAATAAAAAAATTACATAGGCAAGGAAGGATTTGAACCTTCGACAACCAAAGTCGGAATTTGGTACTCTATCCACTGAGTTACATGCCTTAAAAAAACGTTACAACATAAATATAGGACATTTTAATTAAAAGTTAATAATAAAATAAAATTAATCTTGTATATAACATTGATTTAATTGAATAGAAATTTGTGCCTTGAAAATTTCTTTACCTAAGTAAAACTTATGTATTGTAGAACAATGAAAAATTTCATCACATAGTGAAAGCAAGTATGTTATTTGACTAAAATCACCTAAATAGAAAACAAAACAAATAGGATAACATTGATCAACTTTTAAAAGATTGTTATTATTATAGAAATATATTTCAATTATTGTCTGCTGAAAAACACGTACGATAAAAAAATTATTATCCACAAAAATATGAAAAAAGTGAATTTTGATACTATAATCTAATTATATTACAAATAAATACAATGTACTCAAAGTCTCGGAGAAATAAAAATGCAAGATGTGATAAGCAACATTTTAAACAGATATGATACTACAGGAAAGTACTTAGACAAAGAAGGCATAAAAGAAATAGAAAAATATTTTGATACAGCAATTGAAAGATTAAAAATTGCCGAACTTATCACGAGTAATTCATCTCAAATAATCAAAGAAGCTGCAAATAGATTATATATTGAACAACCAGAACTACTAAGACCAGGTGGAAACTCTTATACAACGCGAAGATATGCAACTTGCTTAAGAGATATTGATTACTACTTACGTTATACAAGTTATGCATTAATAGCTGGAAATGTCGATATTATTAATGAAAGACTACTAGATGGTCTTAAAGAAACTTATTCTTCTTTAAGTGTACCCATTGGACCCGTTATCAGAGCAATAGAAATACTAAAAGAGATAATTTTAATTGAAATAAATAATCAAGATATTAAAATTACAAATCAGAATATTTTTAGTTTACCTTTCGATTATATTAGCTTAAGTCTAAGCGAACAAAATATATAGAGTCTTGCTAACTTAACTATATTAGCTTATTTATTAATTTTCAGAACATAATTGAATATATTACAACAAATAACAAATATTTTAAGAAAAAGATTAAAGTACAACTTTATGTTTTTAAATATCAACATATTAAGTTTTATGCTTGGTTTTTTTTTTGCCAACATATTATCAACTATCCCAGCTCAAACGGGAGAATGGAATATTATGAGTGGTTCAATCATCGTAACTTTAAATGAAGTTATCAGCAAAGAAATATACAGCAATAAAAGAACTAATCAATATTTAATCATTGAATTATTAAATAACATTAAAATAGGAATCGTATACGGTTTGTTTGTAGATGCATTCAAACTTGGTAGCTAGTTTTTGACATAGCATAGTCTAGCTAATAAAAAATAATAGCTAGACTAAAATTTATTTGATTAAAAAAATAGATATGACTAACATATTAGACTATCGATACATCACTTAACATTGATAAAAACAAAGCTGGATCTCCCGCTTTGGGCTTCTGCTCTTGTGGTCTAAATCTACGAACTGGACCTGACCAAGATAATATAGGCATAAATTGCTTTGACAAAAAATTGTAATTCAAACGAGGAGTCTTTAAATTAAATGGAACTTCGCCCTTATTTCTTTGAAAAATAATCCGCCTTCTTTGGTAAGGCACAATACTATCACCAAAATTTTCTACATATTCATCACTATTTAACAAAATATCAATAAAAGATTCTAGTCCTCTAGATCCTATTATAACTGAGAATGCTAATTTTTCTCTTTCATTGTATACGTCTCGACCTAAAATACGTTGAATACATATTTCCACAAAACGATAATTATTATTAACATCATAATTTAAATGACGAAATTGAGATGACATCAATATGCCTTTCACAAAATCTTTCACAGTTATTTGATTAAATCTCAACTGAGATTCTAAAAAAGTTTGACGAGTAACAGACAATATTTGATGTTCACTAAAAATTTGGCGATAAGATGCCCAAATTATTTCATCTACTTCTAAAGAAGAAGGTAAATTCTCAGTTGTATATAACTTTGGATGCTCTTCTCCTGGTAAATTTTCAAAACTATTTACTCTATGATTATGGGTAGATAAAGAATACTTTAAAAGAGGAATAGACATAAACCAATCTCCATCTTAATTCTGAACTAATAAAAATAATATATGATTTTACAATATGATAAAAACTTTGTAGATAACAAATTTATATATCTAAATAGAAAACCTTAATTAATTATCACAGTTCATAAAACAAATTTTATAACAATATTATACTGAAATTTAAACTAACATTATAAATTTATATAAAAAAGATTTAAAATAAATAATAAAAATATGAATGAGCTAAATCTAGAACAAGAATTTAAAATAATACTATATTCAAAAAGGATTCAAAACTTTAACAAAAATCAAGCAAAAAAATACTTAATACAAATCTTAAAAAAAATGATGATAAAAGATAATATAATTAAATATTTTGTTAAAAACTCAATCAACTAAATATTAATTAATATTAATTTGTTATAAATTCATAATACATATCTTTTATATTGTAATTCGATGCCAACAGACCAGCTAAAAAATACAATAGCTGAAACATCAATATTCTCTCAATAGAATACAAAAAGATAATAATAAATTAAGGAGAGCTCAATGCTTGATGCATTTTCTAGAGTTGTAGTAAATTCAGATTCAAAAGCAGCTTATGTAGGTGGTAGTGACTTACAAGCACTAAAAACTTTCATTAATGATGGAAATAAAAGACTAGACGCAGTAAATTATATTGTTTCTAACTCTAGCTGTATCGTTTCTGATGCTATTTCTGGAATGATTTGTGAAAATCCAGGATTAATTACTCCAGGCGGAAACTGTTATACAAACCGTCGCATGGCTGCTTGCTTGAGAGATGGTGAAATTATTTTACGCTACGTATCTTATGCATTACTAGCTGGAGATGCATCGGTATTAGAAGACCGTTGCTTAAACGGCCTAAAAGAAACATATATTGCGCTAGGTGTACCAACTAACTCTACTGTTAGAGCTGTTGCTATAATGAAAGCTGCTGCTGTATGCTTTGTTAACAATACTGCTCCTCAAAGAAAAGCAGACGTTGCTGAAGGTGACTGTTCAGCTCTAGCTTCTGAAGTTGCAAGTTACTGCGACAGAGTTGCTGCTTCAATTAGCTAATAAAAAGAGTTATAAATCAAATATTCAAGACTAAACTGAGGAGATAAAAATGAAGTCAGTTATTACTACTACAATTAGTGCTGCAGATGCAGCAGGAAGATATCCATCTACTTCTGATTTACAATCAGTACAAGGAAATATTCAACGTGCTGCAGCAAGACTAGAAGCAGCAGAAAAGTTAGGATCAAATCATGAAGCTGTTGTAAAAGAAGCTGGTGATGCCTGCTTTAGCAAATACGGCTACTTAAAAAACCCAGGAGAAGCTGGAGAAAACCAAGAAAAAATTAATAAATGTTATAGAGATCTTGATCACTATATGCGTCTTATTAACTACACACTAGTAGTAGGCGGAACAGGGCCTCTTGATGAGTGGGGTATTGCAGGTGCTCGTGAAGTTTATAGAACTTTAAATCTTCCTAGTGCAGCATATGTTGCATCGTTTGTGTTTACAAGAGACAGACTGTGTATTCCTAGAGATATGAGTGCACAAGCAGGAGTTGAATTCTGTACTGCACTAGACTATCTGATCAACTCTTTAAGTTAAAAATTACAACATAAAAAAAGAATTTTATATTTATTTTAAATATAGAATTCTTTTTTTTTTAATAAAATGACCAATTAATATTTATTGCTTATAATGTAATATATACATATAAATAATAAAAGCTATATTAATATAAAATGGATATATCTTTAATAGAAAGTAATTTAATTAACATATCATTTATACTATTACTTGTAGGATTAATAATTTATTGGCTAAATTTAGCTTTAAATAAATCTAAATATCTTAATAATTTATGTCTCTTTTTAACAATTCTAATTAACACAACAATAGGCTTATCTTTATTAACAAGGTGGGTAGAAAATAAATATTTTCCTCTAAGCAACTTATATGAATCGCTAATTTTTTTAGGATGGTCTATAACTTTTTTACAAATTATTGTAGAAACTAAAACAAAAAATATATTTATAGGATCAATTACAATACCAATTACACTACTAATAATTGGTTTTGCGAGTATATATCTTCCAGATAATTTAAAAACAGCTGCACCATTAGTACCTGCACTGAAATCTAATTGGTTAATGATGCACGTAACAGTTATGATATTAAGCTACGGTACACTAATGACAGGTTCATTACTATCTTTTTTATTGTTAATTATATCTAATCAACAAGATATAAAAATTGAGGGAAATTCTACTAATAATACTAAAAAAGTTTTATTTAGATATAAACTAAATAACACAGATCAAATCATTAAAAGCGATTCAACAAATAATAAAATAAATAGAATTAAATTAACAGAAGTAATAGATAATGTAAGTTATAGGATAATAGGCTTTGGCTTTCCATTATTAACAATAGGTATCATATCTGGAGCGGTATGGGCTAACGATGCATGGGGAACATACTGGAGTTGGGATCCGAAAGAGACTTGGGCTTTAATTACATGGATTATATTCGCAATATATTTACACTCTAGAATTAACAGTAAATTAGAAGGTAGAAAACCAGCCATGATTGCATCAGTAGGATTTATAGTAATTTGGATATGCTATCTAGGAGTAAACTTTTTAGGAAAAGGATTACATAGTTACGGGTGGCTTGTTACTTAATATATCTTATATAAATAAAAGAATATAATTTATTCAAGTATAATTACTTAACAGATAAATAAACAAGCTTAAAGCAAGCTATAATTTCAAATTGGGGAAATCAATAATGGAAAGCATGTGGTCAATACAAGTAGCAATCATCATGATATTTTGTAACTTATTTACTATCGGTATTGGTAGATATGCAATCAAAGTAAGAGGGCTAGGTGCATCAATACCTGTATTAGGTTTAGAAGGTCTAGGTTTACCAGAACTACTTGCGACAACAAGCCTAGGACATATAATTGGTGCCGGTACAATACTAGGCTTAAGAAGTATTCAGTACTTGTAAAACACATATAAATAGATACAGCTAGTTAAAAAACTAAGAAATAGGTAAATTATACTCGTAAAACTTACCTATTTGACGAAACTTATCATACCTCATTTTTTTTCTTATATTAATAGATATATTAGATAGCTTAGTGAGTTCTAAACACAACTGATTTTTTAAATACTTAAAAGCTTTCACGGGATTTGCTTGAGCACCTCCGATAGGTTCTTTTACAATATGATCAATAATACCAAGTAACTGTAAATCAGAAGACGTGATTTTTAAAGACTCTGCTGCAATGGGAGATTTTGTACTATCTTTCCACAAAATAGCTGCACATGCTTCAGGAGTAGCAACAGTATAAACAGAATACTCAAGCATTAGAATAGAATCACCAATACCTATACCTAAAGCTCCACCAGATCCTCCTTCTCCAATTACAGTACAAATAATAGGTACGTCGAAAGAGAACATTTCTCTCAAGTTTATAGCAATAGCCTCTCCTTGACCTAATTCTTCAGCTTTAATACCTGCCCAAGCTCCAGGAGTATCGATAAAAGTTAAAATAGGAAAATTAAATTTATTAGCATGCTTCATTATTCTTAACGCTTTACGATAACCACCTGGTGATGCCATACCAAAATTTCTTAATACATTTTCTTTTGTATCTCGACCACGCTGATGACCAACAAAAACAACAGATGTAGAACCTAAGGAAGCGATCCCACTAACTATTGCAGAATCATCTGTACCTCCTCTGTCACCATGCAACTCAATCCAGTCATCCATAATATTACTGATATAGTCAAGAGTAGTTGGTCTATCTGATTGCCTTACTAAATGCAATCTTTGCAAAGGGGTTAAAGAGTTAAATAAGTATTTTTTGAGAATATTTAATTCTGAATAAAGATTAGTTAATTCGTTTTTTATAGAAACTAAACTATTAATAGATTTAGTTGCTGTAATAATCTTTTGCAGTTGATCTAATTGAAATTCGAACTCTAAAATAGGCTTTAAAAAATGAAGAGTTAATGCTTTTCTAGAAACCATATATAATAAAATATGTTATTGTTTGTAATTAATTAAGTTGAGACATGGATCAATAAAATCGATTTAAAGTAACTTTAAAAAACATATTTAGATAAAGTTAAAATAATAGAATTTATAATTATTTTAGATAAAGTAGATGAATTATGGACTAAAACAAGTATTTCATCAGATATATGAAAACTATTTTTTAGTAATAAGTAAAATAAACTGAAAAACCTAGGATCATCAAATCTTTGAGAAATTCTTGTTGTGGATCTTATTAAATCATCATAACTTATACCTTTATAGCCTTTAATATAAGAATTATGAGGTATAAACTTATAGTCAAAATAATTTGTATACATATTCAAATTCCGCATTTTTACAGAATTAAAATTGCACTGAGGTTTTATACTGATGATTATATCATTAAATAAACCAATTTGATTAGCTTCAAATATTGTATCTAAAGGTATTAAAATATCACAAGATTTTATTGTTAATAAAATAACAACCTTATTTATACTTAAACTAATACGGCTTACAACACCTATGTTTACGCCTTTATATGTAACGAGTGTTCCTTCTTTTAATCCGTAAGCATCATCAAATTCTACAAATAAAGAGTAAGACTTTTGATTAAAGCTAAAAAAACCAAGGGTAAAGCAAATAGCACAAAAAGCCCATACTAATAAACTCAAAAATATCTTTAAAGATTTATAGGGCCTACTATAAATTCTACTAAAATTTAACATATAAAACTTAAATTACAAAAAACATATATAAAACAGAGTATGACTGTACTACACTAAATTAGTAAATAATTTAGAAACACTATTAGATAAGGAACCAATAGTTTCTAATTTTTTTACTGACTGCATCAAATTATGAGATTGATTAATGTACTTAACAATACTAGCAATATTTTTTTGTTTTTGAACGGAAGAACCAATTCCAATACCAGATGCACCATATGTATAAGCTAAAGGCACTAAAATGTTTGTAAATCCAGAAGATGCTATAATAGGTATATTGACAAATTTAGAAAGAAAGTGAGTGGAATATAATGATGGTATAGATGTATCAATAATATTCGAAATACCTGTAATATGACTAGTAAATTCTGTCTGATAAAATCTAGAAATGCCTTCAGTTTGAATAATACTAATACCGATATTCTCTAATTCTTTTGCTAAAAGAACCTGTTCAAGTAATCCGATGTGATAAGGTATAGTAACACAAATATCAATACCTTGGATTAAGCGCTTTACTTCTAAACTTAAATTTAAAATCTGCTCTGCTGTTAAATAAATTCCTTTATTATAAAAAAAATCATAGTTTCCTACTTCAACTAAATCTGCACCAGCTAATACACAATTATATAAATCAATAGGATTAATTGAAGATATGCAAATAGGTAAATTAGAATATGATTTCAAACTTTTGACTAGAGTAACATTAGCTGCAACATCCAGATACGTTGCTGTAGATAAATCGGCTGCTTTAGATATTTTAAGAACATTACCAATATTGGTATTGTTTATTCCAGTAATAATCTTTAGTACTGATTTAGACTGAAATGCTTTGTTTAATTGCTTATTATATAAATTCATAAAAATAAAGAAGTTAATCAAAAATTACTCAATACTAATTAAAATAGTTACCTGAATACTATATTTGTATCATAGCAACTATTAAAAATCTCATAACATACAAAAAAATTAATAAGTTAAACCCATACTACGAGTAGTTTCAGCTCCTAAATAAACTCTAACACTTAAAAAATCAGTAGGACAAGCTGTTTCACATCTTTTACAACCAATACAATCTTCTGTTCGAGGAGCAGAAGCAATTTGACCTGCTTTACAGCCATCCCACGGAACCATTTCTAAAACATCACAAGGACAAGCACGTACACATTGCGTGCATCCAATACAAGTATCATATACTTTTACACTATGAGCCATATGGTATTAACTATTCCTTTATTTTTATATTATATTTATATATTTTTTTACTTTGTAAAGATTAATTTAACCTGTAAATAAATATAGATATAAATATAACATAAAAAATGTTATTACTTAACGATTATTATGATATGTTACAAGAAAAACTAAGATTTAATACTCGCATAATCAGAAAGCTCAATATTAGTATAAGGAGTATTTTGTTCAGAAGGAGGAATTACTTGCCAAAAACAACCTAAATAATAATCCCACTGGTCTAATATTTTACGTGCTTTCAAGCTTTTTGTTTTAATCTCATAAAGCTCAATAAGATGAAATAACTGGTCTTCTGCTTCTTTAGTGACAATTTTTTTAACTTCAACAATTTCTAAATTCACCTTAGAAATAAATTCTTCTTCTTCTTCTAAGAAATAAGCCAATCCTCCTGTCATACCAGCAGCAATATTACGACCAGCAGAACCCAATACAACAATTAATCCTCCTGTCATATACTCACAAGCATGATCTCCAACACCTTCAATTACTGCTTTTGCTGCTGAATTGCGTACAGCAAACCTTTCTCCAGCTTGGCCATTAACAAATAAATAACCACCAGTTGCACCATAAAGACAAGTATTACCAATTATAGCAAAGTTAGATGACTGCTTTTTATATTCAGAATAAGGAGAAATAATTATTTCTCCTCCATTCATACCTTTACCAACATAATCGTTAGCTTCCCCAATTAAACTTAAGTACATTCCATTACAAATAAAAGAGCCAAAGCTTTGACCTGCTGTCCCAAAAAAGTTAATTTGTAAATTACCTTTGAAATTATTTGTACCATATTTTTTAGCTATCAGACCAGATATTCTTCCTCCTACTGATCTATCAGTATTAGCAATATTAACATTTTTAATAAAAGTTAACTCATTGTTGATAGCATTAGCAAAACTCACTTCTTCAAGTAGAGAATCGTCTAACACAAAACCATTGCTATGTATAGAATCATGAAAATTCAATAGCTCGTTTGAATCTTTGTAATTTAAAATAATTCCAAGATCTAGACTATTAGTTTTTACTAGAGATTTTACATTAAAACTTAGTAAACTAGTTAAACCAATAATTTCTTTTAAACTTTTATAACCTAAATTAGCTAATAAATACCTAACTTCTTCTGCCATATATGTAAAAAAGTTAACTAAATCAGCAGGTATACCAGGATACCTATTTCGTAGATCTTGTCTTTGTGTGGCAACGCCTACAGGACAATTATTGGTGTGACATATTCTAGCCATTACGCAACCAGTGGCAATCATAGCAACAGTACCAAAACCAAACTCTTCAGCACCCATGATAGCTGCAAAGATAATATCTTTTCCAGTTCTCAATCCACCGTCAACTCTAAGAATAACCCTATTCCTTAAATTATTATCAACTAATGTTTGATGTACTTCTGTTAATCCTAACTCCCAGGGAACACCCGCGTGCTTAATTGAACTTAATGGAGAGGCACCCGTTCCACCATCATGACCAGAAACTTGTATGATATCAGCATTACCCTTGGCAACACCGGCAGCAATAGTACCTATGCCTACTGAAGCAACTAACTTAACAGAAATTTGAGCAGAAGGATTAATTTGATGTAAATCAAATATTAACTGAGCTAAATCTTCTATTGAATAAATATCATGATGAGGTGGTGGAGAAATCAATGTAACACCAGGCTTACAATTTCTTAAGGTAGCTATATAAGGACTTACTTTTTTCCCAGGTAATTGTCCTCCTTCACCTGGCTTAGCACCTTGAGCTATTTTAATTTCTAATTGTTTAGCATTAACTAAATATTCAGGTGTTACTCCAAAACGACCAGATGCTATTTGTTTTATAGCTGAACTTGCAATATCATTATTTTCTAGGCCTTTCAAATGAGAAAAATCTTTTGAAATACCAGAACTACTAATATCACTAATGACCTTAAATCTCATAGGATCTTCACCACCTTCACCAGAATTTGATTTACCACCTATCCTGTTCATTGCTATTGCTAAAGTCTCATGAGTTTCTCTAGATAGTGCACCTAAAGACATCCCACCAGTACAAAAACTCGTTAATATCTCTTCTATTGATTCAACTTGATTAATATCTATTGGCTCTCTAGTACTAGATAACGATAAGAGATCTCTTAAATTAGTAGGATCTCTGTTTTCTAATAAGTTTTTGTATTTTTCATACAATGATGAATCTGCATTACGAACTGCCTTATGTAATGTTTTTGACATTTCTGGATTATTAACATGATACTCCGCTCCAGGTCTATATTGAACATAACCTAAATTAGGTAATTTTTTAGGTAGCTCTAAAACAAATGCTGACTTATAAGTTAACACAGTTTGCTCGAAAAAATCTTGACTACTAATACCAGAAAGTCTAGAAGTTGTATTTACAAAACATAAATCAACAATATCATTACCTAAACCTAATATCTCAAAAATTTGTGCACCATGGTAACTAGAAATTAAACAAATTCCCATTTTAGAAAGTATCTTTAAAATACCTTTTTCGATAGCATTACGATAATTATGCTGAGCATCTTGAATATTTACTTTAGGCAATTTACCATTAGCCATTAATTTTTGAGTCTTAATTTTTCCCCACCATTGACGTACAGTTAAAAATGCAAGATATGGACAAACAGCTGTTGCGCCATAACCAATCAAACATGCAAAGTGATGAGTATTCCAACATTGACCAGTGTCAACAATTAAAGAAACCTGGTGTCTTAAACCTTTCGCAATTAAATAGTGATGCAAGGCACCAACGATAAGTAAAGGAGGAATAAAAATAGATTTATCGTTTAAGGTATCTGAACGATCTGTTAAAACAATAATATTAGCTCCATTATTTATTTCAAAATAACATTTTTTACAAATAATTTGTATCTGACTATTAAAACTTACAATTGAACTATCTAAATCAATAAAAGTATTAATCTGATAAACTTTAAATATACTATTAGTTATTAATACAAGTTCTTGTTCATTGATAATAGGTGAAGTAATTGTAATTGACCTAGCCATATTTTCATTAGGCTCTAAATAATTACCTTTAGGTCCAATATGTGTGAGAAGTGACATAACTAGGCTTTCACGCAATGGGTCAATAGCAGGATTAGTTACCTGAGCAAATCTTTGCTTAAAATAATCATATACTAAGTGAGGTTTACTAGATAAAACAGCTAAAGGTATATCATCTCCCATACAAAAAGTTGGTTCTTTGGAAGAACTAGCCATATGTTCTATAACCAATTCAACATCTTCATTAGAATAACCATAAGCAGTATGAAGACGAGAAATTTGGTTTATATAACTTAAGTCACTTTCCTGTTGATAACACTGGTAATCAACATGTATCTTGTGATTAGATAACCATGATCCATAAGGAAACTTATTAGCAATTGCTTTTTTAATAACTAAATTTTCTAAAACTAGATTATTAACTAAATCAACAGAAAGCATTTGGCCAGGTCCTAAACGACCTTTATGCAGTACTTTATTAGAGTCAATATCTAAAATACCAGCTTCTGATGATAAGACAACTAAGCCTTCGGAATTAATAGAATACCTAGCAGGCCTTAAGCCGTTTCTGTCCAAAGTTGCACCAACTTTTTTACCATCACTAAAAACAACTAAAGCTGGGCCATCCCATGGTTCTTGCAGATTACTATAAAAGTTATAAAAATCATTAACTTCTTTACATGCAGATAACATAGGTTGATTATCGTATGCCTCTGGAATTAAAATCATTAAAGCTTCTTCAGGATCTTTCCCTGACTGAATCAATAATTCAACAACAGAATCTAAATTAGCAGAATCACTATTAAATAAATTTGTAATTGGTACTAACTCGTCAGAATAGTTTTTCCAAAAGCCACTTTTGAATAAAGGCTCTCTAGACTTAGTCCAATTTAAGTTACCTAAAAGTGTATTTATTTCACCATTATGTGCAATACATCTCATCGGTTGAGCTAAAGACCATTTGGGCATAGTATTAGTACTAAATCTTCTATGATATAATGCAAAGTTACTAATATATAACTTATCTTGTAAATCTAAATAGTACTCTGCTAAAGTTTCTGCACGTACCATACCTTTATAGGTAATCATACTGGAAGAAAAAGAACAAATATAAAAATCTTTATATATTTCAGGATTTGTACTACTTAAAACTTTTTCTATTTTTTTTCTAATTATATATAAGATATTATCTAAGCTAGAAACTTCAACGCTATTATTAGAAACTAAACATTGAATTACATAAGGCTGAGTAGACAAAGAATTAATTCCTAAACTACGAGAATTCACAGGTACCTTACGCCAATTAAGAATAGTAAAATCATATTGCTTTAAAATCCATGAAAAAACAGACTTCAATTCTTCAATATGATCTGGTGAAACGAATATCATTGCAACTGCTAGTGAATCTTGATTGTAAGTAGTATTATTAGGTAAACATGATAGTAATATATTCCAAGGTATTTGCGTGGTAATACCGGAACCATCACCAGATTTACCATCAGAACTACAACCGCCTCTATGCTCCATGCACTCAAGTGCTTTTAATGCACTAGAAACAATTTTACGGGATGGACTATGATTGATTTGTGCAACAAAACCAACCCCACATGCATCTCTTTCATTAATTGCAGAAGGAAAACCTAAGAAGTGACCAAGTTTATAAGTAGATTCTTTTGATATTTGCATATATAACTTTAATATAATGATAAAAAACTATAAATAATAAGAATAATAGATATAACGAACTAATAAATCATTAAACTTAAAATAAATTTAAACATAGTTCAGATAATTCAAACTTAAAATATTATTTTTATAGTATTGCATATATTTCAATAAAACGTACAAAATTAACTAACTTAAAAAGAGAATGGCAAAAAATTATTATAAAAATAAAATTGATTTAAAAAGTATTACATATAAAACTGAAGAACTACTTGAAATAATAGATAATAGGTATAAAATAACAATACAAGTAGCAAATAGAGCTAAAAGAAAAAAATATGAAGATATAGATATTATAGATGATCCACTAAATAAACCTGTAATTAAAGCAATTATAGAAATGGTTGATGAAATAAAAGGACCAAAAATTTTAGAGGATTAAATAAAAGCACGAAAAAAACAATTTAATGTTTTTTAATAAAAATTTTATACAAGTATTATAATATTAGGTTAATAGATATTTTTAAAAAATAATATATAAAAACAGGATAATAATATGCTAGACGCATTTGCCAAAGTAGTAGCTCAAGCTGATGCAAGAGGTGAATTTCTAAGTAATAAACAAATTGAAGCTTTAGAAAATATTTTAATAGATGGTAATAAAAGATTAGATACAATTAATAAAATTAATTCTAATGCTTCTGCTATTGTGACTAATTCTGCCAGAGCTTTGTTTGCTGAACAACCACAACTTATTCAGCCTGGTGGTAATGCTTACACGAGTAGAAGAATGGCTGCTTGCTTAAGAGATATGGAAATAATTTTGAGATATGTTAGCTATGCAATGATTGCAGGAGATTCTAGCGTACTTGATGACAGATGCTTAAATGGACTTAGAGAAACTTATCAAGCTCTAGGAACACCAGGACCATCAGTAGCTATAGCTATACAAAAAATGAAAGAAGCCTCTATAAGTATAGTTAATGAAGCAAACGGAGTTACTAATGGAGACTGTAGTTCACTAATATCAGAACTTAGCATATACTTTGATCGTGCCGCTACAGCAGTAGTATAAACAATATATAAAAACTTAAATATACATATCAACAGGAAAGACTTCATAATGAAAACACCTATAACAGAAGCTATAGCATCAGCAGATAGTCAAGGTAGATTTTTGAGTAACGCAGAACTACAATCCATCAATGGACGTTACCAGAGAGCATCACAAAGTTTAGAAGCAGCAAAATCTTTAACATCTAATGCACAAAGACTTATTACTGGTGCAGCACAGGCAGTATACACTAAATTTCCTTATGTAACTCAAATGCCGGGACCAACTTATGCATCTAGTGCAATTGGTAAAGCAAAATGTGCGAGAGACATTGGTTACTACTTAAGAATGACAACTTATTGTCTTGTAGTTGGTGCAACTGGACCGATGGATGAATATTTAGTTGCTGGTTTAGAAGAAATCAACCGCAGCTTTGAACTATCTCCTAGTTGGTACATAGAAGCAATTGAATACATCAAAAATACGCATGGTTTATCAGGACAAGCTGCAAATGAAGCTAATACTTATTTAGATTATGCGATAAACGTACTAAGCTAAATCATAGACTTGTTTTAATTAAATTTAAACTTAAAAAGTATTATAGAAATAATTTAAAAAATTATTTCTAATTGAGTAAATTATTATAATTATATATTCTAAGAAAATTTTAGTTAAATTAATTAAGAAAAAAAAATATTAATACTATTGTATGAACAAATTTAAACAGCTAGAAACATGAAAACAAGATTAAAAAAAATAATATTGAACACTAGCTTAAAACGACAATATAAACAAAGTCAGAAAGATCAATTATGTATCGCTATGAAGTACATCAAAAAAAATGCTGGTCTTTAGATAAATTAAATTAATATTTCAAAAGAAAATTATGCTACAGTACAATCGAGTAAAAGAATAAGTCAAAACTTACTAAAAATAAAAAACCATAAAAACAAAAATTTTTTTCGATAAGTTAGTAATAACAAGCTTGTATCTTAAAATAAGTGAGATTTAATACTAACCACATTTTACAGTACTATATTCTGATGAACAAATGAAATTCAAATATAAAGCATATAATCACTATTACAAACAAAGACTCATACAATAAAAACATATTTAAATTTAATAACAAATAACATAAATACAAATCCAAAGATAAAAAGCAAGTTTATAAATATTATCCAAAAGTCAATTAATAAAACTCCTAATATCAAAATTTTTACTATAAATGGCAGATAATATAATATAGAACAGACTTAAAATACTTTAATGTAAAAATGTAATTGTTATCAGATACAAAATAAGAAACAAATAATGAAAAAACTATAGTTAGAAAATATATCTAAAAAATTCATTCCACCAACAAAAATAAATGATAATAATGAAATACTATCGTTATATTTAATTTTAGATCAGATATAATAAAACAATTAGTATGATTCTTTAATAAACCAAAATTTTAAGAATTTCATAGAAAAAAATAAAAAATTTATTACTTGCAAAATTTACTAAATATGACAGTTAGATCAAAATAACAACATTCTTTAAAACACTAGATTATAAAAATATTATAAAAAACGAAAAATAACTGAAACAGAAAAAATCATCGAGTAACTTACAATTCAGATGAAAGCACAGGAAAATTTTTTTTGATAATAATAAAGATTTAACATCAAACACTTAAATAATAGCATATAGTCTAGAACCTTAAATCTCAACCGATAAAATTAACTATACATAAGCTAATCCAATAGGTCAAAAAATATATTAACTTATAGTCATAAATTATGCCAAAAGTAATATGGTAAGTCACCCAGTTAATATGTGAGCCAATATAAAAACGATAAAAATGATTCATAATTAATTGCATAGGAATAATAATGAATAAGATATAGCAAGCATTATTGACCCCTATGATAAATTATGAAGCAATAGCGTAAAGTTTATAATAAAAAAAATGCAAATCTTTTAGAATTAAACAAATAACATTTTTTATACTAAATAATATAAAAAAAGGAAATCATAATTTAGCATCAAAGAAAGTTGAGTATATATAAAAGCAACAATTTTATAGATACCAAGTATTAGTATACCCTGAAAGATAAATGGTAAATTATTGATTAAAAATAAAGACAAAAAAAGTTTTATAAAATGTCATTATGATATCTAATATTAATAAAATTCAAATTATATGTATTTTTCAGAGAAATAAAATACATTTATCAAAACAAATTTCAACAAAAATCATTACTTTAAATGAAGGATCACATACAAAGCTTATAGGTTATAAATATAACTGTATTACAAAGTTAAAAATTTTACAAAAATCACAAAAAAAAATGCGTTATGTGTGGCTAGATAACTCACTATATACAAGCATAACTTTTGCTAGATCGATATGGTACATAATAAATTATAGAGAATTAAATATTAACATAACAAATAATTATCCAATAGGCTTATCATTTGCAAAAAATAAAATAGATATACATAGAAATATATATGAAATGTATTACTGCTATTCACAAGAACTTGAACAAATATTTAAATTTCACAAAGGTATATGGGGAAGAAAGTACATAATATATAATTTTAACAATTATAGTACTGTTATACAAGAATTTTTTTCACCGAACATTAAGCTTTAAAAAAAATAAACATAATATAATAAAACATCAAATGATCAATCTCTTTACTTACAATTCTACTAACAAATACAAAAATACTATTAAACAAATCAATATAAGGGCAGACAAAATAAAAAATTATTCAAATATACTTTTTAAAGAAGAAACAACAAAGATTAGGGATGAAATTAAAAATTCTAGTATAGATGAAAAAGATATCAAAATCAAAGCGTTTGCTACAGTTAAAGAAGCTATTTTTCGAGCTACTGGTTTAACACTGTTTGATGTTCAATTACTAGGAGGTTTAACACTAAAAGATGGAAATATAGCCGAAATGAAAACAGGAGAAGGTAAAACATTAGTAGCATTACTACCAGCATATTTATATAGCTTAAATGATAAAGGTGTACATATAGTAACAGTGAATGACTATTTAGCCGAAAGAGACGCAAATTTAGCTAAAAAAATCTTTTCTTACTTAGGTATAACAATTGGACTGATAACACAAAATACAACAAACGAATCAAGGAAAAAGGAATACCGCAAAAATATTACTTATATAACAAATAGCGAATTAGGATTTGATTATCTAAAAGATAATATGGCTATTCACAAAAATGACATACTACAAAGAAAATTTTATTATGCAATTATAGATGAAGTTGATTCTATTTTAATTGACGAGGCAAGAACACCATTAATTATTTCAGGAAATGCAAAAAAACAGAATGATTTCTACGAAAATGCCAAAGAAATATCGAATATTTTAAAACACACAATAGACTATGAGATTGATGAAAAATCTAAAAGTATTATCCTAACAGTAGAAGGCATATCAAAATGTGAAAAAATTCTGAAAATAAATAATTTATACAGTATTAATAGTCCTTGGATAAAGTATATTATTAATGCCTTAAAAGCAAAAGAATTTTTTCTCAAAAATCGGGACTACATTATAAAGAATAATCAAATTACAATAGTAGATGAATTTACAGGAAGAATTATGATAGGTAGACGATGGAGTGAAGGATTACATCAAGCTATAGAAGCAAAAGAAAATGTCAAAATTGAAGCAGAGAATAAAGTATTAGCATCAATTACATATCAAAACCTATTTTTACTATATGGAAAATTATCAGGTATGACTGGTACAGCAAAAACGGAAGAAGAAGAATTTATAAATATATATAACATGAATGTAATGTGTATGCCAACAAATAAACCATGCTTAAGAAAAGATTTAACAGATTTAGTATACAAAAATGAATATATTAAATGGCAAGCAGTTGCTAATGAATGCTTAGATATGTATACAATAGGAAGACCAACTTTAATTGGTACAACAAGTATTCAACAATCAGAACTACTATCAAAAATACTAGAAGAACTTCAAATACCACACAATTTACTAAATGCAAAACCAGAAAATGTAGCCAAAGAATCAAATATAATATCAGAAGCAGGACGAAAAAATACAATTACCATTGCTACAAATATGGCTGGAAGAGGTACAGATATCATTTTGGGAGGCAATCCAGAAAAAATAGCAGAACAAGAAATAAGACAATATATCAAAAATAAGTGCAATAAAATTACTAAAAAAGAAAATTTAAATAATCATGAGCTGGAATTAATAATTAAGAATATTAAAATTTATGACGATAATAATGAAAATAGTGAAATCGAGTATTTAAAAGAGTTAAAGGAATTGTATAGAAGTATAGAAAAAAACTATAAAAATAAATGTAAAGAAGAAAAAGAATATATATTAGAAATAGGTGGATTATATATTATTGGTACTGAAAGACATGAATCAAGAAGAATAGACAACCAATTAAGAGGTAGATCTGGAAGACAAGGAGATAGAGGTACATCAAGGTTTTTTTTAAGCTTACAAGATAACTTATTTAGAATATTTGGTGGTCAAAATATAGAGAAAGTAATTAATAAATTAAATATAGATAGTGATACGCCAATAGAATCGATTTTATTAACTAAAAGTTTAAATTCAGCACAAAAAAAAGTTGAAGCGTACTTTTATGATATTAGGAAACAATTATTCGAATACGATGAAGTTATTCACAGTCAAAGAAAAGCAATATATAGTGAAAGAAATAAAATACTAAATTATTCATTTAACAGAGACTGTATTATAGAGTATGGAGAACAAACTATACAAGAAATGTTAAATGCATACTACAAAGATCGTAGTAACAAATTCATTTTAGAAAAAATCATCAAATTACTCAACCTCAAAATTAACGTTCATGATTTAAGTGCAATGAATTTTAATGAAACAAAAAGATATTTTAATGAACAATTTAGAATTAGCTATGACCTTAAAGAAATGTATTTAGAGCAATTAAGACCAGGTTTAATTAGACAATTAGAAAAATATTATTTGTTACAACAGATAGATAAAGCTTGGCAAGAACACATAGATAAAATGAATTTACTGAAAGAATACATAGGATGGAGAAGTTATGGACAACAAGATCCATTAATAGAGTATAAAAATGAAGCTTTTAATTTATTTATTAATATGATTACTTATATCAGACAAACAGTGATATATTCAATCATGAGATCTAGGTTAATAATAGATATATAAATTTAAAAATCAATTGACATTTAGGTTAAAATATCTTATAGTTTTAGTCGTGCCGCAGGCCCCCATCGTCTAGAGGCCTAGGACATCTCCCTTTCACGGAGGTAACGGGGATTCGAATTCCCCTGGGGGTATTACATGAATAGAATAACAATATATAATATAAGCCTTATTTAACAGCTGCGGATTTCATTTGGACACAAAAAGAACCAACTTCTCTTACTATGTCTTTATTTTTATCAGAATTATTATACTTAGATAAAATTTTAGTAAAGGCACTTCCTACCACAATACCATGTATACCAATATCAGACTTCAGAATATCTTGTACATGTTCTGGTTTTGCAATGCCAAAACCTAACATAATCATTTTATTACTATGGATTAAAATTTCATTTGCAATTTTATTTATATTACTATCTATTGAATCTCTAATACCAGTAACACCAGTACTACTTACCAAATAAAGACAACCTGGAGACTTTTTAATAATATTTAAGATTCTACTATTAGAACTAGTTGGTGAAATAAAAAGTATTAACTCTATTTGACTAATTTTACATAAGTTAAGAATATAGTCAGCTTCTTCTATAGGTAAATCAGGTATGACAAGACCTTTAACATTAAGACTAGCAATTTCATGAATAAAAGATTTTATGCCTCTTACTAAAATTGGGTTGTAATAACTAAATATTATTATAGGTGTACTAATTATACCAAAGGTTTTTTTTAAAATAAAAAAAACAGTATCGAGATTAACTCCATTGTTTATAGCAACCTTAGAAGCTTCTTGAATTAAAATACCATCAGCTAAAGCATCAGAGTAAGGAACACCTAATTCGATAGCATCCACACCTTGTTTATCAAGTTCATATAAAATCTCTAAAGTTAAATCAAGATTTGGATAACCAGCAGTAATAAAAGGAATAAATGAGCAGACTGACCTTTTGTAATTTTCATGGAGAACATTAGAAATATCATTCATATTAGCTTTTCAATATAAAAATAAGGATTTTAGCATTTTAAAAAATGGGTTGCCCGGGACTCGAACCCGGAACTAATCGGTTAAAAGCCGAGTACTCTACCATTGAGTTAGCAACCCACCCTTGTTAATAAATAACATAATATATAAATTATCACAACTAAATAAAATAAAATGCCGTACAACTTAACAAAACTGTTAGATAAGCTTATTAAGAATTTTATAGAAAAACAAAATATCAATTCTATACTTGTAGCAGTTTCTGGAGGACAAGACTCTATATTATTAATAAGTATTTTAAATAATATAAGAAATAACTTTAATCATAAAATTAAAATATCTTATATTTACATTGATCATCAATGGAAATATAGTAGCAAATTACAAATAAAGCACTTAACTAACTATATTAAGTCAAAAAATAGTAATATTACTATTTATCAAATCAATCAAGCTACAAAATCAGAAAATAATTGCAGAGAGAAAAGATATCACATAATTTATAACCATGCAATAAAATATAAATATAATCTTGTAATTACAGGTCATAATAGTAGTGATAAGGTAGAAACTTTTTTTCAAAACATAAGCAGAAAATCTGGTATAGAAGGTTTAAGTAGTCCAACAATTCATAGTAATATTAGCTATAATTTTTTTTTATTAAGACCTTTACTAAATATCAATAAAGAAGAAATACACAGATTATGTAAGAAACTGAATTTACCAATATGGTCAGATAACACAAATTATATTTACAAGATACATAGAAACAGAATAAGATATGAATTACTACCATATATACGTAATTTTTTCAACACAAAAATAGAAAATAATTTAATATACTCAATAAAAAATCATTATTATGAAAATGAATATATTAAACAAAATGCTACTAAATTATACTTACAGTGCAAGCATAACTTTAAAATTGCAATTAATTATAGGAAACTTTCCAAACAACATCTTATTTTACAAATAAAATCACTACAAATTTTTTATATAAATAACCTAAAAATAAATTTACATCATGAAACAATAAAAAAAATTATTAATATGACTAGCAAACAATTAAACAAAAGAATTATTATTTTTGAAGATAACAATTATATACATTTATTAAATCAGAAATGGCTATATGTAAATACTAAAAGTAAATAAATTATATTAAAGGAGGAAAAATTACACAATAAATACTATAATTAGTATATATACAATAATTTAAATAAAATATAAAAATAACAAGAAGGAAATTTAATTATGATTAACTGGCAAGTTATTGGACAATTAGTTTCGCTTGGCATAATTGTTCTTGTTGGACCTGCTGTAATAATATTACTTTCAGTAAATAAAAGTAACTTATAAATATAAATTTGAATAATTAACTTTTACATTAAGTTAAAAATACAAACATGATATATTTAGCTAGGTCATATATTACAATGAATTAATTGAATCAAGTAAGATGTTTATATCAAGAAACTGATTACTACCAGCAAAATCACTATTTTGAGGTAAAAAAAGCATGCAATGACATTCACGTCTTTCTCGCATAGGTACACAAGGACAATTCCAGTATGTATTTGAAACCTCTAAGTCCTTGTCATCATAATGACGACAAGGGCATAAAGGAGCTCCATGTGAATCTTTGTGCTTTGCTAGACCTTCAATAACAACAGCAGTAACACCAGGATCTATACAAAAAAAGGTACCTGTTCTTCTTGCATATGCCTCAGAAAATTTTAACATTGCATCAAAACTAGAAGGGATATTATTAGAATTAAGCATATATCATTTAAATTTATATTAAGAATATAATATGTAAACTTACGGGTTAATTAACATCAAATAGCTTTTAAGACTTTCAACAAAATGTTAAGATAGCCATAAGACATCTTTGAAATTACATATAATTAATATATACTAATAATACTAAAATCAAATAAATATTTACAAAGCATGACATCATCATATTTACCTTCCATTTTAACACCTCTCATTGGAATACTTTTTCCAGGAATAGGTATGGCACTACTATTTATATATATCGAACAAGATACTATTACATAAAAAATAAAATAAACCATGTTATATACTGTAAAAATAGTATATATATGGTTTATCAATCCACATCAATTAATAAAAACACTTTTTGATAAAGTTTAAAGAGAAGATCCTATACCTGAATAGGAACCATATATAAAAATTCCTAAAACAGCAATAGCAGCTATCCCACCAACAGTAGCAACTAACCATAAAGGTACTCTACCCGTATTTGACATGTTACTTAATTCTCCAATAATAAAACTATTAAACTAAACAAAGTTATAAGTATAACTTAGAAAAAAGATTTCTAAACAATAAACTACATTTTAGTTAAAAAAGTAACTAGAAAATAGTACAGCTAACACAAAAATTAGAAGTAAACCCCAAAACAAAGATGTACGATTTAATTCTACAGGCTCTTTATTAGGATTAGGACCACTCATAACAAAATACCTCCTATCTTTGAATAAATTGCATAGACGTAATAGCGCCTAGAAAAAATACAGTAGGTATAGCTATACCATGGATAGCTAACCACCTAAAAGTAAAAATTGGGTACGAAATCGGCTGGTTAGAACTTTTTTTAGTCACAAATATCTCCTCATTAAATACCTTTTGTTAAATCTTCAAGTTCTTGCTTAGCACTAAAGCGATCATTTACTAAAGGAACTTGTTGACGATCTTGAGTAAAATACTCATTAGGCCTTGGAGTACCAAAGACATCATAAGCTAAACCTGTACTAACAAATAACCATCCTGCAACAAATAAAGCCGGAATAGTGATACTATGTATAACCCAATAACGAATACTTGTAATAATATCAGAGAAAGGACGTTCTCCAGTTGATCCTCCTGACATAAGTAATACCTCCAAACTAAAAATATATCAATAAGACAAACATTAAATATATGATCAAGTCACATACATGATAATATTGTAATATATATAGTATCTATTTTATTACATAGTAAATATTCTTCTCAAATATTTTTTTTTACAGAATAGAAAATGCACTTAATAAACTATCAAATAAAAAATAAGATAAGAAAAAATTCAATATAAAAACAGCAATTAATGACGTGACAACAGAAGAGGTAGTAGAGAAGCCAACACCCCTAGAACCACCTGATGTTGTTATACCCCATACACAACTAATCATGGATATGAATAATCCAAATATTAAAACCTTGAGTAAAGACTTAATTAGATCAAACAGGATATTACTGTACCATAAATTAATAAAAAAAAAATTAGGACTAATATCGTACAGGAAAAAACAAATAAAAGCACTACTTATAAAACTAGTAAACAAAGAAAATAAGTTAAGTAAAGGAAACATCAAGATCAATGCTAAAACACGAGGATAAATTAAATAACAAATAGGATTAATACCTAAAATAAATAAAGAATCAATTTGCTCTGTAACAACCATTGTACCTATCTCAGAAGTAAATAAGGAACCAACTTTACAAATTATAATAATAGCAGTTAAAACTGGAGATAATTCTCTGATAAAAGACATTGCCAAAATAGAACTAACTAAATGAACTGCATTTAGATATAGAAATTCTTTAACAATTTGCAAACTTAAAACTAAACTTATAAAAAAAGAAGTTATTATATTAATAAAAAAAACATCTAAACCCACAGATTCTAAGGATTTAAGAAAACTTTTAAAATCTAAGGATTTAATGATTGCAAAATTCAATAGATAGCAGAATATTCTAAAACACAACTTAATTCTTTTGAGAAATTTAGCCATATACGATTGAAAGTAAAAAGTATTGATTTTTTTATATGAATAGACTATATTAAATCCCGGATTGAACTTAGTGGGGCGGTTAGCTCAGTGGTAGAGCGCCTGCCTTACAAGCAGGTGGTCACTGGTTCGAGTCCAGTACCGCCCAATCCAAATAAAATAACTTTTTCAAGAAATAAGGGCTTATCGTCTAAGGGATTAGGACAGGGACCTTCTAAGTCTCTAATGTAGGTTCGAATCCTACTAAGCCTATATAAAAATAGCTACTAAACTAGAATCTCATTCACAACTTGATCAACCTTAGTACCAGAATCTATGGTATCTAAAGGGTCTTTTCTTAATCTATGACGCAAACATAAAGTTATAACTTGCTTAACGTCAGAAATATCAACCTCTTTTTTGTTCTGATATGCAGCAAAAGCTCTAGCAGCTCTATTAGTTACAATATCCCCTCGCAGTCCGTCTACATTCAAAACACCACAAATATTAGAAATTTTAACTTTAAGATCATAATCTATAACAATCTCTTTAAGTAAATGCTGAGCATTTATAATTGTTTCTTTTAAATGATTCTGCTTTTTACTAAACTCTTTCATACAACCATAAGGATCTTGATCAAAACTTGAGCGTTGTTCTACAATTTGTACTCTTAAAGAAGCATCTCTCACTGTTCTAATTTCTGCATGCATGCCAAATCTATCAAGTAATTGAGGTCTCAGCTCCCCCTCTTCTGGATTGCCTGATCCAACTAACACAAATCTAGCTGGGTGTCTGATTGAAATCCCTTCTCTCTCAACAGTGTTCCAACCAGATGCAGCAGCATCCAATAAAATATCAACTAAATGATCATCTAATAAATTAACTTCATCAACATAAAGAATACCCCTATTTGCTTTAGCTAATAAGCCTGGATCAAAACTTTTAACACCTTCATTTAAAGCTTTTTCGATATCAATAGTTCCACATAGCCTGTCTTCAGTTGCACCTAGTGGTAAATCTACCATTGGTACTTTAATCGACTGAGTAGATAAATTTATATTGTTCTCTAATTGAGTTTTTACAAAATCAGACATTAAATCATAATCAGAAACATGAGAATTAAAAAAATCATCACTGACTACTTCGATTTCAGGGAGGAGATCTGCTATAGCTCTAATTGTTGTAGATTTTCCGGTTCCACGATCACCCATAATCATAACACCACCAATCTTAGGATCAATAACATTTAATATTAAAGCAAGTTTCATTTCTTCTTGACCTACGATGGCAGTAAAAGGAAAAATTGGACGCATTTGATTTTTTATTTTATCCACAATATTTTTTAATATGAATTTTATTTAAGTAACAGTAGTATTATATTAAATCAAGATAAGATTAAAATCCAATAAAAATAATTATTTTAAAAGATGCAAAACTTAGAATAAAGTACTATAAGTATTAGCATCTAACAAACAAAAAATGAAGTCAAATATTTTAAGAATATAAATCTGTTCCTAATCTTATAGCTAAAATTGCAGAAACTAAGGCAAAAAGTAAAGCAACAAAAATTTGGCTATCAGTAATCATAAATCAATCTCCAATAATCTTAAAAATAAAGCTATTTAAAAACTATATACAATATAAATAAAATTATAAAAAAAAGTACATGATATTAAACTAATTTAATATATATTAATTACATCTATTTCATAATGCTTAGTTGTTAAATATCTAATAATGTTTTCATTAAAACGCATAGATTTTTCCAACAATAATACTAAAGAACCATTCGCTTGATAATTCATTTGAACATATATTCCGTCATAGTATTGTAAAATATTATAACTTAAATGACGTCTACCTCGATGCTGCACAACTATATCTTTAGCACCCTGCTCTTTCAATAATGCTTTGTAGTAATTTACTAAAGATAAGTTAGAACTTTCAGTAACATCTGGCTTCAAAACATAAATTGTCTCGTAACTATTTAAAATATTCATATTATAATCCTTTTTATTTAAATATAATATATTTAAGGTGTATCAATCTGTATCTTAACAGCTTGGGAAATAACTGGTATATTAGCATACTTTCCCTCTAAAGACTTAAAAGAAGAGTAGAGAATAGTAGACAATACAAACCAGAATAAAGTATTACACAAAATTAAACCATAAAGGCTAACTCTAAACTCTATAGGTAATGCTCTAAAAGCAGAACCTAAAAGAGAATTAATCAAAAAAAGTAAAATTGCTTGTAAAACATTAAAGCGAATAAACGGACGATTAGGGATAGGACTCTTAGATCTGACGAATAAATAATATAAAACAAAAAAAGTTATAAAAGCTAAAGCTGGGTGAGTAACATAAAAAATGACTAAAGGCATAAAAGTTTTTTTATATAAAGTCATTAAACTGAAAGGGTAATCGGGTAAAACTTGTTGACCAAAATTTTGTAATCCCTCCATAAGAGGAAGACCATAGGGAAAAATAGAGGCAAATCTATCTATAAAAGTGACTCCATGAATATCGCTATTATAATTTTGCAAAAATATTAAGTATATTCGGTAACAACATAATACAGACAATAAAATAAATACTAGGCTAATAATAAAATATAAAAAAGAAGTAAGCATGTTACTGAAATCGTTTAATAACTAAATAAAAAATTATAAGATTTATACTTGATAACTAAAACTACAATAGTCTAACATCAAATGAAAGAAAAGTTGAATAATAAATAAAATTTTACACAAAATTTTTATGACTACACATAATAATACAAATATTACTGAAAAAAATAAATTAACACATAATTTTCAAATTGCAGATCAGATATTTCAATCAAGACTTATGCTAGGAACAGGAAGATATAGAAATTCAGATGAAGCAATAAATAGTATAGAAGCAAGTAAAGCATCAATTATTACAGTTGCTATAAGGAGAATTAAAACATTAAAAGATATTGGTAAAAGTAATTTAATTGATCTTATTAATTGGAAAAACTTATGGATGTTACCAAATACAGCTGGATGTGAAACAGCAGACGAAGCAATAAGAATAGCTTCATTAGGAATAGAAATTAATAAACAGGTAGGTCAATCAGATAACAGATTTATTAAATTAGAAGTTATATCTGATTCTAATAATTTATTACCAGACCCAATTGGAACACTTAAAGCTGCTGAGTATTTAGTAAATAAAAATTTTGTTGTACTACCATACATTTATCCAGATCCTATCTTAGCAAAACAGTTAGAAGATATTGGCTGTCATGCTATAATGCCTTTAGGTTCACCAATTGGATCTGGACAAGGTATACAAAATTTAGAGAATATTAAAATAATTCTTGAAAATGCTAAAGTACCGATAGTTATAGATGCTGGTATAAGTAGAGCAAGTGAAGCAAGCCAAGCAATGGAGATGGGAGCTACGGCTGTTTTACTTAACACAGCTGTAGCTAAATCTAGCAATCCCACTATGATGGCTGAAGCAATGAAATTAAGTGTAATTTCTGGCAGAAATTGTTACTTAGCAGGTATAATGAAAACACAATCAAATGGATACTCTAGTTCCCCAGAGAACGGAAGACTTAAACTTATATAAAATATAAATAATAATGATTTTAATCATAGATAATTACGATAGCTTTACCCAAAACCTAGTTCAATATACAGGAGAATTAGGATACAAAATAATAGTCACCAGAAATGATAAATTAATTACAGATAATATAAAGAAAATAAAACCAACACATATAATAATTTCTCCAGGACCTGGTAAGCCAGAAAATTCAGGTATCTGCTTAGATATTATAAGAAGATACTCTAATAAAATACCTATCTTAGGAATTTGCTTAGGACATCAAGCTATAGGACATGTATATGGAGGCATCATTAAAAAACTTAAAAAACCAATACACGGTAAAACCGATGCTATCTTTAATAACCAGGAAGATATATTTAAAAATTTAAGCTGCTCTTTCAAAGCAACTAGATACCATAGCCTTATAGTAGATATGAAAACATGCCCTAATATTTTGAAAGTAACAGCATGGACACAAGAAGGTCTTATAATGGGTTTTCAACATAAATATTATAATAAATTAAGGGGAATACAATTTCATCCTGAAAGCTTATGGACACAAGAAGGCAAAACTATTATAAAAAATTTTTTATTATCTTAATAAAAAAGGATATTTAAAAAGATTATTAAATTGCTTATTAGTATAAAAATGATAAATTTGATTCATTACAAGAATATCTTGTTCAAAAAATAAAGTTGCTCTATTGGTAGATCCAAGAAATTCTAAAAAAAATGAAGAGTCATAAATCCAAATCTGAGAATAAGACAAGTAGCTTAAAAAAGTCGTAGTAATCATGATAAAAAACCCAAAATAAACTATAAAAATACTTGGATCATATTTAATTTGTAAACCTGTACTGGAAATAATATTTTCAATGCAATAAGGTGTGAAATTAATATAAAAATTTTGACCCATCATAACTTCTTTTAAAATCATACCTTTCCCATTACAAACTAAGACTTTATCACCTAAACGATTTAAAACAAAAAGCACTTTTTTATTTTCAGCTAATTGTAAGCTAGAAACCCAAAAAACTTGACCATTATCTATTTTTTTAAAAAGCTTTTGCTGAAAAAGATAAGTCTTATTTACTGATAATCTTAATGAATTAAGATCCCAATCTGTTTGGTAAAAAGTTATATTATTAAAAATAAAAGGTTTATTAACATAAATTAGTTGAGATTTAGAGAAATTTTTATTATTTGAATATAGTGATAAACGAGAAAAAAACTGTTTTACAGAGCCACTGCTATAGTATTGAATATAAAAATCATCTAAATGACCTAAAAAATTAGATTCTAATCTGCTATAAAACCCAGAATAGACCAAGTTTTTTAAATGGAAAATTTCGCCTACAGGTATAGTTTCTTGCAAAACAAAACTATAAAAAAAGCCATAAGTAGAGCCAGCTAGAATTGCAATAATACTAAAGTGTACAAAAATAGGTGCAATCCTGCCATATAAACCTTTGTAAGCATAAATAGAACTATCTCTACAAAAAACAAAAAATTTAGAAGAAATCAGGGAGTAAATAAAATTAATTGATGAATAACGAGAGTCAATATATCTACTGGTGTCATATTTACTAGAATATAATTTTTTTTGAGAATATATAAATTTCCAACGCCTTGCATTTTTTAAACTAGGCATTTGAGTAGTAAAAGTACATGAGATTAAAGTTATAGCTAAAGTAAGTAAAAGAAGTATAAACCACAAAGTTCGAAAAACATGGTCTAAACCTAAAAACTCAATTAATGAAGCATACTGTAAATAATTAAGTTTATAATAAATAACATCTTGCTCTTGCTCTAGTATAGAACCCATTACACAGGCAAAAGAAATAAAAACTAAAAGGAGTAAAGATAAGTTCAAATTAGCGAGTCTTTTTAATAACCTCCAAAAGCAATTTTTTAAATTCAAGTTTTTTGTAAACATATTAAGAAATTAAGTTAAGATAAAAAGTTATAACAATAAAATGTGTAAATTAATAAAAATAATCAATAAGTAATTAGTTTTAATAGAGACGACAAGGATACCACAAGAAGTAAAGAGCCAGCAAAACGATTAAAGAAAAACCAAAAACTTGAAAAAATATTTGCACTTAAAGAATATAACTTCAAGCTAAAAATAAGAAATAATGGTATCACTATACCTGTTAAATAAGCAAAATAATATAAAAATAGATGAAAAGTATTGTTAATATTTTTAACTAAAAAATTAAATAAAACTAATATAGAGGTGTTACAAGGCAAAGAACTCAAGCCGATCATTAAACCCGTAAAGTAAGTTTCGAACTTAATATTCTTCTTTTCAAAAATTTTAAAAAATGAATTAAAAATAAAATAGGCTTTTGACAAATCAAGAATATTCATTAAATCAAGTGATAATAAAACCATAAAAGAACTAGAAAGAATAGGTAATTTAGCAAAAAAAGTATGTGAACTAATCGTATTACTAGATAAGATAAATAATAAAAAACTCGTTAAAATCCCACAAATAAAGAATATAATGTTATTTACTGTATTATTTCCATAAGAAATATAAGAAAAACTTAAAGGTAATATCGAAACAAAACATGGAGTAAAAATAGTAAGAATACCAAGAAAAACAAAAACTATTAGCAATATAATAATATTAGAAATACTAGAGGATAAAACAAACTTAGAAAAATAATATTGAAAATAATACAATATTGTTTCATACTTATCAACAAAAATACTAAAAATAATACTCACAATAACCTACTTGCAATATTAAGCAATAAAAATATCAGATGTAAATTAATATTATGACTCCCCAGGAAGGACTTGAACCTACGACCAATCGGTTAACAGCCGATCGCTCTACCACTGAGCTACTGAGGACAACCTTAGTGATAACTTTATCATTAAAGGAAAAAAAAAACAATACGCACATTATTATCTTAAGTATTGTTTTTTAAAATCAAACATGATATAGTCTGTCTTGTAATATAACGAAAAAGTTAAATACAGTGTTAGGCATAGCGGACGTGGTGAAATTGGCAGACACGCTAGATTTAGGTTCTAGTGAGAATATCTCGTGAGAGTTCAAGTCTCTCCGTCCGCATAATAACTAAAACCTTTGCAAAACCAAACTAATACATCCATTATCTTTAAGATGTTCAGTTACACGACTAAAACCTTGAGCATAACCTTGTTCTATAACTACGTTGTAAGCATATTGCTGAAGTAGACGTTCAGTAAAATAATTGAAATCTATATCCGAATTCCATAAGCCCAAATCGACTATTAATAAATATTGATCAACATTCCATTGAAAGCTACAAGATGGTGTGTGAAAATCGCTTCTATCCAAATCATAAACGAATAAAGTTTTGTGATCACAAATTATAGATTTATCTGAGGAGATTTTATATAAAAAACCTAAGTCTTTAACAGTTTTTTTCAATAATTTTAAGTTAGTAATACTTGTCTTGATTTTGCTAAAGTGTGACATGATTTATATATAATGATTAAAATTTTAAAACATAAACTTATTATATTGAAAAAAAACTAAAAAAGTTATCAGTAAACTATTTCTTAATAAAAAACAACTTAGTGAACTATATTTTTTTTTCTTCAAAAACTTTACATGTTAGAGTCAATATTGTAATAATATATTTAACAGGTAATAAAAAATCTGGGAAGTATCTAAGCAAAATAAATAATAATAATAATAAATATGACTGTTACTTTAGAAAGACGCGAAAGCGCAAGCTTGTGGGAACGTTTTTGTACTTGGATTACTAGCACTGAAAACCGCTTATACATCGGTTGGTTCGGTGTTGTAATGATTCCAACACTATTAACTGCTACATCTGTATTCATCATTGCATTCGTTGCTGCACCTCCTGTAGATATTGACGGTATTCGTGAACCAGTAGCTGGTTCTTTACTATATGGAAACAATATTATATCTGGTGCTGTAATTCCAAGCTCTGCAGCGATTGGTATCCACTTCTATCCTATTTGGGAAGCTGCTTCTTTAGACGAGTGGCTATATAACGGTGGACCTTACCAACTGATTGTACTTCATTTTCTACTAGGTGTACTATGCTACATCGGTCGTGAATGGGAACTAAGCTACCGTTTAGGTATGCGTCCTTGGATCTCAGTTGCTTTTACAGCACCTGTAGCTGCAGCAGCAGCTGTTTTCCTTGTTTACCCAATTGGTCAAGGAAGCTTCTCTGATGGTATGCCTCTTGGTATTTCTGGTACATTTAACTTTATGCTTGTATTCCAAGCTGAGCACAATATCCTAATGCATCCTTTCCACCAATTAGGTGTTGCTGGTGTATTTGGAGGATCTCTATTCAGTGCTATGCACGGATCTCTTGTAACTTCAAGTTTAATTCGTGAAACAACTGAAAATGAATCAGCAAACAACGGATACAAGTTTGGTCAAGAAGAAGAAACTTATAACATCGTTGCAGCTCATGGCTACTTCGGTCGCTTAATTTTCCAGTATGCAAGTTTCAATAACTCTCGTGCATTACACTTCTTCCTAGGTTTATGGCCAGTATTAGGCATCTGGCTTACAGCTATGTCTGTAAGTACTATGGCTTTTAACTTAAATGGATTTAACTTCAATCAATCAGTTGTTGATAGCCAAGGACGTGTAATTAATACTTGGGCTGACATCTTAAACAGAGCAAATTTAGGTATGGAAGTAATGCATGAACGTAATGCTCATAACTTCCCTTTAGATTTAGCTTCTCAAGAGTCTTTACCTCTTGCTTTAGTTGCACCTTCTATTAACGGATAACAGAATATTATCTAAAATATACAAAAATTATCTAAACTATAACCTTTTTTATAAAGGTTATAGTTTTTTTTATGCAAAATATAAAAATTTAAAATAAAATCACTTACGAGAAATATTAATTTCTTGATATTTTACATATCTAATATACAAAATCAAAGGGACAATATAGTTTGCTGTTGGATAAAAAAAACGTAAAGCATGTACTGTATTAGAAAAGTAAAGATACTTACTCGTAAAAGAATAAGAAAAAATAGAAAACTTATTTCTCAATGGTCTATTTTTATTAAAAGACTTATTGAAAAACAAATATTTAATGCCTTTATTAACAGCGGATTGAGCATGTAAATAATAATTTGATATACTAATAAAAAACCTGGAATAAAAATTACTTACTGGAAAAAGCTGAAATACTTCTTTAAGACTCTGACTTTTACGTCTACGTGTTACCTCTAATAAGCCTAACTCAGATAACTGCACTATTTTTGGCGAACAATCATCATTAGAGAGTAGTCCACTAAAATGTTCTATCAACTTTAATTTATCTCTTTGTGAAAACATATCAATAAAATCTATGATAATAACACCATTAATATTACGTACACGTAACTGATAAGATATTTCTATTGCTGCATATAAATTAATTCTTAAAATAGTATCTTTTGAACTATTTAGCTTATTAAAAGAACCAGAATTGACATCAATTACTGTTAACGCCTCATAACTTTGTATGAATAAATACCCACCATGCCAAAGACTAACCTTGGACTTTAAAGCATTTTTAATTGAACTTTTAATATGAAACTTATCTAAAATACAACAATGATTATCATATAAATAAATTTTTGTTTTAGTACTAGGAGAAATATAAGACCATTTTTTAAGATAATAATATGATAAATTCAAAAAATACCTAGAATCAACTACTATTTTAGTTATACTCTTTTCATATATGTCTCTTATTACTTTTTTTACTAAATCTTCATCTTTATATAAAATCGAAGGTGGATCTATTAGAACAAATTTCTTTTGCAAAAAGTACCACTGTTGCAATAATAATGCTAGATCATGCAATATTAAAGATTCAGATACTCCGGAAGCCGATGACTTAATTAATACTCCAATAGATTTAGGCTTAATCAAGATTGCTAAAGAATACAAATATAAACGCTCATTAGAATCATAAATGAGATTTGAAATAAAAATGACATTACAAAAAGGCATCAGAACTACATATTTGCCATGTAAATGAATATTAGCTGTTAGACGAGGTCCTTTATTAAAAGTAGGTTCTTTTATAATTTGGACCAACAGTAACTGATTTATAGAAAGAATATCCCTTATCCGAAAAAACTGAGCATCTCTTTTTAAATTCTTAAGATCACTCATATGTATAAAACCACTTCGACGATTTGGACCTAAATTAACAAAAGCAGCATTAATACTAGAGAAAATTTTATGCACTTTCCCAATATATATATCATTTAACTGATAGATCTTATTGACTAAAATAATTTGTTGCACTTTAGTCTCTTGTACTATTACTGCTATGCTATTAAAATAGGAAATTATAATTTTTTTTACCATTCACATTAATAATAAAAATAGATTTATATGAATCTACTTATAGACTAAAATATTATGACAAATATTCCATTCACTAGAATTCACATAAATAACTTTAATAAAAAAAAACTTAAAATGGTATAACATTAACAAAATACTTCTTACGAGCACCAAGCTGAAAATGTACTTTACCATCAACGAGAGAATAAAGTGTATAATCTTTACCTTGACCAACATTAATACCTAAATTAAATTTACTTCCTCTCTGACGAAGAATTATATTACCAGGTTTAACAATTTGGCCACCATATTTTTTAACACCTAATCTTTTAGAATTAGAATCACGACCATTTTTAGTACTACCACTACCTTTTTTATGTGCCATTTATAATTATTGTTATATTTTATTTTTTCAGATAATACTATTCAACAATACACTTACAAGACAATGTCTTCAATGAAAACTCTGGTCAACTTTTGTCTATGTCCTTTTCTAGAACGATTATTTTTTTTAGGCTTAACTTTAAAAACTGTTATCTTTTCACCACTCAGGTGCTTTAATATAGTTGCTTTAATAGAAATCTTATCTAAACATGGTTTACCTACAGAATAATTACTATCTTTATTTAGAAATAAGACCCTATTAAAATAAATAATATCTCCTGGATTAGCAGAAATATAATTTAAATCGTAAAATTTGCCCGGTTCAATAATAATTTGACTACTACCAACATCAACTATCGCATAATTCATATATAAATTTTTAGCTTTTTATGTTGTTTTAAAATATATTAAATAATTAAGATTCAAGATATTATAGAAAAATTAAAAAAACAATGTAAAGTTATTTACACCTAAAACCTTAAACACTTTTTTTCTATAAAAATACGAAAAAATAAAAGATACCTGAGAACCTAAAGAATTAGAAGAGGTAAAATTGCTACCATCAAGAATAGATCCATCAGGTTTTATAAAACTAAAGCCTTTTTTAAGTTTACCATATATAGGTCCAGGTTCTAGATTACTATATTTAGCTTTACTTAAATAGAAAGTACCATATTGCTCAGACTGAACAATTAAAAACTCATAGTAACCAGAAAGTTTTAAAGCATAAATACGATAGCCATACTGATTAACAATAAGACCAGTTCTTAATACATGTATGTATAAAACATAACTAAAATTAGTACGAGAATATTTTTTGCCAAGATCAAGATAATACTTAATATCAACTGGAGCATAAATATGCAATGATTTAATTCTTCCTACTAAATTTAAAGTCGAAAGCAAACCTAGTAAACCTGAAATACTAGTAGTATGTAAATCAGGAATAATAATTTTAGATAAATTATTAATCTTTAGACCCTGATTTAAAAAATTAAATTGAGAACCTTCAGTACAATTAAATAGCCAAGTGTCTTTGGCTATAGGTAATTTAATAAGAAAACTTGCATGTTTTTTTCTAAAACTATAAGCATGAAAATCCAAATAATGCAAAATCATAAAGATAAAATTTATTTTTTTAATAAAACACTAAATACAAGAATCAAAAAAATACATAGATTTACTTATACTCCTCTAATGACTTAGAATAAATAAAACTAGTTGATTTACCAGTCATTAATGATCTTGCTAAAGATAAAGCTTTATTAGCTGTAGATGAAGCTTTATTCATCCATATTGATTTTCGAGATCTAGACTTAGATTTAGAGGTTCTTTTTTTAGGAACAGCCATAAGATAATATAAAAAAATAGTAATAACATTAAAAAATAGAAAATTCAAGAAAAAACTTTCTATTTTTGACAATAATAATTTATATAAATATTATACTACATACTACGAAATTGCTGAATTGCTACCCTGCCAATATTATATATAGCCCAAGAACCAGCAGCTATTAAAGGCATAAATACAATTAATAATCGAATATCCATATAATCAAATTCCTTAAATTTTGAGTAAATTAATTCAGTATAAAAACATATCTGTATATATTATAAATACTATACTTAAATGATAATCAATATATCAAAAAAATAAATATTGTATTATAGGTTAAAACTTGATTAACAATAATAAACTTAAGCCTTAAATACAATTACATGAGAGATTTACCATTTACTTTAGATCAACTAAGAATTTTAAAAGCCATAATAAAAGAGGGAAGTTTTAAAAAAGCTGCTGATAGCTTATATGTATCACAACCAGCAATTAGCTTACAAATTCAAAACCTAGAGAAACAATTAAATATACCTTTATTTGAAAGAACAAATAAAAAAGCAACTTTAACAGAAGCAGGAAATATGTTGTTAAGATATGGAGGTAGAATTCTTGCATTATGCGAAGAAACGTGTCGAGCATTAGAAGATATACAGAATCTTCAAGGAGGATCATTGGTGATTGGAGCTAGTCAAACTACAGGAACATATTTAATGCCACGATTAATAGGACTTTTTAGACAAAGGTACCCTCAAGTAAATGTACAACTTCAAGTACATTCTACAAGATTAATATCTTGGAGTGTAGCAAACGGTCAAGTAGATTTAGCTGTTATAGGCGGAGAAGTACCAAATGAACTAAAAGATATTTTACAGATAACTTCATATGCAGAAGATGAATTAGCACTGATATTACCAGTATCACACACATTCTCAAAAGTAACAAATATACAAAAAGAAGATTTATATAGATTAAGGTTTATAGCTTTAGATACGCAATCAACTATTAGGAAAGTAATTGATAAAATTTTATATCAACATGATATCGATAGCAGTAGATTTAAGATAGAAATGGAGCTAAACTCAGTAGAGGCAATTAAAAATGCTGTTCAATCAGGCTTGGGAGCAGCATTCGTTTCAGTATCAGCCATAGCAAAAGAATTAGAACTTGGAATAGTACATTGGGCAAAAATAAAAAACGTCACAATTAAAAGAATGCTTTCTATTATCATACATCCAAATAGATATAAATCTAAGGCTGCCGAGACATTTAGCAGAGAAATTTTGACACTTTTTGTAACACAGAATAAAGACTAAAATTTTATCTATAATTTTACGAGGAATATTAGCTGTTTTCAGGAATGAATAAAGATTTTGACTCAAAACTACCGGTTTGAACAAAAACTATTCTTAACTTTAACCACTGTATAAATTGCTTATCTAAAGAAACTATAGCAGCAACAGATTTATTAAAATTATTATGCGTAATATTTAATGGATTACCTGAACTATCAGAAAAATTTGGATTTAGTATGAACCAGAAATCAATTTCCTTATTAGAACTTTTATAATAATTAACTCTTTCACGCAATATTTCTTCTATTGGTTCTTGATCAAGAAAAAAACTTTGACTAGCAACTGCAAAATAATAATTATACATTTATTTATAATAAGATTATTAAAATTAAATACTCAATAAAATATATAACTAATTGTAATATAAAACAATAGGATCAAAAATTAATTATAAGATTATTTAGATACAAAAATAAAATAAGCATTAATTTCATATAATATATTATGGTAAAATACTGGCCAACACAACAAAGCATTTACTTAAATAATAGTATAGTAGATTTATTTATCGAAACAGAAAAAAAAATTGTTCTTGTAAAATACAATAAAAGTAATCAGTATTTATACTTAGATATGTTAAGCATAATAAGTCGTAACAAATTATTTGAATACATTATTAATGATTTTAAGAAATTAATACTTGACTTAATAGAACTAGACTTAAAACTAAACAAAATTATTAACATCAGTGACAAAATCAGAGATATTTTCATCAAGAGAGTTTCACAAAAATTCTTATATAAAAAAAAATACAACAATAGAAAATGGCAAAATACAAACAAATATGAAAGAAATAACAATGATTTAATGCAATATTTATTAATATATCTTATTTTTGGCGCTTCATCAATTAGTCATAATACTTTTGTATTTACACCAATATATACACCTTATAATCACGTAAAAATATTATTAGAAAATTTTATTATACAAATAGCTAACAATATTATGAAAGAAATTATTAATAATTTAGACTATTCATCAAATATAAGTATATTTTTAAAAAATCAAAACATATGTAATAAACTATACTCATCAAATAGATCAATTACATTATTTTTAAATAATGTGAAATGGCAAAACTTTTTACAATCTTACATCTATGATGTTAAATGCTTTTATAGTGAACGTCAACAAATTTGGCTACTTAGCTCTCAAGGAATTATAACAAAATATATTCATCTATCAAATATAGAAAAAATAAAGAAATTAAATCAATTAAAAACTATATTCCTATTTTGGTTAGAAATAAAAGATTTAACTATTCCAAAAATAGAAAAAATATTAATTCAAATAGCTAAATATTTTTTATACTCATCCTTAAATTTATTAAGTAATATCTTTTTGATAATAATTAAAATTATAGTTTTTTACTTAAGTAAATGAATTAAGTAAGTAAAAAATATATAATTAGAAATAAAATAAAACTAAAAAACTAAAATGCATTGCGTAAACTAATTTATGGAAACAGTAAGTAACAACCTAGAATACATTCAAGAACAAATCAAAATCATATTTTCCAACCATGATAAAATAATATCTTCAAATACAGAAAAAAAAATTAATGAGGTTATAAAAGAAAGAATAGGTAAAAAAATACTAATTTCTACTATTATACGAAGATATAAAGACTTAAATAATAAAATTAATATAATAGATGGATTAATTTATCAAAAAATAATTGAGACAGAAGACAGTGAATCCATAGATGAACTAATCTTAAATTTACCTTTAGGTATTATAAATTTAGAGAAGTCGACAAAAATAGACTATCAACCTTTGCAAAATTTATTAATAAACAAACATTTTCAAGAAGCTGATAAACTAACTCAAAAATATTTATGCAAAATAGTAGAAAAACAAACTAATAAAGAGAAAAATTGGCTGTATTTTACGGATATTCAATATATTGAAACAAATGAACTATGGCAAATCGATCTCTTGTGGCAAATTTACTCAAAAGGAAAATTTGGTTTTTCCGTACAAAAAGATATTTGGGTTAAGAATAATAGAAAATGGGATAAGTTATGGGAAAAAATTAATTGGCTAGAAAATAAAACAGGAATGATGAGAAGATATCCAACAGAATTCAATTGGACAATAGAAGCACCAATAGGACATTTACCTCTATTTAACCAACTGAGAGGTACACAAACTTTGTACTATTTATTTAAGAAAATCGACTGGTAAAACCTGATAAGTAATAAAATTAATTTTTACAACTTATCACACTTATTAACTGAACAAAAACATTAAATAAATAACTAGAATCATGGGGACCAGGACTAGCTTCTGGATGATATTGAACGGAAAAAACAGGGATTTCATTATGAAAAGTTGCCGCAACGGTTCCATCATTCAAATTCTGGTATTTTACAACTAATGATTCTAGTAAATTAAAATGATCTTGTAACTTAGGACTTACTGCAAACCCATGATTTTGACTCGTAAGTTCTGAATAATTATTCAAGCCAGAAGGATGATTTAACCCTCTGTGACCAAATTTTAACTTAAAGGTATTAAATCCACAAGCAATATTAAGTATTTGATGCCCCATGCAAATACCAAAAATTGGTACATAAGAATTGTATATCAATTTTTGTACTGTGTTAATTGCATAATTAGCTACAGTTGGATTACCTGGTCCATTAGAGAGCAAAATACCATCAGGCTTACAGCTTAATATTAAATTATAATCAGATGTTGCTGGTAATACATGGACCTTACAACCTAATGATAATAAATATCTAATTATATTAAATTTAAGACCCAAATCTAAGACAACAATAGTGTAGCTTTTCAAGCTATTTAATCGTTTAGAAGGATTAATGTAAAAAGATTTAGTGATATTAAATTTAAAGTTATTGGAAATAACAAAATTATACTGATTACGAACAGTTATTTTCCTTATTAAGTCTAATTCATTAAGATTCTTAAGATCTAGCTTGAATCCTTTTTTAAATGAATTAAAGCTGCATAAATAAGAATTCATGACTCCTAAGACTCTAATTTTTTTTGTTAAAGATCTAGTATCTACACCAAAAAGATGAGGTATTCTTTTCTTCACAATATAGTCTTTTAAAGAAATATTAGATCTCCAACTACTAGGTAGAGTAGATATATTTTTGGATATTAAAGCTTTTAAATGAATAAAATTAGACTCATTATCTTCTTGATTTAAACCAGTATTACCGATCTCAGGATATGTAAAAACAACCATTTGACCAGTATAACTAGGGTCTGATAAAATTTCTTGATAGCCAGTCATGCCAGTGTTAAATACTATCTCACCAGCATAAACAGGTAATTCAAAAAAAGACCAACCCTTATAAAAAGTGCCATCCTCGAGATATAAAATTGATGGGTATAAACGATTTGACATGAAAATTATGAAAAGTTTTGTTAATAAAAAAATATATTAATAAAGAAAACGAGCAAAAATTATTAAATAAAATTTTACTCGTGTAAGACAAAGCAATCTAATTACCAGCCATCTGTTTTTGCTTGATTAAAAACGTAGTTAGCTACGTTAAAAATATCTTCTTCAGATAAACGACCTGAAAAAGCTGTCATACCATTTCCACCATTAGTAACCTGCTTAATAATAGCAGGTAAATTATCTCTACTATTCTTTTTCAAATCAACTAAACTTAAAGTAGCATCAGGATTAATTAAATTATTACCACCAGCATGACAACTAACACAGTTTTGGGTAAAAATTTGTTCACCTGCATCTAAATCTACCGAAAATTCTTCTGAGAATACCGAACTAATGCATATAAATAATATAATAAAAAAACTTAAGAATATAGAAGATAAAAATTTCATTAATAAGGTCCTGTTAATTTTGATAAATAGGTAAGTTTCTCTTGAAACTTTATTACAATTCAATTATATCTTTTTTTTTAATAAAGATTATTAAATTGGGTAAAAAAACTAATAGTGAATTTTTCCTCCTCCCCATTGCTCCTGAACTATTCTTGGCTGAACTAATATGTAACCAGCCATAGATAATAGATCTTCATCAGTAAGATTTTTCATCCTAGGAAATATTTCAGCACTTTTAATGCTAGGATGTAATTCAGCTATAGAATCGAGGCCATCATAGCTTTTCGGGTCTTTCATATAGTCAATTAAATTGGTAATATTATCACGAGCAGGTGTTGCGAGACTTAAAGACTCTAAATCTAAACCAATGTTAGGATTAGTCTTAGTAATGCCACCATTATGACATTGAGCGCAAGAATTATTAAACAAACGCTTACCTCTTTTTACCTGTTCAGGTGTTAAAGTAATAGTTTTACTAGAACTATCGAAAGTGATAGTTCTAGTTGCTTCATCTAATTCTACTGCATGAACTAATGAAACTGAAAGACTAAATAAAAAAAATAGATTTATCAATAATACTAAAACAGTGTTTTTTTTAATCATAATGCACTCACTTAATACAAAAAATAAAAGTACTCAAATCTGCAAACATTCAAAGATGTAAAAATTCAACTTATAACTTACAATAAATAAATGAAAAATACTTCAATACTACTATTATATATTACAATATAGAAACATGAATATGCTTTAAAATTAATAAATAGAATCAAAATATAATAAAAGCAACTTATACAATTGATCACGTAATTGAGTCCTTGAGACGATCATGTCTATAAATCCATGTTCAAATAAATACTCAGAAGTTTGAAAATTATCAGGCAACTGTTCTTTAATCGTTTGTTCTATAACTCTTCTACCAGCAAAAGCAATAACTGCTCCTGGCTCAGCTAAAATAATATCACCTAACATTGCAAAGCTTGCTGTTACGCCTCCTGTTGTAGGTGAAGTTAAAATTGTAAAATAAGGTAAACTAGATTTATTATGTTTATAAAGAGCAGAAGAAACTTTAGCCATTTGCATTAAACTTAACATACCTTCTTGCATTCTAGCACCTCCAGAAGCACATAAAATTATTAAAGGTAATTTAGCAAATGTTGCTTTTTCTATTAATCTTGTAAGTTTTTCTCCTACAACAGATCCCATGCTTCCGCCCATAAAGCGAAAATCCATAATACCACATGCTACTTGCATACCCTCTATTGATGCTAAGCCTGTCTGCACAGCATCTGACAGACCTGTTTTAATCTTAGTATCTAATAATCTCTCACTGTAAAGCTTACGATCAGCAAAACCCAAAGGATCAGTGGAAGATAGATTTTCATCAAACGGCAACCAACTTTGATCATCAAACAAATGTTTTATTCTCTCATTACTAGATGCTTGAAAGTGATAATTGCATTTGGGACAAACTTTATGGTTTGACTCCAAAAACTTGCTGTACATTAAAAAACCACACTTATTGCACTTAATCCATAAGTTTTTTCTTATTAAAGAGTCAGTATTTTTTATATTGATATTACTCAGTAAATTTCTTTTTTTAGATAACCAGTTCGATACAGACATAATAGAATTGAAGAATTAAATTAAAATTAATATTTAAAAATTCAAGAATAAAATGTTATACATTTAATTCTTGAATAATATAAGTTATCAACTGAATAAAAACTTACGACTAATCACGTAAAGTTTTATCTTTTTGACTTACAAAAAGTAAAGCTAAACTAATAGGCAATACTACAATTACTGCTCCTAACAATAAACTATTTAAAAAATTAGACAAAGATGAAGTCATTAGATTATCCTTTTGAAAATACAATATTATAATTTTACAACTATAGGTATATATTAATAGATATATTTAGAATTTTTGATAAAAAAATAATAAACTACCAACGCAACACAATAGTACCCCAAGTTAAACCGGCACCAAAACCAGCAATAACAATAATATCATTACGAGATATCTTATTTAATTGAACTACTTCATCTAGTGCCAAAGGAATAGAAGCAGCAGATGTATTACCATATTTACTTAAATTTGATATTATTTTATGAGTACTAATTGACAGCTTTTCTGCCACTGCCATTAGTATACGTTCATTAGCTTGATGTAACAATAACCAATCAACGTCTTCAATAGACATGTCTATTTTATTAAGACAACTTATAATACTTAGAGGAACTTGAGAAACAGCAAATTTATATACTTCTTTGCCATTCATGGAAATATGTTTAAAAGATCCTTGATACAAATTTAGAATTGGATGAGGATTAAGCTGTTCTTTATAAGCAATAGAAAGATAATCAGCATAATTTCCATCTGTATTTAAATGAAAACTTAATATGGAATTAAAATTTGGATTACAAGACTGAATAATAACTGCACCTGCGGCATCTCCAAATAAAATACAAGTACCGCGATCAGACCAGTCAACCCATTTAGATAAAACATCAGCACCAATAACTAGTATATTATCATATGTGCCATTAGAAATAAATTGAAAAGCTGTTACAATACCAATTACAAAACCAGAACAAGCAGCAGTTAAATCAAAAGCCACAGCATTTACAGCACCTACTTGATATTGTATTTTACTAGCACTACCAAATAAGTCATTAGGACTTGAAGTAGCAAGAATAATTAAATCTATACTAGAAGGATCAATAGAAATATTCTTTATAGCTTTAAGAGCAGCTTTAGTAGCAAGATCAGTTACAGATTGACCATATGCTGTTAGAAGTCTTCTTTCTTTAATACCTGTTCGAGTAAAAATCCACTCATCAGATGTATCAACAATTGAACTCATTTGTTCATTACTAACTTTGACAGAAGGAATAGCAGAGCCTGTAGAAACTATTTTTGCTCCTTGAACCATACACGATTTCATATAAATTTAATAGTAGACTTAGGTTTTAATCTTGACAGTCTTTATTCTTACATAATCTTATGTTAAATAAAATTTTATGTATAAGGTAAAGTCAAAAAACCCGAAATAATACCTAAATAGAATAAGTTAATTGCTGCTACTTTTCAGTTCTGGCAAGATTCACAAACTATTTACGTAAAATTTCGAGCTTAGCAAAATTATAACATTAGATTATATTACGAAGCAATAGTTAAATATATTAATTAGACATACCCTGAACAATAAAATCAAAATAAGGAGTAACAATACTACCTTGATCATCTGATAAAACTTCTAAAGAAGCTTTTTTTAAACAATCTATTGCATCTATCATTCCTATGATAGGAACACCTAATGAATTATACATTTCTTTCACTCCTATAATACCAACCTGTTCAATAGAATCTTTTTCTCCAGATAAGATACCATATGTAACTAACCTTAAATACCACCCATAATCACGCAAACAAAGGGATCTTTTACGAATTCCTTCAGCGTTACCTCCAGGTGCAAGATATTCTGGATGTATTTGAAAAATTGCTTTACTAGCTAACTTGATTATTTCTTGCTGTTTATCCCTTAAGATCGAAACAATAATAATCCGCTCATTTAAACTAATAAAATAAGATTGCAATATACTCAACTCGCCAATACTAGGATATCTTAATTCATTATCAGCATCAGTAATAATTTTAGTGACGATACTCATATAAATATGTATAATTTTTAATATTTTACAGATATATTAGCAAAAATATAAAATATAAAATAATAAAAAATACTAATGCTTTATAGTTGACAGTAAGAAGTTAAAATTTACGATGACTAAAACGAGAACGATAATATATCTGGAAAAAAGCGATTAACCTCTATCAATAGACCAGCAGTAAATGTAATCCAAATTGTACATATAACTGGTGCTGTAGATAAATATTTCATAAAATTATTGTCCATGACTACTTCCTTAAAAAATAAAAACTAAATAAGTTATAAACTAACGAGGAGATACAGTAATATCGTCATCAGAAGCTAAAAGTTTACCACTATTAAATTCTTGTAAAGCTGCTAAAGGCCAGGTAAAACCAGAGAGAGAAAACTTTAATGCTAAAGGAACATCAATAATAATTTCTTTTTCTAAAGGCTTATTTGATTGAGCAACAGACTGCAAGTATCCTCTACCAACCCATCCAATCCAACCTGTAATATAGATAAATAATAAACCTGGAAGCATGAAATCTCCTGCATGGTTCCATCTACCGTCAGCAATTAAATGGGGTAAACCTTCACTACCACATAAAATACCAGCTTTACTATAATTCTCAAATCTACTTTGTGTTTGCTTAATTTGAGCACTAATTGCAAGAGCAGGAGGTGTATTCGGTTCATATTTAGATAACCTCACTTCTAATCTTTTTACAGAGTTTTTAAGTCTTTTATTAAAAGCTGCAGAATCTTTACAAGGTACCAAGCCAGCCACATCCGCATAGGAAGGATTACAATCAAATACTAAAAAGCAAGCTAATAGGAAAACAATTATTTTTTTTTTCATTACTCATTCCTGAAAATACAATAAATAACGTTGATAACAAAAATTTACATTTTATAAAAATTTAAAAATAGGCTATACTATTGAATCATAATATATAAAAAAGAGATGCGTACAAAAAGTAACATTTTTTGAACATAATATATGCAAGCACTAAACATCTATTATATAATAATAATGAAATTTTGGAAATTTTTCTTTAAAAATAAAAAAAAATGTCAAGTAAATGAAATAAATAAAATATTTATACAAAAGATAGGAAAGGATAACTTGTATTTAAGTACGTGTAAAAAAGTTAACTTAGAAGAATTAGAGCGATTATGTGATTCGGTAGGATGGGTAAGAAGACCTTTAAAAAAAATAAAATTTGCACTAGAAAATAGCTTTTTAATGGTTTCAATCTTTCAAATAACGGAAGCAAATAAACGTTTAATTGGTTTCGCGAGAGTAACTTCTGACGGCTCATTTAATGCTACTATATGGGACGTAGTTATACATCCAGACTTTCAAAAAAACGGCTTAGGGAAACTACTTATGAATCAAATAGTTAAAGAACTGAGAAAACATGATATAAGTACAATAACATTATTTGCTGATCCCGAAGTAGTTAAATTCTATAAACACATAGGTTTTATTATTGACCCAGATGGAGTAAAAGGAATGTTTTGGTATCCAATATAGAATAAGATATAAATTGAAACATTCAAGCTAATAAAAAAGTAGACAAATCAATTTTTCTTATATAATATTTAGTCATAGTAATTGCACGGGATATAGCGCAGCTTGGTAGCGCGCCTGCTTTGGGAGCAGGATGCCGCAGGTTCAAATCCTGCTATCCCGATAAATTAATATAAATGAAATTATTACTATTTGACTAAATTAGACAAAAATAAGATTAATCCAGAGTACGATCTAACAAAGAAATAGCATCGTAAAAATATTGTGATTTTTCTGTATAACCTAACTTAGAATATAAAATTGCTAAAGCGACATTAATTTGTTTATTACGAGGACTAAGACTTAAAGACTGTAAGTAATAATATTCGGCAATATGCCAGCAAGATAGTTGACTATAGATCAAACCGAGTGAAACATATATCATTATTTTATCAAAAAGAACGTCACTACTCTTTAAATAAAACTCAGATAAAGAAATACAAAGAAAATAATCCGATATATGAAGGTGAAAATTAAACAAACATTCATAACTGACATCTGAAAAATTCATTGTTTGATTGAAAACATTAGATGCCTGCGAAAAGTTAAATACATAGAGAAGTACTATCTTCAGCTGAACTGAAACAAAAAAAGCAAACAACAACAATAATAATAAAACTAAACTCAAATATAAATAAAATAAAATATTATAACTGCTCACTATTTTATGAAAAATAAAATTATTATACAAATATATAAAAATCAATATATAATAGATTGCATTTAATGTTAATAAAAATTTTTTCAAAGTAAAACATAATGAAAACATCAAGTAAAATTACAAGAAAACGTAAAAACGGATTTTTAAGTCGTATGAAAACAAGTAAAGGAAAAGCTATTATTAGACAAAGAAGAAAAAAAAAGAGAGATAAACTAACAACAACATAAAATAAGCTTTCTCTATCGTTTAAGATAGAGAGCATTTGTTTCATCAACAAGTATATTAAAAATAAAATGAAATTTGAGCAAAAAATAAAAAAAGTTACTAAATCTAACAATCATATTATCTATGTATCTACGATAGAAGAAGAAATATTGGAGAATATTTTAATAAAAATCAACAACAAAATATTTCACAACCAAATTGTCATATGGGACTTTATAGAAGGATATCAAAATCAACCAACTGGTTTTTCCTCATGTAAACAAAATCCTTTAGAAGCTTTAAATATGATACAAAAATACAACACGATAAATGAAAACATTTTTTTTTTAAAGGACTTTAATTTTTTCTTAAATGACCTAACAATTAATAGAAAAATCAAAAATTTGTATAAATGGTTAAAACAAAATAATAATTATTTATTTATGAGTGGTATAGAGATGAAAATTCCAACAAATTTAAATAATTATATTAAATGCATAAAATTACCACTACCAGATGAAGAAGAGATAAAATCTGAAATACAAAACTTTTTTAATAAAACAAGTATAAACATAGAAAAACATAATAACATAATATGTAAAACATATAAAGGATTTTCTCGTAGACAAATTAGAAAGTCCTTGTTTGAATTATTAGAAAAGGATCTAACCATATCAGAAATTATACAAAATATATTTAAAGACAAAAGTGAAAACTTTAGTAGCGTAAATGGCCTAAAACTTTGTACACAAAACACAAAAATAGTTAAATTGGCGGGATTCAATAATTTAAAGAGATGGCTAAAACTTAGAAACATAATGTTTTCAAAGAAAGCTGAAGCATATGGAGTAAGAAGCCCCAAGGGAATATTACTAGTCGGTATACAAGGCACAGGAAAATCTCTCAGTGCAAAAAGTATATCACAAGAATGGAATCTTCCGTTATTAAAACTAGATGTAGGGAAAATTTTTGCAAGCACACTAGGAGAATCAGAAAATAGAATAGACAAAGTAATTGAAATTAGTCAAGCAATGTCTCCGTGTGTGCTATGGATAGACGAAATAGAAAAAATATTTACAAAAAACAGCAATAATAATGATAGTGGAACTACTCAAAGAGTTACAAGTATTATATTAAACTGGTTATCCGACAAAACAGATGAAACCTTCATACTAGCAACAGCTAATCAAATAAATAACTTACCGATAGAAATGCTACGAAAAGGAAGATTTGATGAAATTTTTTTTGTTGACCTACCGAATTTTAAAGATAGAATGAATATTTTTAGAGCACACTTAAGTGTAATTAGACCAATAACGTGGAACCAATATAATATTTACTACTTTTGTAAAATTAGCAATGGTTTCTCTGGAGCTGAAATTGAACAAGCTATAGTTAACGCAATGTATTTAGGGTTTAGTCAAGAAAGAGAATTAACTAGCTCTGATATAGTAAATGCTATTGATAGTATCATACCTACAGCTAGAACACATAATAATGAAATAAAAAAGATGAGACAATGGGGATACTCTGGAAAAACTCAGATAGTATAGTCCTGATTAAAAATGTGATTAGCCAAAATATTGTCCTGATATTGAACTATTTTCCCGGAGAGTGTCCTCTCAAGTATCATCGTCGCTACAGAGTTTAACAGCCAAGTTCGGAATGGTTTGGAGTTGGTCCACTGCGCTATAAACATCAAGACATAAATTGTAACAAGTATATAAATTACTAAATTAAGTTTTCGATCTATTAGTACGTCTTAGCTGAATGCATTACTGCACTTACACTTAACGCCTATCAAACGGTTAATCTTACCGTGATCTCTAAAGAGTACTCATCTCAAGGTAGGCTTCCCACTTAGATGCTTTCAGCGGTTATCCAATCCATACTTGGCTACCCAGCGTATACTGTTGGCACAATAACTGGTACACCAGAGGTATGTTTCTCCCGGTCCTCTCGTACTAAGGAGAAATCCTTTCAATACTCTAACGCCTGCACCGGATATGGACCGAACTGTCTCACGACGTTCTGAACCCAGCTCGCGTACCGCTTTCATGGGCGAACAGCCCAACCCTTGGGACGTGCTACCGCCCCAGGATGCGATGAGCCGACATCGAGGTGCCAAACCTCCCCGTCGATGTGAACTCTTGGGGGAGATCAGCCTGTTATCCCTAGAGTAACTTTTATCCGTTGAGCGACAGCCTTTCCACTCAGAACTGTCGGATCACTAAGGCCGACTTTCGTCTCTGCTCGACTTGTAGGTCTCGCAGTCAAGCTTCCTTATGCCTTTATACTCTACGACTGATTTCCGACCAGCCTGAGGAAACCTTTGCACGCCTCCGTTACCTTTTAGGAGGCGACCGCCCCAGTCAAACTGCCCACCTGAAAATGTCTCTTGGCCGGTTAACGGCATCAAGATTAGAATTCTAGTTTAATTAGAGTGGTATCTCACTGTAGGCTCCTTTATATCCGCAAATATATTATCTCAGCCTCCCACCTATTCTGCGCAAAATAAACTCAAATCCAATTCCAGGCTACAGTAAAGCTTCATAGGGTCTTTCTGTCCAGGTGCAGGTAGTCCGCATCTTCACAGACATTTCTATTTCGCCGAGTCTCTCTCCGAGACAGTGCCCAAATCGTTACGCCTTTCGTGCGGGTCGGAACTTACCCGACAAGGAATTTCGCTACCTTAGGACCGTTATAGTTACGGCCGCCGTTCACCGGGGCTTCAGTTGTCAGCTTCGTATGCACTAACCGACTTCTTTAACCTTCCGGCACTGGGCAGGCGTCAGCCCCCATACATTGTCTTGAGACTTCGCGGAGACCTGTGTTTTTGGTAAACAGTCGCTTGGGCCTATTTATTGCAACCCTACAAGGGTACCCCTTCTTCCGAAGTTACGGGGCTATTTTGCCGAGTTCCTTAGAGAGAGTTATCTCGCGCCCCTTAGTATTCTCTACCTACCTACCTGTGTCGGTTTAAGGTACAGGTATTTATTATTTAAGATATGATAAGTTTTTCTTGGAAGTATGACATCAATCACTTTAGCACCGTAGTGCTTTGTACTAACTGCTTAGCTCAGAGTATTTTCTCTACTCATCTTCACCTCGCAAGCTTAAACCGGTAACCAACATCCGGATGATTTAGCCTTCTCCGTCACTCATTATCAATAATAAATAGTACAGGAATATTAACCTGTTGTCCATCGACTACGTTTTTCAACCTCGCCTTAGGCCCTGACTCACCCTTCGCGGACGAACCTTCCAAAGGAAACCTTAGGTTTTCGGGGCATTGGATTCTCACCAATGTTTTCGCTACTCAAGCCGACATTCTCACTTCTGATTCGTCAACACCCACTTTCGTTGGTGCTTCAACCTACAACAGAACGCTCCCCTACCGATGTAAAACATCCCACATCTTCGGCGAATTGCTTAGTCCCGTTCATTTTCGGCGCAAGATCACTAGACCAGTGAGCTATTACGCACTCTTTAAAGGATTGCTGCTTCTAAGCAAACCTCCTGGTTGTATAGGCATTCTTACTTCCTTTACCACTTAGCAATTACTTGGGGGCCTTAGATGGTGGTCTGGGCTGTTTCCCTTTTGACAATGAAGCTTATCCCCCACTGTCTCACTGGCTGACTACACACTTAGTATTCAGAGTTTGCCTTGATTTGGTACCGCTTTCGCAGCCCGCACCGAAACAGTGCTTTACCCCTAAGTTATAGTGTCAGCCGCTGCGCCAAAACGCATTTCGGGGAGAACCAGCTAGCTCCGAATTCGATTGGCATTTCACCCCTAACCACAACTCGTCCGCTGATTTTTCAACATCAGTCGGTTCGGACCT